GGGCAGACCAGATGAGCGAGATTGATTTAAAGCGAAAGCGCTGTGCCAACTTGCGTACAAGATCTTTTTATATATGAATTTGAGACTATAGTCAAATCCGATTCATAAGTCCTTTCGTACAGGCTATTCAAGGTCTATTAGCTTTCTTGTTTATGCGGTACTTCGACCGCTAAGCCTTGCTTATGCACCGAGAACGTTGATAGGAAAGCTCTCTTACGCACCGATAGTGTTCTTCGACATATTCAACGTCCTCTTCTTAGCTATCGCGGCTCGCCCACTGCGTGTACGTCGTTGCCAACTTCTCCTATCGGCTCAGCGTACCTGCCTAGCTCTAAAGATGGAGCTTCACCGGTTACGGTAGGGGGATAACGGCTCAAGTGAAGAAAAGAAGTGATTCCCCGATGGGTCGTTGATAGATATTGTAGGGCAGCGAGTCAAGTTCTGAAATGGTTAGTTTGTGAGATCTCCGTGCTTATTCATCAGCTAAGAATCGATCACCTTCATCATTGGACAACCTTTACGAGGATCTCAGTCAATGTGCTGTTACCACTTGGAAGGACAGACAGCCCAACTAGCAAATTTATCAAAAGGTATCAACCAGTCAAGGAAAGATAAAGCATCGATTATGCATAACCACTGGAAAAGACGAAGAAAATGAAAACCAGACTGAGGTGAGTCTGTACCAGAGACTGCCCAAAAGCTAACCAGTCCGCCTGCAGCTCAAATGATAGGTCCAAAGAGAGGGGTGAAATCTAAGGTTGCTAAGGAGACTAAACCCATGAATAAGGCGCCCTTAAAGAATCATCTGAAGGTGGCTGCAGAGGTTGCAAATAGACCTTCGTTAGTAAGAAAAGAGAAAGCTAAAAATCCCTCCTCATCTGATGTCTTAACTCTAGCTCATAATTCTGGTATTCAAAGCATTAAAGCAGGGATATTTTCTTTCTCTCTCGAGGCGCACTTTTAGTCTTTCTGCTAACGTCCACCTTTCTCATACAAAACCCTAACTTCCCGCCTCATGGAAGTGGATACGGAGGGAGATCCGACGGCACCTCGTCTTTATTCAGTCGAGCTCCATATTGACTCTGAGCCAATAGGCCTTTTCTTTTCGCTGATTTTAGAAGTGAGCTGTGATATAGGTGAGCTGACAGACAAGTGAACTGTATTCAAGCTTTCCTTCGCGTAAAGGATCTACTTTAATCAATCTACGCGAGTTCTTTAGCTGAGCCTTATTCCTTTATTCTTGAAAGCGCAATAAAATGAAGAAATCCGCGGGCCAGTTTTCAATATGCGAAATGAACTTTTATAAAATCCTAGTCTAAATTACGAGAAAAGCTTACCTTCTGTAGATTCTTCCACGCCTATAAGCTAGGTTCTCAAAACAAAAAAGAGAAATCCTGGAACTCATTCTTTACTGAGCCTTTAGATCTGCAAATGGTGGCTCCGATTGATTCGCAGAAGCAAGCACCAGCGGCTGTTTATGAGTACGGCACCTCAGAATGGAAGCATTGCATTATGGCTCAGTTTATGGATCCCAAACCTTAATTTCTTTCAACTTATGGTTATAATCTACTTTTGGGTCGTAAGGGATTAGTTAAGGTTACTGAGGGTGATGCTAATCTTTATGTAATTCAACTCCCGGATGAATTTACACGCTCTTGGGTTTTGGGGAATGTCCACTGGCATATTCAAAACAGACCTCTATTAATAAATGGGAGTCGGGTTATAGTAGCTTAGACTTTGATATGAAGAAGTTTCCATTATGGATAACTCTTAAACATGTCCCTCTTGAACTTTATACTCGACTAGGACTTAGCTTTATTGCTAGTATCCTAGGAAATCCATTGTATATGGACAGAGCCACAGCTATGAAAGAGAGACTTGAAATAGCTAAAGTCTGTATTGAAGTTGATTTAGAGGCTCAAATTCCTAGTAAGGTCGATGTTGAGCTTAAAGATGGTATTCTTGCTACAATTGAGATTGAAGTTCCATGGAGACCTACAAAATGCAATCTTTGAAAGATATTTGGGCATGCTGACTGCTCTACAGCCCCCTAGAAACCTAGTAAGCAAGGCTGGACTCCTAAGAAATTGCCTGATACTACTACACAGGTTGTACATATAGATGAAACTAACAAGATTGTAGATACTCCCCAGTTGTAAATACTTCAATTCAGTATGTGGGATTGACTATTATTACATCTCCAAAAGTGGAAAAAACTACTAAGGTTGATACTGTACAGACCAATTTTGCTCAGAATGATGCTGTTATGGTTGTTGATAAGAATCTTTATGAAAAGAAGAACCCTCTCTCTAGTGGGAAGGCTTCTGCTGCTGAAAAGGGTAAAGCTAGTGTCTCTAAACAGTCTAACAGGGTAAAGCTAGTGTCTCTAAACAGTCTAACAATAAATAGATTTACAGCTTTGCAGACTACAGTGGACTATGAAGATGAGGCAGAATCAAAGTAATACTACTTCACATAAAGAAAGAAGTCATATAAAAGCAGATAAACAATCAAGTCCTAAACAAATAATATAGTAGTATAGTATAGTATAGACTCGCATTCTCTCACTCAGCTCTAAGTCAAATCATAACCCACGATCAGATGTGTTGATGGTACCAACCCTTAATACTCCTGTGAAAGATTATTCCAACTATGTAATGGAGATAAGCCGGGAAAAGAATAGAAGAGTCTTTGCTCTATGTCCACTTATGTAAGGGTAATACGGGTAGACGCAAAGAAAGGAAGCTTTCTTTTTCATGTGAGATTTCGCGAACCCCTTTTCTGCGCTCAATCAAAGATCTATTTCGTTGATATAGGGCTGTGCTTTTTCACTTTCCTCACCCGAACCAAAAAAACTATAGATAGGCTTACGGCGATACGAGACCCCATGAGCAGCCCACCTTAATAAAAGGGAGAGCGCCCGGCAACCCACGTATAAGCTCTTTGAACTATGGCCGACATCGCTATAACTGATGAGACATAAGGAATTTCAATGACACACAATTAAGTAGGCTACGAGACTGGAGTTAGGATCATTTCCACGATCAGATGTCGTGAAAGAAGCCCTGTTAAGTGGCAAAGACCGTTGACAGCTACTGCTAGAGGTCTCGATAAGCAACTCACATCTACAAGCCCAGTCTAATAAGATCCAATTGCCTATTCTTAATCGGTCATCGTAAACAGCATAGAAGCTGAGGTTGATAAGACATCCCGACTACAAAAACGACTCAATTTTATGGCTTTCAGGGGGCACAGATCTGAAGATGAAAGAGTGAACGTCTGCAACGACCTATATGGGCACTACTATCGAATCAGGGCCATAAGCTCCACGGGCCTTCCCAACTGACTAATAAGAGGCTTATTGGTTCCGGTCTTGTCAGAGCCTTACCTTCCACTGGCCATAAATCGCAAAGAAGAGAAAGAGGATCGCGATGTAGCAGGATCTGTCAGCGAAGAGTTGAAGGTTTTTTCCTAGAGTCGAAAAAAGTTGCCAACGTTACAACAGGCGAAGGCGCATTCTTGCCCTTGGTGAGCAGATAGAAGTCGAAAGAGCTTTAGATAGTATAAGTAGGGGATGAATATCCTACGCTGTTAGGAACTCACTGCTGATGTGCAGTCTTTGACCGATCTGTTCAAGAACCATAGACAAACAAGTCCTTACGGAGGGGTTAAACGAGCAATTCGAGTAAGCTCGGTGACGACGGATTCTCAAAAGGTAAAGCGGAGCCCTTCCCTTCTTTCGCTTGAACTCGTAGTTCCCAAGAGTCAGACTCTTTTTCTTTTCTTTTGGGCATGGAGAAAGACTTCATTCAAGGTGGTCCATGCCGACGAAGGTTACTATCAGCAGTATGTACTTTACTGGTGATGCAAAGCTATGGTGTCGAACAAGGATTGAAGACGACGTCAATGCTGGACGACCCGCTATCTCTACATGGGATAGACTTCAGAAAGAGTTAAAGGCTGTTTATCTTCCATGCAATCTTGCATGGGTCGCCCGAGAGTCACTCCGGAAGTAAAAGCACACCTGTAAATAGCCAGGACAAGACGAATGAGGTTTTTATCCTGCAGCTAAAAAACTAGCATCTAATGGAAAGAATGGCCAATCAATCAACACAGACAAGATTGACAATTGGCTTTAAAAAGTGAATTCTAAAAGACTTCCTTTGGATCATTATCGAGGACGGATCATCTGACAGCAAGACGGTCTTATAGTCTAACCGAATTCATTCCTTGGCACCAGTCGTTGGGCGGCTCACTTAACGACGATTGATCTTCGAGGGGCCCCTTACCTAAGGGTGGGTCATCCCGAGCCGGAAATGTGATATGAGTCCTCGAGTTATCTCTCGAATAGACTATCGAGAAGGGCACCACCCGGTCAGCGAGGTGAAAGCGTCTTCTTCTCAGGTAAAGTATCCTCGCTCTTTTCTGCCTTATTATTCGATGTCATAAGCTGGAGTAAAAACGTACCCCGGATACGCCCGGAATTGACTTGGACTACTTCCAATCCTTGGTGGGTATGCCTCACCAACGGGAAGAAGAGAAGAGAACGTACTGAATCAAAGAGCCAGGCAGCGGTAGGATACGACGTAGATGGGCAGCCTAGACTTCGAGATAAAAGAAATGCGGGGAAAACGTTACTTGATGTACTATCCCCCTCAATGCCAATGTCATCACTGTCTCTGTAAAGATAGCCTTTAACTACCAACCAACCTTTCGTTCAGGAAATAATATAACTCAAGTTCTGTTAACCGCTTTTCTTTACTTGCTTCGGGAATGAAAGTAACCTGCTTTGGTTATTTATAAGGAGCTGCTTACTAACCGCTTTTCAACTTCATCATTGAGCAGCCCTTCATAGCGAGCAACTTTGTCCTCCATCTATAGTATAGACTGTTTTCATAAATCACCTAATCATACTCAAAGCAAGCCGCCTTAGCCTTACCGGAAAGGAATCAACCCCCTCTGTGCTCTTCGACTTACGGCTTTCTGATGATGAGAAGCTTTCCAGTAGTTTAATCAGAGTTGTTAAGCTGCGAAGTTCAGTAAAGTCCGATCGGTAGTAGCCCTTTAGATATGAGATTTCTTCAAGTCGAAAGCCCTTGATTTGAGGCCGATTTCCTCTCTCTTTATACCCTTGCTACTTACTGATTTTCTGAATCTCCTTCTCGGTTCACCGTTAACTACTCCTTCCTAGGGAGATGCCCTTCTACTAAAAAATCCGTATGATGGTAGAATGGAACTAGGGCAAAGAATTGGACTCATGGCCAACTCGGTTGAGCACAGCAGATAAGAAGAAAAGAAATTGAGTAGGATTCGCAGGCGCTTGACTTTCTTCACCTTAGATATCAAAGACGGGAGTCAACATCCAGTATGAAGAATTCCACAAAATATGATAGGAAGGGTATGGCAGCTACTAGCCGAGCGAGGGCATCTGATCTCTTTACGAGGCTTTTTTACCGGTGCCTGCCCAAAATCCTATTATAGGTTGACTCAGAAGCAGTCAGCCATACCGAAATTACTTCAGCTTCAGGGAATTGAGTACGCGGGAAGGAAGGCAAGGGCGAACTAGTCAGAAGAAGGTACGTCATCAGAGAAGCTCCCCAGCTAAACCATTGAACAAAGACTCGGACAGTCTTCTTCCAGCACTCGTGCCTGCTTAGGCTGAGGTAGACATGCTTATAATATAAGGGTGCGAAAGCCGTGACATGAGGTCGAATCTTATCTTCTTATATTAAAATATGTTATTACAGAGTAAGCAACCAAAAAAGGCAAAGAGAAGATCTATAAGAGGAATGGGAGCTGAGTCGTTCAAAGAAAGAAAGAAGAATTGAATTGCCTACGCCCGCCTAGAAGAATACCAAGCTAGCTAACTTATAAAGGAGCAGAAAAAGCATTTGAAGAAGAGAAGACGAGCCGACACCCAGAGGAGAATCTGGCATCAGCAAGGGACCGGGAAGGGACTAGCCCAATTGAGGGAGAACGAGCTATCAACCTCTCTCTCACCCAGATCGGAAAAGAAAAGTCCTTCCTCATGGTTTAATCGGAGTAAGCACTTAAGACATATTCTTTGGCAAAGCAAGCTCACTGCCTGTTGCTGAATGATTCAATTCTCTATCGAATGGTCAGTATAACTTAGATCCGGAAATGAAAGGAAAAGGTAAGAGAGAGATTATCAACTAGCCCCAGAGTAACCCTACCTAGGCTTTTAAGAAGATTCAGATACCTCTCGAGAGAACCTTTCCCCGGCTTTCGAGATTCTAGATAGAGAAGGATCAGATGAAGATAGAGAGGCGATAGGACTAGAAAGCGAAAGAAGAAGACCAAAATAAAGGCTTGAAACAGCGTCTGAGGAATGGGGATAATTCTTATCTTTAAGAGATTCCCATACGTAATTATAGTACATGCCCTAGTCCCTTGTTGACAAATAGGGATTGAGTCTGCGGTTAGGGAATGAGCAAAAGCCAAAGTATGATTCAGAGTTATCCTTTTCGAGCTCTACTCTAGGGACTTATGTTGCTAGCCGGTTCAAACTATTGTAGCTCGGAGCTCATTCATATGCTAACTTGAGGGCAGGCATTTAGCATTGGAGAGTTCCACACACGGTTCATAGAACAGCTAATAGAGCTGCTGATTGTTTTGTGGGCTGGTATGAGTGAGGATAATACATTTTAACCAATCTCTGTAAATGGAGTTCTATCTATCGGTTTTTCTGAGGAATGGAATATTATCTCAAGCTGGTGAAAGACTTCCGTAATCTTTCTTCTTCGCGGGGGGAAGCTATCCCAAACCTCTCACATCAGAAAGATGAAGACTTTTAGAAGGCGGGGGACCTAGTACCATACCTTGGATTTCCTCTTTCCTTTGCTGAATCCTCTAGTCCTTTATCAAGCGAAGGGGTTCTTTCATTTCATAGTATGGGATCTTATTGCTTTCTGTCCCTACTTTTTTATCTCTTATAGTAGTTATCCCCACCAGATCTATCTCTCGGTTATTGGAATAGGACTCGGGTTAGACATCGATGTTATTGAACAACCGGGCAATGAACCTCGTGCTTTCTTACCTACAATTTAAAAGTAAGCTAAAAAGACGGGATCAGAGAATCCCAAAGTAAATGAATGAGCTAGACCGGATCAACCTAACTTGCTTGTCTGCAACCCTTGAGTTAGCTACTTGGTTTTCTGAATCTGCAGCTAACTCCGTGCCAGCAGCCGATTTGACTGGCTCCGGTTTAAGTGGCAGGGCTGCCATGCCAGACAGAATTGATAGCATTGAGGTAGACCCCAAGAAAATCAATAACAACTCGACTTATGGATGAGGATAATTCTTTGAGTAATAGGTATGACTCACGATCGATAGGATATAACTCAACCTATGCTATTTCGGTAGCAGTTTTTGCGGAGGGCGCTTCTTTGTTGGCAGGTGGCTTCCGGTACTTCTTCTTAGCTATCATCCAGGGGCCATACTTCACATCCAAATACTCACGATTGGGAATCCCATCAAATTCTGAGAGTTTAAGAGCCTGTTCATCCGTGTAACCTTCACTTTCTCTTTTCTTGACAGAGCAGCCAAGATCACCTTCTTAGGCCAAACTTGTCACAATAGAAGCATATCATATTTAGACCCTCATATTCCACCCTTTTCTTTTCCATCGGCCACAGACATACACCTTGTTGGCTCAAGTGGTTTAGTGAGGTCTACCTCTACACAAAGCCTAGAAAACTTGCCCCTAGTACCAACTGAGGTTGTAGAATCTATACGAATGGTTTTCCCAAGTTTGTCTCCTATCCTTCTCAAAGTTGTGAGATCATAAGCCTACAGAGGCATAAAAGGGAAAAGGGAAACTACCTACGGGACATACTAATTGGAATACCACTAAAGGGACGTTGGATGACAAGAGTAGGTGGGGTCAAGCATCGATCTCAACTGTCAGGCAAATGTCAGGCAGCCAAGCCCTCACCGATGTGGAAGATAGACAACGAATGAATATGAATATCATATATGATATTTATTCTCATTAGTAAGCCGGGATTAAGACTACTCTTTTTTTATTGCCCGCTTGTCGAACACCAAACAGGAAAGCTGGCGAAAAGAGGTTATACTGTGTATAATGCTTTCGATATGGTTGCTGAAGAGAAAAGAAATTCTGTCTCCTGGTGTTAATAGTTGCGGTGAACGGGACAGAGGAGCTGACTTTACTAGGTATACTGAGTATAGCAGGCGAACGGGGAAAAAGAATTAGACTAGATCTTGGAAATGGCACTCCAACAAGGCTCTAAGAGAACGACTTCAGGCGCTGTCTGGTCGAACGTACCATCAGTAGGTAAACGTCGGACTTACGTGCTTCAAGCGGAGTTGATTGGGGTTAAAGAAGGCTTGTTGCTTGCCGACGAGGCTGGGCATCACTTCCATCTCGGTTGGGGTTGACTCTAGTCTAGTTGTTTTGCTACTGCGTGAAGATTCAAGACCTTTGTGTCATGCCTTTTCTAATCCGATTTTCTATTGTAGGAACCTGATTGCAAGCTTTTTGCAAGCATCAGTTCATCATATATTGCGTGAGGGAAATCAGTGCGCTGATAAGTTGGCCTCTCTTGCTCAAGATATTCCTAATGGGGTGACTTCTTTGGTTGCTCCTCCTTCTTTGCAACAGTCTTTCCTTTCTGCTGATAGAGTAGGAATTGGATTTTTAAGGCTGTGAGAGCCTTTCCTTTGTATCAAAAAAAAAAGAAATAGAAATTAGAATCGGAAAACGTATGATCGATTCATAGAAACATTCCTTTTTAGAGACAACCTCCCTCCGTCCATGACAGAAAGGATAGCATAGAGTACAGACAAGCAGCATAAGCCGAAAGAGCAGCTTTTCTTTGAGCACTCCATTCCACGAGCGTATACGGTCCAACACATGCCCAATATGGATGGGTAAAGGGGAAGTCTAATAACTAAAGTATGCGTCTTATGTATCTAGTACAGAGGGAGATTCTACGGTTGAAAAGGGCTTTCCCCACAGACTTATTCTCGTGAGTGCCAATGCCGATTTAGCTGACCGAGACACGATCATTACGCCACAGCATCCAGATACCCCCTTGGTACCCCGTCAGCATCAGCAAGACCATCAAAGGGCAGGTGGTTCAGGATTCTTTGGGCCTTTCTAACCCTTGCCCTCGTTTCAGTTAAAACCAGAATATCAGGGTCATAAAGACGCACTAAATCCAGTATAGTGCGAGTGCAATCGGGGTTACGAATGTCCCTACAGTTCCACAGAAGGATTGTCATTGATGGATGTGGAGGGTTGCTGGGCATTCCTGGCCTTCTTGGTGGAGGATTTCTCACCATCCATCCCTGATCTATTTCCCTGGGATGAAGATCGACCTTGTGCATGAGGTTTGAGAAGCCTTGCATCCACGAGGACCTGGCGTAAACGTGCACTCGCCCTACCATGGGGTGGATTGAGGCTCGAGCTGCCACCAGTTCGTTTCCTTTCATCAGATACTCGTACGGTCGGCAACTCATAAAGTTCTCTTGCATTGTTAGAGTCCAAAGAGGAATCTCCCACTGTGGGTCTGACCAGAGAGTTCCCAGAGAGTGGCTTGTGTCGAGTTGCATCTCCATTGGAGTCCCCTGAAGGTTGAAAATCACCGGCACGACTTCCTCCCAAACTGGTTTCAGTATTTCCGTAGAATCTTCCCTCTCCTGTTCCTGATTGTTCAAGAGTTGCTGAGTTTGCTGAGCTTGGAACACAAAGGGCTGGTTCTACGATCCTGACGGCGAGACTGGCTTCTTTTGGGATGACGGCTGTCTCTCTGGGATTGAGACAGAAAGTTCCTGAAGTTGCTCGCTCAGATCTTGGTTCACATACCCGTTCGTCCTCTGGCGAAACAATCTGGTTCTGTGGAACACAGGGCGAGGCCGATTCAGTCTGCGGCGGTTTCCTTTCATTCTTCCTAGATTTAGAAATGGTCTGAGAAATCGCTTCTTGAATTGGTAGAACTAAGGGTTTAGGCGAAACCATTTTATCTTGCTGGGATTTCAGACTTTTCAGATCAAATTTAAAATTAACCCCAAGAAATAGGAAAGGCTTTCTAGCAGCTTATCCGCCTATGGGGTAAAAAGCATGTTCTTCACTCCCACTCTTCTAGCCAGCCAGCCTAAGAGCTAGAGTTATAGTAACTCCTGTTGAGTAATCTCAGGTATTGGCTAATTCGCTTGCGCTTTAGAGATAGAAGTTTTAATATTTTTAATGATCTCCCCGAGTGAAATTAGAATGACTAACTTTGTCATATATACGAGATAAAAAGTTTTCTATTTAGAATTCTTTTTAGGAATTATCGAAGTGAATTGGCTAAGGCTTTACAGCAGCTTTATCAGAGGCTCCTATGGGGTATTACGAAGGGGCTTATGGATTCAGGTTAGTTACAGATATTGGTACTAGAGTCTCCGGTTCAGAAGCAAATATTGATTAAGTAAGATCGAGAAACCTCTTCACTCTCAGACTATCGCGAAAAAGAAGCAGAAGAAGCTCAATTAGAAAGCGAAGGGCTTGTTTCAGGACTAGTTTCCCGCTTGTCTGCTGAAAGCTTGAGTTTAACAGTTGTTCGAGCTGTTGAGTAAGAAGCGAAGGTGCTGACATTGTTGAATCTTTCCGCTTTGGCTCAACCAACTAATTAGTCCGAAAATGAATCCATTTAACTTTCGAGTTTAGTTGTTGACCAAGACAGAACAAGAATTGGAATAAAGCTATTAACCATCTCGCATAATGATATAGCCCACCGCACACGGAGAAAGAACCTGATGCATAACCCGTAAGCCTAGGAATCTACCATAAGCTGTAGCTAAGCCCTTCCCCGTCCGAGTGTAGTAGCCACTTCCTATGTTGGTGTTAAAGGGAAGTTGCATGAACTTCAATTCATTTCTTTCTATACGATATTCGAAGTGGGCATAAGAGCTCTCCCCTTTAGTAAGTCTTTGGGGCTTAATCTCCTACCCATTCATAAGAAGATAATTCTAATCTCAACCCACAAGCAGAAGTCAACCTGAGTAAGTCAGTCCGATTGACTAAAGAAAGACGGGTTGGTTCAATAAATTCCCACCTTGATTACGCCAATGACTCGCTACCTAAAAAGACGGTAAAAGGCAACTTTGCAGATTGAGAATGAGAGTAGGCGAGACGAATTACATGATCGAGGTATTCGACTCACAGAAAAAGAAGTCGTCATGCTGGGCGAAGAGTAAGTTAGGTTCTTTCACCTACAGTCTAAGAGTCTGTCTAACCCGGCTGAGCTGATCGTTGACAAGGAGTTAGGCCTACCTACCGAATAATCTCAGGGGGACAGAACCTCTCTGCCTTTCAGGATACTGCGCCAAGTATGATAATTAGAAGAGCGTGCAAGAACTGACATAAAATCAGAGTTCTTCAGATACTTTATTCTTCACAAGATCAATCCAAAGGGATTCCTTGCCAGACACAATGTACCAGGAAAGAGGACTTTAGATGAGATTTTTTCCATTTCCTCAGTAAAACACACATGCTTACTCCTTTTAATTCAACTGCTTGCGCTTTAGAGATAGAAGGGGCGGAATCAAAATCAACTACTTCCCGAAGCAAGAAAGCAAAGCGGGAGGTAAATCCTTATGCAACTCCGGGTTAAGCACTGGTCCCTGAACTTGCATCACTAATTACCTCTTTCTTGCCCAAGGAAGAAAGACAAGCAAGTTAGTTGGTTTTTCCAAGTTCAGTGACGAGAGAGTACCCCTACCTAGGCTTTTAAACAGTTTAAAAGCACCTTCATTAACTGATAGCGAAGGGGAAGCAGCTTAGATACCTGCAAATCCTTTTCCGAAGTTTTTCGCTAGACAACCCGCTCCCTTTCCGCTTTTCGCAGATTGGCTTCAACCCTTTTTTTTCACTAAGGGTTAAATTCTTTTCCCGAGTAAATCCCAACTAATTCTATCATATCCCCATGTCAATCTTCACTGCCATCTTCACTCCCAGTCTAGCAAGCATATTCGATAAAGCTGTTTCCAGGGGATTCTCGAGGAATGATCTAGCAGTTCTCCCGGGTATTGGAATAGCCCAAACATCAATAACGAACTCACCTCTGAAGATCGATCTTCCGTAGATAAGGAATGAAATGCTTATATAAGATATTAGCTACTCCCCGGTCCACCAATTTCAATCTCTAAATCAATCAGCAACTATTGAACATACATCTCGATCTGAAATTATCTTCATTGAGAAATGCTGATTCGTTAGTTTCGTTTAGTACGAAATCGATGAAGACCTGTTTTCTTCCTTCTCGGTTAAATCGTCGCGTCATTGAGATCTATCTGCAGGGTTGTCAATCGGATCTTGCTTGACTTGATTCGCCTCGGGGGATTGACTCAAAGAACTTGCCTTTTCTGCGGAGCTGTCCTGTATTCCGGACTTGATCTTTTTATGTTGACCAATCAGGACAGAATATAAAGAGGAAGGCGCTAAAAAGAAGTGCCCATTACCAGACACGGTACGAAAGTCAGCTCTTTCAGTGGAAACAGGAAAAGCCCAGTAAACAGGACTTTATCTAAGATTCCCCACAAGAAAGAACGAGAACCAAATCCAATTGGATGAAACCGAAAAGCTAACTCAAAACCAATCCTCAAAGTTGCTTACAGACGGGAATCCGCTGCTTATTTCTTTTTCTTTCTTGTCCGGGTATGGCTTTTATGGTGACAAGAGCCTACAAAGCAAAGCCTATTCAATTCAAAGTATAGGCGAAGAAAGCGCTTCCTATTTTAGCAGCACTACAGAATCAGGGCTCAGCTGAGTACCGAATAGGATTATCTTTCGAGTTGAGGTGAGAACAAAAGAGGTTGTTAAAAATGGTTTCAATTTCTTTCTATTCATATAGATTTTAGTAATGGGATCACCATCTCCCTTCTCTGCATCGTAAATCACTACGACTTTATAGATCGATCCATTGAAAGATTCTTTTTCGTCTTTAGTGAAGAAAGAAGACTCTCACTTTTCAGACGAGATCTTGTCATTCTTTTTAGCTATTGACTAAGTAAGCTGAGTCCAAGGCATCTCATCTACTAGAGAGACATGAAGCTTTAGTCGGCTTGTGATATTATGCACACACCCATACTGCCTGTCGGCTCACCTACTATTCATTACTCTTTTTACAATTTGATCTGCTTTGCTTCAATCTTATTCAGTAAGGATTGATTGAATGAATGCTCAGTTCATAAGACTCCCCTACCTGCTATTGAGATATAATTTGATTTTCCAAGTTGCCAAAAACTGATGGTTGACGAAGTTTAGTAGGGGTGCCTTTTCAATAGTCTTGTAGGAAAGAAAGAACGTATGGCAGTCCAGCACTTTATTTCCCATATAGACGATAATTACCTAACTTAGTTTATTAGTATAGGGATCCTCTTTGTATACTGTTCTACTGTTGGAAATAAGAACCTCGTAAATATCATATATGATTTCATGACTTTTCTTCTTGGTACTCGGACCGGCTCGCAACCTCTGTACAGTTCCATGTCGATGGGCTACGAGCCTCGACTAGTTGGATAGGGGCGGCTCTACTTATAATAGAGAATAGGCTCCATCAATGCTACTAGTGAGCCAGTTCCCCGACCGGCCTGATAGAAGAAAGGGAGATCTATATATACAAAATGAGATATCCTGCTTCTGCGCCTACCGGTGAAACCATCTGAGCTGATGATACCCAGTTAAGGAAGCTACATTCGGGCTCTTCGCCCTTACTGCCCAACTATTCGCATCTGAGCCTATCGGTTCAGCGGTATCTTTCGCCTATTCTAAGAAAGGCTACTTTGCTCACCGTACCCTTCTCCCGGCTAGCAAGCCTTCCAGCTCGCTCGGCAAGGCCTACGTATAAAAGCGGACCTTATTAAATCGGAAATCTTTCTTCTGAATCGAATTATCATCATCAGACTTCTTGCTGGTAAGTTGCACAACCGGCCCTTGTGCCACAGTACAGTTCTCAGAAGATCCAGAAGACTCGATTGCCAGTGCCAGGACAGACAAGAAGAACATTCATTAATGTCTCTCAAGTCTTTGACCACTTTATTCATACTGGGATGTGTATCCCTGTGCTGATTGTTCTTATCGTCGAAGAGCCCGAATGGTGAGGGTAAGCTTTATGGTATAAAGGAGGAGAAAAGGCTGAGTTTCGAAGAAAGGTAGCTGACAAGTGAGGAGTCAATAGGGGCGATGTCCGATCAAAATGAACAGTAAGTGATGAGCATCTTTTCAACAATATTTCTTGTGATATGTTCGTTGAGCGTAGGCACCTACCTAGAATGTGGATATTACCTACCGGGTTTGATAGATCAAGAGTTGTTCTCGTTATTCGTCTTGCTTCCTCGTCTTCTACCGCTTTGGTTCATAGTTCTACTTCGCCTAGCATAGCAGGGTAGGATAGGATTAAGCCCAAAGGCAAGTACGACACACCCCTCAAGTCGGCACTGTCCCTTTTTTTAATAAATTTTAGGGCAATTTCTCAATTCTCTCTTTCTTTCCGGTCTTTCATCTCCCTCTTCTTTTCTTTATTTTCGTCTTGATCTAAAGCAGGCTGTTGATAAAGGAGCGTAGCTACATACGGTATCTCTTTGCCGCCTAGCACATAGACCTAGACCATCCCCTTTTTTAATTGAATGAACACCTTATGAAAGGTTGTAAAGAGAATCTCGTCTCGAAAGAGTGAGTTCGACCCCAACACCGATTGTAGCTCGCCTTAGGCCCACAATCCAGACACATAATCAAATCTACATTCCGAGCTATGGGTTCTTCTTGTTCTTCCTTCTTTTAGGTATCTTCGCTACGCTTAGCTCTTATTGGGCTTGTCATCCTCAATGAAATTCTTTCCATAAGTCCTGCGTGGCATCACCTTGCCAATCTCCAGGTGGTGTGATTCGCCTGCGCCTTACTAACACAGAACGAATGTAGCTTCGCCGATACGTCTCCTTGCTTGAGCCCATTTATTGAAAGTAGGGGCTCATAGTAATAAAATACATGGTGGACGGAGTGAGCTATTGTCATGCTCCGTGTCCATCCCTACTCTTCTCTTTCTTTGGAAAACCATTTCGTTTTGAATAGGGAACGGGCCTCTTTGGTAACCCCGACATCCCTACCGGTGCATACTTTTGGCCTGCCTCTTTCTTTGTATCGGTTTCTAGATTACGAGTTAGACTTTTCCCGCTCTCGAGTTTGTTAAGGGTGCGTGCTTCTTCCTAGACATATGCCGGGAAATAAACCAAGAAAAGAAAGTAAACACCAACCTCAACCTCAAGTCAAAGAAAATAAGCTTCAAAACCGGTTCTTGGAGTTAGTCCGGTTCTTGGAGATGGATCCGGGGGAGTACCCCGAAGGTAAAAGAGAATCCATATGGCTAAAGGTATGGCTCACGATCGATAGTTAATTGGTACTGCTGCTAATCCCTTGTCTAGCCTTCTTGTTGTCTATCTATCCCAACCCTTCTTAGATACGAGAATTAATCCCTATTCGTCCTACGCTAATTCATCTGATGCCATTCCCTGAAAGCGACTTAACGGGTCGGGTTCGCTTTACATTCTGTCTGTCTGGGCTACAATACCCGCTTCTCTTACATAATCTTGTTACCTGAGAGAGTCATAGGATTAATGCCACACGAACGATAAGGGCGTTTTAGGCCTTGCAACTAAGCCTTTTTATAGGTACTCGCCTTCTGTCTAGTCTGAAGGGGGAAGAGCTTTATTCCCAAGTCATCAGACAAGGAATGATCCGCATAGTGATACCGATTCAAAGCCAGCAAAAGAGTGGAGAGATACAAGTACTTCTTCTGTAGCTCAAACCATTAATTCGGGTTGTTATCGCTCTTGGGTTTAGTTAAGTGCTGTTCTAAGCTACGCGGTTGGTTACAATCTCGTTATCGTATAAAAAGGAAGGGTACGAGATAAGATAGAAGGAAAAGAGAGGTATGAAAGAAGAAGAAAGCCCTTCGGCATTAAGCGGAGGAAAAGCGAGCCTCTAGTCTGATAGGTATGGGTAGGCCCTGCTCCTGCTGCTAAATGCTACTTCTTTTTCTACTTTTGAAAGGGATGTAAGTTACCTTTTCCCGTCTTTTTATCCTTTTAGTGTGTTCGTGTATTACTTGTACAGCTTTTCAGTGATGGCAATTAGAAAGGGGCAGCCAGTCTTTAGCATGTAGAATTCTTCGAAGTAAGTATTTGAGTAATGCTCGATTTGAGTAGGTGTAGGTGAAGCCCAACTCGTCTACATTATGGAGGGGTATTAAAAAGTGTCGTCAAGTTTTGAACCTTTTCCGTAAGTGGTTGTTGGGCGATGGCACTAGTATCCATTTTTGCCTTGACCGTTGGGTGGGAAGTGAGCCTTTCTTGTCTCAGACTCTTTTACTGGTTTTATGGCTTGCGATGGGAATTTTTCTAGCTTGGCAAGGGTGTATGCGCTTTCCTTGCTAACGGAGATATGCTTGTCTTGTGTCTATGCCTCGGCTTCGGAACATGGGCGTAGGGATCAGTTTTTATATCTCAAACAGCTGCGTAGTAAGATAAGAGAGAAATGGGTAGTATGTGGGGGCTTTCATTCAGTACTCTTTTTGATTCTGAAAAGACCACCGGAGGCAAGGGTAGGCAGAAGACCGGGGGGTTGGAGGTAACTACTAAAGGGATGTGCATAAAAAGGTCCGTATTTTTCTTGCAAGTGCCGGAGATAGCTGCATTAGAGACTCAGCAGGTGTCATTGTTTAGCATTCTAAAGAAGTAGGTGGCCACGGTAGCCCCCTCTTTAACCCATTTTTTCAATAAGCGTAGTCAGGGAAAAAGAAAATGGAGGCGGAGGCTAAAGCCTTACTCCAAGTGATTCTCTTAGCTAATCTCCAAGTGATTCTCTTAGCTAATCAGTTTGGCATTACACTTAATTACATAGAGAGGGACTCTTTAGCTTTCACAAATGCTATGCAGTCTCAGGTTTCTCTAACACTTCTTGGCAGATTCACTATCAAGTAAGACAAATCAAGAACCTTCTTCAAGGCAAACAAGTGCATCACATTTACGACAAGTAATGGCTTAGCTGACTCTCTGGCAAAAGCTGGACACTCCTCAGCAGATGATCTTCTTTCTACCATCTGATCTTCCTCAACATTGCTACACTGCTAGTTTGAATGATTTACAAGGTCTGTATGCAACCAGGCCGACTTCTTAGGGCAAGAGCGTGACTTTGGTAATCCGGTTCGTGGCTCGAGAGAATACATCCGGGGTTTACTGTTTTCCTTCTCTCTCTAACGTCTTGGTATTTGGTCAGCTTCCGTAGCAGTAATGAACTTTGTCTTCTTGGTTGTTGACTAATGCTTGTCAATTCTTGGTGGTTTACAATAACTTTCCGATCACTTACAATGACATAAAACATTTCCTATTGATTTGTCCCCAGGACCTATTCTATCTTTGTCGACGCGCGATTTCGTTTCACCGTTTGACTCTGTTGACTCTGAAGCTTGATTTCACACTGATAGGTTTGAAGGAAATTCAATTAACTAACCCTTTCTTACTCCCACTACTTACAACAGGGACGGATACAGGTACTCGCTTACTTGATTGGCTCAAAACCTTACCTTGGATTTTAGCCTTCAAATCGATATTTCGTAGCTGGATTAGAAGAGAAGAGAAGGTAGTTTGGTGTTAAGGACCCACCCTACAATTCAGATTCTTTATTCCCCCCAAGGCGGTTCATCTTTGCTTCCTTCCATGCCGTTTTGTTAACAACCGGCGAGACTCTCCTTCTCAAGCCAACCCCAGGTCGGGACGAGACTTTCTTTGAGCTACAGGGGAGCTACTTTCTACCCTAGATCTTCTCATTGCGTTCAAAGGAATGCTTAATCCCTCTACAACCGCCTAGAATTCGTGAAAAAATCACTTGATTCGCTTATCCAGTTTGCGTTCTACTCCAGCTTTACTTGCTAGGTCCAATAGGCTGTTAGAAAGCGTTTGTTTACCCTGAGTTAATAGATTGAGTTCTACTGTATGTGGTTAATAGATTGAGTTCTACTGTATGTGACGAGACTGTAATTATTGGAAGTTGTTCAATGATATAAGGAAAAGGACCAATTTCAGCCTAGTGCGGATCTCCTTCCACAGTCAAAGATTGCAACAAATCATTTCCGAATCTTGTATCGATGGGAACATATGGGACTGATGCGCGACCTGTAGACCGAAAAAATACGAAGATCTCTCGATCTCGATGTACTCGATTTCAGTGGCTTTTTAGAAAGTATAACTCCCCTTTTCATAGAATTCTTGCTCCAACACTCAATGGTGATGATTAGCGTAGCGCATTGATAAACTGACTCCTTCTTGCTTCGCGAAAGACAACAGCCCTGGTGGAGTGATATTTGACTCTGGACAAGAGATTGAATAAGCAGATTCGAAGTACGACTTCCTATTTTACATAAGAGGAGCAGACATTGAAAGGAGTAGGAGAATGACTGCCTAGCTCACTCTTCACCTGAAGATCACATTCTTTTTCTCTTGTACCCGACATGCTTCCTAACTCAGTTCACTTGAACCAAGATGGTACCCCCATACCCACAACATCCACTGTACACAACCCCCATACTGGGCTTTCGCACCTAACTGACTAAAGAAGCCTTTTTTCTTTGATTTTGATGATATCCAAAATAGGGTCAATGGGATTTCCTTTATCTTTGAGTCGAAATGACTTTGTCTACTGCATGAGTCACAGTTGCTTTGGAACTCCCTCCTCCACTTGTTGTTAGTCTGGCTTTCGAACAGCCGGCTAAGGCTTAGGGGTAGCTGTACCAAGGTAGGAGAACGGTCTATTCGCTTTGGTCTGTTGAGTCAAAATATTACCAGCCCGATGTCTAAGGTTCTTATTATCTCGACCCTGCGTACTGGGCCCCTTGAGTCGTCTATTTCGGATACAGAATTGGTGATTCTAGACATTTCATTTTCTTCTTCTCTGGTGCGGACCTGTGCTTTGCGGTTTAATCTTCTTCAACATCGATTCTTTGGTCTAAGAAGCCCGTGCTAAACCCATTTCTCTTGATTCTTTTCTTTCTTACTTACTTCTTAGTCACGTAGACTATCCTGCCCCAGCCTCGAATATCTTTCAGTCGGCGACCACTACTCTGACCTCTCCTACTTAGCGCTTCGGCCCATCCTCTGGCTGCAACCATATTGTAGGATTGGTGCTACGGTTCTTGGTGCAACTATTGATTTACCTATTCGGATCAAGGTCATGGCAACCATAAGTTAGACCATTTGGCCCCACTATTAAGTAGAAGCCAAGGACGCATTCCCTTATCGATGTCAACCATAGAGAAAAGAATTAGCTTTGGTTCAGAGCTTGAATCATAATATCCTTCAGTCACTCCAGGTGATAGAAGTTCGGCTAAGCCGGAAAGATAGATCGAGTTTAGACTCTTGATTTACTTTAGGACTGAAAGAAGCCGGTAGCAAAGGAAATGGCAGCAGTGCTTTATATAACATAACTGCTTTTAGGTCTAGAGATTCATCCCATAGTCTGTGATGAAAAGGGGCTATTGGGGATAAAAATAGCTCGTGCTAACTCTTAAGATGATAGATAGATACCGGCGCATTCGTTGAATCTCCTTTTCCCCTTCTTTACATACAACATAGAAGATCAGCATAATTTTTTTTCATTCGTTTAGGCCTTTGTTTCACAGGTTTTTCCTGGCCTCTTCGACATATTCATATGCCTCTTTTGGGTAATTCTTTCAAGCATCAATTCCGGTAGAAAAAGAGAAAGCGAGTAGAATCAGACTTTTACGCTAGCAAGATTCCTTGTGGACTGACAGAGCGAGCTTTAAAGGATTTGCTGCGTTCTTAAAATGATAGAGAGTCAGGAGAGGGTCTATGTTAATAGAGCTCTTTAGATAGGGAGAGGAAAGACGTAACTAGACCGCAGAAAGAATCGAATCTTTTACTGCTACATCAGCTGGAGAAGAAAACTCTGCAAAGGAGATTCCCTCTAGTTGAAGACTAATCTGGATATTCTCGAAATCAAGCCTATCCAGTGTAAGGCGAGTTCCTTAATTGAGTATAGTAGCGTGTAGTACGGGACAAGAGTATGCCAACTATATAGAATAATCTTTATTATAGTATTTAACATAGTCAAAGTTAAGCGTTCCTGTTTTACGGTCTTAATCGATAACTACTTTCCCAAGCTAATTAAATCATCTCTGTCAACGTCAACAATTAGTTCACATTCATTCTGCGTGAACATAGTGACTAGTGGGCAAGAGGACTCATAGGCGTGGTAGTTTATTTATTCAACAATCATTCCCATTCGTTAGCTTTATAAAGGAGAAAGAGTCTCTTTTGGTTAGCTAGACCATCTTACGCATATCAAAAGTCTGACGAGACCTATAGCACTAGATATCCTTACCTCCTTTCTTTAGTCTGCTTTGGAATCCATTTTCTATGGTGTTACATACAATCCCTTCTTTAGTGATCTTGAGCTATAGCCCTTCCACTTCCCTTACCCTTGAGGCCTTACGCTGTTCGCCTGGTGGTCACCTTGTTCGCCTATACCGGTGTGAATATTACACCTACACCTCGCTCGAAGGCCTAGCTTGGTCCGTCCACTTTCTCATTCTGAAATGCTATGAGATTTTTTATCTTCTTTTACGAGATTTATTGGATTCGGAAAAGAGTAGGATCCACCCCCCTGTCTTATTTCAATGCTTTTGAACTCGGTGTTCTGCGACATCGGCATTTCACTTCCCTTCAGAAGATGCAAACGAACCTCTTGGCGTCCAATTGGATTAGAAGACAGCTGCTTGACTCGAAGTAATGAACTCAGGTGGCTAAAGGCTTTACGCGCTCACCGGCATGGTCCCTTTTTTTCGAGGGTCTAATTGCAGATGAAGAGTCTATTACAACGGGTAATCCGAATTAAAGCGCAAGCGCATAAAGACAGAGCTTAGAAAAGACCTATAGCTAACATCAAGCATACCAGCCCAGCCCGGTCTGGTCTAGTACGGTAAGAAGGGGTCCCATTCCATGCCTTTTGAAGAAGGAATTTTATGTGCAGGACGCTTCCTGCATCCTTGCTCGCGAAGGGATGATGTCTGAGGCTACGAGGAGTTATAAGAAGCTGAGCACCATGATGAAGTGGGAGAAGGTTGGAATCGAACGCCCACATAGACAGCCTTGTACTTGGTACGTGTTCTGAGCGAGTATTGCTCCGCATCCCCTTTTCCCCGCCATAAAGAGTTAAATCCTTTGCTCGTTAGACTCAAAGCCTTACTTATTTGGTCTCAGATAGTAAGGTGAATAAGGGAAACTTTGATTGCGCTGGCATGATTCCTTGGCTTATGTGCTCGACTAGACCTTACTCGTTCGAACGAGCACTAGCAAAAGGCCTTAAGCCGATCCTAGAACCCGGCCTTTGTAAGCTAACAACAGCATCGGGCTTCAAACGGAATGGATGTTTAGGAGTTTTTTTGGTGCACGGGGCATATACCTTGGTTGAAAAGTTTACGATTGAGCCAAGATGAAGTTTTCTCTAATGATTTCTTAACCAGCAGGCGCTCATAAATCTCAAAGGCTCAGCAGAGAAAGGGAGAAGATGGTCGATGTGGAGGAGAGATCGATGAGCAACTAAAGAGCGAAGAGAGGACTCAAACTAAGTGGTTCTTTCGGGCTCGAAAGCCCTAATCTTTTAAGGCATTAAGGGGGATGACTTGTGGCTAGGGGACAGAGGTTTAGCAAAACCAAAGTATGATGAATGAGGAGCTTTCCTTCCACGAGCTTTGGAATTGGATAAGTTCTCTTCTGCTTTCCAGCGAGTGAGTGATTGATCTTTGTGCATAGAATCGATAGTGTATCCCTTCACAACAGCTACCGAGTTAAAGGATGGAGTACTACTTGCTTTGGGATAGCCTCTGCGCCCGTTTTCTAGTTTAAGGTACCGGAGGAGTCTTATCCAACTCGATAGCTAGCTTACTCTATTAACGATTTTGAATGATATTCACTAGCAGAAATGGACCAGAGGTCTTAAACCCTGGTAAATCTCCCTTACTTGGCTTAAGTGGAATCCGTTGTTTATGGTTTTTCCTCTGGGGATGAAAGTAGCTTTTCTTTCTATTCTTTCATTTGCTTTTGCTCTATCTAGATCCATACAAGAAATAGGAAGACTCCATAACTCGCGCATGTAGCTGTAAAAGGGTTACAATCTCTTGTCAATGAATGCCATCCCTACACTATCCAAAGAACTTTTCTCTCGGCATCTCCATCGCCAAAGAGTTCGTACTCGCCTGCCTATTCTTCTCCTATGTACGGAGCTTGCTCGGGAGACATGGTAAACGCGAGGTAAATCTTTGAACAGGCCGCCCTTTTCCATTTTATAATCTTCGACCAATCACTTACTTAGATAGGGGAAGCGGTACCACGCCCATTCCGAAAGTAGATCCCAATTGAAGAGCTATTCGATCACGAGTTGTTGATGGTACCGGATCCCAAAGACTAGAATCAGACCAAGCACCTTGAGTAACTCTATCGATCTCATTCTTTCCCAAGCTCCTCAGAAATAATCGTCAAATCAATAAGAACTCGAATTATAGATGAGGATAATAAAAAAGAGATTCCCCTATAATTAGTCTGCAAACTTGAGAGATACAACAAGTACTCCAACTCCCTCGCTAGCTGTAGAAGTCATCGCTCTTCCCTGCACTTTCATCAATCATGAACTCGGCTCTGAGAAAGGAGCTTTGGAAACAGCAAAGTAAATAGAAATTGTTTTGACGGGCTTTCTTTCCTCAAAGTTAACGATTGAAATCGACATCTATTAGTGAAATTTGCGAAGTAAGGTTTCACCGGTAGTTGAGCTGAGTGCTTGCCCTTTTCTTTCCTTGACGTATTGATGTAATCCAAACTACTTATGTAACTTCTGTCTATGGGATTGTCACATACATTCAAAAGTAGCGTCGACTGATCGTAGACCACCCTTGCGTCGATAAAGCCTTCTTGAATTGAACTACTTCTTTGCGAATCCGTGAATGAAGTAAGAAAGGTTCTTAGCCAACCAAGCGTCAACTAGTTGGGTTAGGCTTCAAAGAGCTAGTTACCTCGGTCAAGCATCAGTCACAGGATCAGACTCCACCTTTCCTGTCCTGGCTTGAAGCTTTCAGTGAACTTCTTTGAGATCCCTATCTGTCTTACTTGACTGAACAAGAGATCACGCTAAGATGAAAAGAGGAATTGCGAAAGGTCAGTCTAAATACGAAAAACCAATCTTCCTGAATTACCAGAAAAACAATCTTTGGACACAGGAGAGGGGGATCCCATATGACATCAGAAAGGACTTACCCACGATTCCACTAGAGAAGATGGGACCAGACGCTATTAAGACTTTGACTACAGGATAAGGGTAGCACGGCTACCTAGATTACCCGGTCGAATAAAGAGTGAGGGCGACGGCTGGTCGAGAATAGAAGGAGACCTGCTCAGTTCAAGCCTCAAGGAATGTTCCAGCCTACAACCTCGAAAGAGGCCACATCAAGGAAAGAAAGACTACGATTTCACTTGAGAAAGAAGAAGGCGTGAAAATAGATCTGCACTTTACAGGATATCTATGAAAGATAGGGCACAAAATGCCTATTCATCCGCAGGAGAGGGGACAAATAGGTTGAGGCAACAAGGAACCTTGCCCACAGAAAGCACAACTAGACATCACAGCAGAGGCTTTATACAACTGACTTTGATCCCTCTTTACGCACGTTGAAACTATTTCATAGGAGCCAGTTAGAACGCTTTCAATAGAGGACATCACGAAGACAGGCCCTTTGCGCAAGCAAGGACGAGCCGATTCCTTCTACGTTAGGACCTAACGATTCATTTCATCAGAGACTGACTGTTAATTCTGCGGTTGTGATTATAGCCTTGCTTCCATCTTCTCACAGGACCATTTCCATTTACATGCAAACCAAGACCCTTTGGAAAGTAGGTAATCGAATAGTTGTAGAGAAGTCTTGTTAATATTCTTTCAAAGAGGAAAGCTAGCTAATTTTCTATTAATTAAGGGCAGATCAAGTGGGGAAGTTAAGTTTGACAGTCCTACATCTATAGGATAGGAGCCAAAGGTCTTTGCAGACCACCAAGTAGAGTCTCATGTACCGATCTAAGGAACTGACAAGCATACACTGGTCCGTCTAAGTTTCTGGTATTTTCCTAGGTTTTCCATTAATTGCTTGATAGGTAAGGCTGAATGGGCCATTGATTCCCATATCGTGGGATAGTCTTTCTGAAAGTACCTGCCATTTATGAACCTCTGATGAACCGAACCTTGCCGATGTAGCTTTCACCTCTGTTGGAGGGATGCAACTCTTTATTATTTCGATTTCATTTTCATCATTCATGTCATGTTCTTCAAGTAAAGGAGTAGGCGGATCATCTATGTAATTAGTTCTAATTAGTTGATTAAATAAGAGCGTATGAAATACCAAATCTTTGTATAGCGAATGAATAAGGATATTGTACACATAGGCCAATGCATCATTACCTTACATCCATCCTTGCCTCTAACCTTCTCTCAAAGAGTGAGCTAAGAAAGTCCATTCAGGACTTTGCCTTCTCCTCAAAGAGGTAGCCTGAGATTGGGAGCACTGTCTAGCCGAGGCCTGTTGCATACTTAAACTCCTCGCTATAGTACACTCCAACAAATTCACCGGTTGGAAAGATGAGAGTCTTATTCTTGTCTCGAATAGGGTAGAAATGGCGTCTTGATAGTCTTCGGACATACCACATACGCCTCAAGAAAGCCAAAGATTCTATCTAAGTCTTTTTCACCCCAGATTTCCATGCCAGACAGGCACACCACCAGGCTCTAAGAAGACCTTCATTACAAATGGATAGAGAGAGTTTACATCGTAGTAGTCTAGGCCCTCGCCATATGGCATGTATGTATCTGTATGATCACCGTAGTAGGCACGCCTTATAAAGCTGTCTTCATTCTTGTTTGGAATGTGTATTGGAAAATTAGAGGAATCGTAGTATTTCATACGAAAGATAGTTAGAGCCTGTGAGTAAAGTAAAGGCTTATCCTGCTTTCTATGTCCACGTTGTACAGCTTCCAATAAGAGGGCTTCAAGCACAACCATTAATCAACCTGTATATCTCTTGAGCATTTTGCATTACACCACCAAGGAGAAGGATGTTCTTAGTATATAGTCTAAGAAGCTTTCTTTCATACCTGATTTGACAGTTCAACCTTATCATAGTCGATAGAGACTTTCGGGCTTAGGTTTATTAGTTCACACATACCCATGAATGACTCACTCTCTCGAAAGAGTTAATCGTCAGCAGGCAAGTGGGATAGGAAAGGAACCCTACTTTACTCAATCGGACAAGAAAATCAATAACTACCGAGCTGGTTCATTCAAGTGCAGTAAATCCTAAAACCTCAACTTCAACCTCAGCATCAAAGAAAATTGAAAGAGCTTGATCGGCATATCGATAAGGTCTTCTTTCTTCCGAGTGCTTTTACAATTACTAAACATGAGTAGGCTTAGCTGCTATTTCAACTGGTAAACTCATGCCAGGGCCAGGGGAAGAAGCATCTCAATCTCAAGCTGTTTAGTTTAAAGGCTTTCCCGAGCTTTACACGGAACTACTTACATCGGTATGAGCTACTAACTCGTTCGTGGGCTGAACCTAACCTATCGATCGTGAGACATACCTATGACTCAAAGAATTATCCTCATCCGTACCGGAGGAGTCTTATCCAACTCTCTATCTCGTGGAAGGTGAGCTACTGAATTTCCTGCCCTACCCAATAAGTAGGAAGGTTATTTCTGAAGTGGAGGCTATGGCACCCGACCGAGCGTATAGTTCAGAGTTTCTTTCAGCGTCGAGCCTTTAGTATAGGTTCTCTAAATACGAATAAGAGAAGAAAGCCTACATAGAGTAAGATGGGACTTCTTGTAAGGCTAAGTTTGATAATAACTTTTCAGTAGCAGTCTTTTATTCGACAAGTTAACGGGATTTCTCAGAGCTTATAAATTAGGTCCACCCTCTTAACTCCACGTATTTATCATAGCTCGGATATCTCCAATCAAGCTTACACATGTACGCTAGGCTAAGCTCAGTCTCTCACGATTATTTATTACATTCAGTTGGAGATTCAAGTACATACCCATTTACAGTAGTGGAATGTAAAGCTCGTTTAAAGCCTATCGCATTAATCCTATGGGAACCTCTCTCGAAAGATAGATAGACTAGGCTTTCAACAGTTTAAAACTGAGAATCACCAGCCCTTATTAACCCAAGGTTTCGTCAGTCTTTACCCTCGGTTCTTACTCAACAGCTAGAAAAAGCTCTATTGCTGGCTTAGCTGCTGGACCTGAGACCATAAGTTAGCTCATATCCGTTTGTGTCCCATTAATAGCCCACTCGCTCGGGCAAGAAGACAGAATATACCCCTTCTTTAAGCCCATTCCTTACGCTTCACCTATTTCATCCCCAAAGAAAAAGAAGAACTCTAACAAGAGAAAACCTAAAGCTTAAAGGCTTAGCAGCAAGAACCTTAGCTGCATGCCCCTCTGCGCTAGTGACTGATGGTGCGGTATTGATTGGAATGCTTTTTCACGACTGATTAACTTTAACTCGTTCTTGAGATAAACCAATAAAAATGAATTGAATCTGCATCCCTTAAATCACCTATCGAAGGTAAGCTACTACTCGGAATAGGCAGTGGAGTTGGAGTAAGTATAGGGACGGTTGCTACTTAATGCTTGAAAACCCATTCTATAACCAAGACCGGGAAGTGTGACCCCTTTACTTTAAGTCGCTTTCGTGTCCGTTCTTCCTTTGAAGAAAAGCAAAGACCCTAAAAAGCAGGTTTCAACAGCACATGACTTATTCTAAGAACCCGCTCGCCACCTTATACGCTCATGTGCTTCTAGTCGAGCCTATTCTGAGCTATGATAATTTCTTTTTACCAGGGTTTCCTACAAGTTAACCGGATAGTATGGATGGATCTTAGGCATGAACAACGTGTACCGCCGGTGGGTATGCGTTTCGAACGGACTGAAATTCACAACGCTAATGCCCCATTCAACAGTAAGCCTCCATCCCTTTTGCTTTCGCCGCTGTTAAGGGGGAACTCTCGATTATAGTTTTATAGGTAAAGAGTGTGCTATTGCCTATAACTCTCTCAGGTTCAGGTGCCGGTAGCCGCTCTTGTGGGATGGGAACGCTTAGCAGGGTTCGCTTTACTATTTCACGAACGGATATGAGCTACATACGGGTAATGTGCTTCCTGTGCAGCTAGGCCTTTGAGCCAACTCTAAACCTCAATTATAAATCCAGCAAGAGAGCGAAAGCCCTAACCAAGACCGGGAAGTGTGATCCCTTTCATTAAGTTCGGTACGGGACTTGGTTTTTGACTCAAGAGATAGAGACCCGCCAATAGACGGATCCTTAGTCTTTCATTCCCCAGGGTTTCCGTAGCTAATGTGAAGTATTGGATTTGGGGTACAAGTAAGCCCCTTTGGTTATCATTTGTTGGTTTGGAAGCGTTGTAAGCTTTGGGAACTGGGCCTCCACGCTTATCGTCTCTTCACCTAACGGTCCAGTCAACCATCATGCTTTGTCGTTGTGGCACATCTTTTCTTCCCTTATATAGAATATTTAATCCCGGAAAAAAGGTTAAGAACTTCCTTGACTTACTATGAATCACATCCCCCAAGTCTGAAATAAAGTCTTTTGCTTCTGCTTATACTTCTATTTCGGTTGTTAAAGCACTGGTATATCTCCTTGCATAAGCGAACTGTAGTAAAGAGATCCTACGACCATTTGAGATCGAGGACAGATGCCAGGGTATCAGATACTTAGAGAAGGAAGCTACTCTTCCGCGAGTCCATCTTTCGACCTTCTTTCTGTTACGGAATATTATTTGTTTTCATTTCTCAGGCGACTCCAGGATATTATTGCAGCGCAGCGGCGAAGAAGCGGTAATATTGTAGTAGCGACGAATAGGCTTTATAGGTTTAGAGATAGGCGAATACGGTTAAAAGCATGAAAGCAGAGCTAGCTCCTAACCCTCGGAAGGTCTATTATACAAGAGTAGAGGCGGACTAGACATCCTCTCTCAAGGAAAGGGAGACACATTCTATTATAGGAATCCATTTTGCAACCGACGAGATCCGAGGAAGAGTGCGTGCCTACCCAAGCTATCTATCTCTTTGTAAAGCTCTCTAGTTAATGGATCAGAAAATAAGGGGGCCATAGAAGCACTCGATATATATTAATTAGAAGAATCAAGTAACTAGTGTAGTAGTTCTGAAATCAGACTTTAGTTCATCAAAGCTCAAATGCGCCGAGAGAAAAACCGAAAACCGTAGAAGAGAGTTGGAGTCAGTAGAGAGAGGAAGAAAATGCAAAGAAGAATATTGAGAATGATATTTAGGATTGTCAACTTTGATAAAACACCGTATTTTTGGTAGCAACCCTAATTACGGTAGGAAATCGAATGAAAAATACCAAACTTTGATAAAACACCGGGAAAAATGCTTACTTTGAGATTTCCTTTCCTAAATCGAATTCCCAGTTTGCAATTTTGATAAAAACCCGTCTTTTTTGGATACTTTTACTTTTCTGCCCGGAAATATCATAATAAATATGAAAAAAAACATACTTTTGACCCTAGGTGAGTAACAAAGTTATCTTTTTTTCATGATCTCTATGAGTGAAAAAGGCATGATAAGGTTTTTCCACTATATGAGTAACAACTTTTGAAACTCTGTCTATTCCGAAGTTATCAGATTTAGAATTCTCTTTTGCGGACCTGGGGTACTCGTTATTAGATACCTCGTTCTATCCCTCCCCTTCCTTGAAATGAAGATACGAGAATGAATTCCCTATCTTCTTTACTTTAGTCCTCCCTTGATTAATCTGTAGGGTAGGGGCTTAGCACTACTGGCTCTTCAACCGGGAAAGACGGTAAAACTCCAATAAGAATATTTCGCACAAAGCTAGCTTCATTCCGCGAGCAACCTTTAAGCAATGAATGCCTATTCTGATGAATGTTTATCTTTCTTCCTTCACTTCCCTCGCTCTACTAATTTAGTATAGAAAGAGGTCCCATCGGTCCTAGGCTTGATATGAGATTTATTACCCACAAAAAGAAATAAACAGCCAATTCGATTAAGGAACTTTGGCCTCTAGTGGGCCTAGCGTTCTGTTCTCCCCTGCCTGCAAGTGAAGTAGCTGCTTCGAGTCAATAATCTCCTCGTCCTTAGCTCTTGCTGGTAGTAGCTTTTCTAGTGTCATCGTCAGGTCACTCTCAATTGATTATTTTCCCTGGCACACGAACGGGAATAGAAAGCTATGCTCTAAACCCAACCTTCGATGCTTCTTCGCCCTAATCAATAAGCATACGAGAAGTAAGGAGTACGATTGATTGGATTGTATGAGTCCACCTATGAGTCGTCAGCTGAGGTTTGATTTTCTCTTCCAACTCGCCTGTCTGCTGTAACCTTGTGAGCTATCCTTTTTCTAGTCCCTTGAGTCTATGTCCAAAGTTCCAACATCTTTTCCATCTTTTTCTCAAGAAACTAACCTGTCTGAAACCCTGGGATAGCTCCTTTTTCATTTTAGGTTTCATACCGGTTCTGGTGTCTGAACTGTCAATCGAACAGTACAAGGGAGTGAATAAATTTCCTCTGCAGCTATTGCTGTAGCCGGGAATGGGGAAGTAAGAAAGACTATAAAAGAAAGAAATCCAACAATCCTTGGTAATTGGGAAATGCCTGCTCCTTGGTTGTCCCATGGTATTTCTCGAGCTCTGCCTATATGTCTCTCATGCCTATATGTCTCTCATGCCTATATGTCTCTCATGCCTATATGTCTCTCATGTAGAAAGCTGATCCTGAGACTGAGATCGGGAAAGGACTTCTCGTGGAGACTAGGAGGACATTTACTAAAACTATATCGCACGTTTATAGGCTCCAGATCATACCCATCATAGATATGTTGACGCGTTTAAAAGACCGCTGAGATCCAGAGTAAGTTAATCGATTCAATGAACTTGAGCTCGGGATTGCTTAGGGATTTGACCGGTATAGCCTTCCCTTCTACCTTTCCTTCCTTCAACGCTAGACCTTACTCGTTCGGCATCTTCATCGCCTTTTACTTTCTAGTTTCTAGTTCTTTCGTAGCCTTGTGAAATTAACTCTAAACCTATGCTCGTTAGCATCCGAGTACCAAGAATCAGATATAGAAAGCAATATAAATTCCAAACAGATAGATTCCCAGTTCAATGAACTACTTTATGAATGATATTTCTAGTTTGATCGAGAAAGCGTAAAACATTCATTCTCTTTTATTCTCCTGTCCTCCCAAAAGGAATCTACAATTAGCTCTATCGATGTCCTCAACAACACCTTTGGGCAAACAAGTAGATAGCATAGTGTAAGTAGGAATGAAAGCTCTCCAAATTAGTCTCAGGGCAGTCTCGCATAGGATGAATCGTGCTTTCCTCTGGACCTTTCCCTCGCCCTTTCTCGTCCTCTGATAAAGCAGCTTTGTAACCCTGAGGTTTGACAAAGCCATTTCCGAACTTGAGTTATATTCTTTCCTGAACGAAGGATTGTAGTCAGTTGGGTAATAAAGCATGTTCTTCTTGAAACTCGAAAACAAGTAAAGCGACTTCACATCGGATACTCGGACTAACCTTTCAAACTCAATGCTAGAAGCGGCTAGTGAATAGGCTAAATCTCTTCTTTCTAGTCTTATAGGCTCTGCAAGACCTATATCGAAAGCGAAACCTTACCTAGGCCGGTAGTCGAACCCAGGAGTTAGAATGAATGGGGTTTCCAGTTCCTTCTTTTCTAACTCTTCTAAGAGAAATTCCTAAGAGAAAAGCCTTTGAAGCCTATGAGTTACTCAATTGTTAGATAATCACCGAAGCTATCTATTCAAGGGGCAGAAAGCACTCATCCTTACACCCGCTTTCGAAGGGCTAGTTTTCTTTGATGGAGATGCCCCCCGTGGGAGTAGCCATAAATCGTTATTCAACTATAGTAGCTATGCCGTAGTACTTCTTTCTATACGAAATACCTGCACCGCAGGAAATTAAGATGGCATCGGTGGCTGAGCCCTAAGTCGAATAGGACGTTAAGCCCGGGGGTGAGCCGATAGGAATCGTGAACTTGGAGTCGGATATAGATGCAAAAGCTTACTTTTCTATTTCCGTTAAGAAATATACTTTCAGATAGATGACTCCTTCATCAGTTTCAAGAAAAAGGGATTGATCTTCCTCAAGGCCGGAATAAAGTAAAGGCTCGTTTAGACCTGCTTCGGATGAGTTTAAGGGGGCATCGAACAACCAGCTTTATTCGTAGCTGACTCTCATATTAAATAAAGACCGAGGTAGACCCCGACTGATTAGCCTTTTCCCGATCCAAAAGAGCAAGTAGCACCTGAGGAGCTCCCTATTTATCTAGCCCTTGAGTTTAGGGTTTCTGACGTGACTGCTTTCTTTAACTGGCTTGAAAAAGTAGCCCAACCTACTCAACTAAAGGGAGAGGGACTTATGGATTCAGGTGAGTTAGAGATCCAAGAAGGAAAGATCCAATCCCATAGCTGAATCTGATCTTGTTTTCGTGAGTTTTTCTGTTGGGGAATGCGATCATAATACGAAATTAGGAATATCAGTTTCCGCAAATAGAACCATCAGCTAAAGGAAATGGGCTTCTCGTGCAGCTAGTTAAAGGAAAGGGTTTTCCACTCGCAGCGTCATCCTTTTTCTCGGGTTTTTTTATCTCAAGATCTGTTAAAGCTGTTGAAAGCGCTTACTCTGTCAAATAGACCCGGAAGATGAATCCCTTTTATTTTAGCTTTCTTGTCTCTAGTTTCAGCTCAGTCGTGAGCCATCCTCCCATGCCTCACTCCTTCAAGCAATAGGCTCTCTCGGGTATAGATTGAAATAGGATTTCCTCTTTCCTAATCTGGTTGAGAAGGAGCGGAAGTAGCCTAGCCCATAAGGCGAGCAGAGGAAGCAAAGGCGTCCGAAGTCAGTGGTTTAGCAACGATAGACTATTCATCTGCATCTCTTTCATCTGCTCGAAGTTCCGGGACTAAAAGGTCTCAACGAGCCTCATTCTCAAGCCCCTACTCTTTTACAGCCTCAGGGGTAGAAGACTATTTCGCTATCGTGGGTGATGAGGTCTATCTTTTAGCGTACTTTGCCTTTCTCACTTGATTTGTGAGATAGATTTGCTGATTTACTTCAATTCCCAAGTCTGAACCTATCTATGCTCGTCAGCCTAATTGAAAAAGCTCTGTCTTCATTCCCACTAAAGGTTGGGTCTGTTACGGGTCAGGGAATGAGTAAGTTTCTCAAAAAAAAAGAGATTACTATGAAAGCGATTGTTGCAACCAAATCTCGAAAGTAGAACCAGAAGTCTTCAACCCGGGGTAAAAGAAGGATCTCTCTCTACCATTATCATGAACTCGCTCGAAACCAGACATCATACAAGGAAACCTGAGAGTTCAAATGATTAAAGACGGGTTTTCTTATACGCCCTAGCCTTACATCTCATATTCAGATTATCCCCAGAGTCAGACAAGAAGGAAAGCAAAAGCAAGAGATAGAGCCCAAGGAAGATAAAAGATGACGCTTCGGGTTTACCAACTGGATAAGAGTTGAAGAAACCGGATATGACGGTGGCATCTGGATGCTATGGAACGAAAGCTGTGTTGATGTGATGTACAGCTTTTCTACTACCCAACTTCTGCATTGTAAGGTAAATTACAAAGATTCCCCTACTGCGTTCTGGATTACAGCTGTTTATGCCGAGCCGAACTTCTGCAATCGGAAAGTCTTTTGGTGCGATCTGGAAAATCTTGCTATGCACATGAATGAGCCTTGGGTTCTATTAGGGTATTTTAATGCCTATCAAAGCCCGGCTGACAAAAAAGGGAGGCCCTACTCCAAATGCTCTGTCGATTAGAGACTTCTCTACCTGTATAAAAGATGATGATCTTATTGAAGTTGATACGGTTGGGGACCATTGAACTTGGTAGAAAGGGGAGACCAAGGAGAAATTGAATTGGTCTTTCTGCAACATACACTGAAAGCTTGCCCATCCCACAGCCGTTGTTCATCACCTTAATAATCTCTAAATTCGTGACACTAGAAAGAAGACTAGACGAAGACGAAGAAGTACCTTAAGATGAAGATGAAGATTAATCTCACACCCAACCATTCCTTCCCTGCCTCTAGCTGCCCCGAATGTATAAGTAGTGGGTTCGTACAAGGTAGCATCATATGGGTAACCCTATTGCTTCTTTCTTCTGTCCCCGATATTCTAATGATCTGATCCGATTTTGCCTCTCAGCTAGCCCCGCTCCATCCTTCGGCCCCTCCCCTTCTTGCCTAATAATTCTTGCTTCAAGTTAAATTGCCTTGCTAAGGGTTGTAAGTCTTTCTGCCCTAATACCTAAGGTAAGGCCTTGGCTTCAGTCTCTAAGGCAGAGTTAGCCTGAACAGGGGCATCAGCGCCATCTACAACAAGACCAGTGTCATTACGAACCACCACACCAATGCGAGCTTGTCCATCCTTAAAGAATCCATTACTGTTGATCTTTAAGAAATTAGATGGAGGGGGAGACCCGACCTCAGGGGCTTTTCTGTCAATATTCACTCTGTTCTTGCAATGAGAATGATCAGTCCTTGTTTTGATAAAGTTCCAGCAGGCAGATTGGTTTTTCAGTAGACACTGCAGCGGATCAACAGCCTTGTGCTTAAAAATGCTATCACATCGACACTTCCAGATTGTCCACACCATGAAAGCAATCTTAGTGGCAAACAGTTCCCTTTGTTCTTTGGAGTCCTTCCTCTTCTCTATAATATCCTGGAGCCATTCATCAAAAGAAGTGATGCTTCTTTTATCCACAGCAAGGTCCATACTACCAAACCATACAGTTTCCACCCAGGGGCATTGAAGAAGTAGATGTTCCACTGACTCATCCATTTCATTACAAATGGGACAAGTGGGATCTTGAGCAATTTTTCTCTGTTTCAGGGACAATCTTGGTGGAAATAGCCTTGGAGCAAGCTCTCCAAAGGAAATGCTTAACTCTCGTGGGAGCATTCTATAATCTCTTCTTGAAAGACTTGCACAAAACCAATTTCTTATGCTATTATTGATTCTGGTTCTTGAATTCTATCTCTCGGGTTTCAGGGGCTTTCTCTTTTGACCTACCTCGAGACGAAAAGGAAGTGTCGGTTTAAGGGTTTCCCGTTAAGTAGAATCTGCACCCGAGACTTCTGCAACTCCTACTCTACTAGTCCTAGGGACGGAGACCACGAAAAAGGTTCTAATCAACAGTGGTAGAACATGTGGAGAACTCCAGAGCTGCTCGAAGCAAGAGAAGACTTCATTCCTTTATCTGCTTATACTTCGACAACGGACCTACTATCGCCAAAAAAGTGTACTTTTGCAGCTATATTAGATGCAACTTTTGAAACTATATATATTCCATGCGACTATTCCCCTTTCTTTTATACGCTATTCGTAATTCGCAATCAAACCCGATGCCTTTACTTTAGGCGAGGAAGATGTAGTCGGTGAGCTGCGTATTCAATCCCGAGTAAGACAAGAATTTCACAATAGCCGTCCAATCTGACTAGAAGTTAGAAGTACCTGGAGCTCTCCGCTCAAATGCTTGCTTGTCAGCAGAAGCCCATCTTGCTTTCGGATGCCCTACTTGCATCACCCTAACTTGTTAATTAGGAAGTAAGCACATTTATTTCCTTCACGCAAGGTATGACGAAGCGACTGCGGCATCAGTTTCTAGGCAAGTTTCAAGAATCGACAGTTCCCCTCCAACACCTTTTCAAGCCGATTAAAGATATGGTGGAAGATCTGCGCTAACATTTCAGGAGAGAGTAAGACGATTCCCGACACCTTTTCAGGAGTAGCTGCGGGCATAGTTTCAGTTTACCGCTCGTGGCCTTCAAACCTTACACTATCGACAATAGTGGACTCGACTGTGAGCCCTTTCCTTGTGCTCTTTTCTTTGCGTTCAAAAGAGGACAGCCTGCCTTCGCTTTTTAAAACGTCAAACGTAGCAGCGAGAGAGGACTACTAGGGGGCGGTATCCCAAGTCCACTCAAGAAATCAGGTTACGGCGGAAAGCCCACAAAGAGAGAGAGTCCGTCTATTGAGCGGCCGAGACTGTTATGAAAACCAATAACAGCCGACAGCTGATTTGCAACAACTCATCCGCGAAAACAAAAACTATATAGAAAAATAATAAACTCATATCCCCTGTTCTATGCCAATCGGTTCGATGTGCCTTGCTTCCATCCGACTGGAAGGCGGGTAGGATTGTAGGGTAAAAAATTCAATATATATCTACCGCAGCGGAAGACTCTGTCGGGAAAAAGGGCCATTGAGAAATGCCCTTCTTGTACGCTAACGCTCTAGACTGTTGGGTTGGTTCGGGTACAGATTGCTCTCAGGTATAGATTTCACTACATTGCACTCTTGTCAAATTGTTGAAATTGATAGGAATTCCAACTATTTTATTGGCTTCAATGCCTACCAAAGTGGAAGACAAGACAGGTGGATTATTTTATTTGCAGTTCTTTCGTTCTATCCCGACTCCCTCCTTTCTGCTCCTTTACATGTGTGCTTCTTTGGCGCCTGGCCAGCTATGAGTAGTGATGCGGTTCTTAGGGCGAGCGAGAAAGAAAGGTTATATGGCTCAAGTATATCTAAAGCGGGGAGTGGCTCGGGAAAGGTCTTTCCTAAGAAAAGGATATCGGAGTGTCACGGAGATATGGGAGAGTAAAGACATTATAGAATATAGATCAACTCCCTTATAGTTATTAACGGCTATCCAAAATAGTAAATACTACACTTGTGGGGAGGATCAAGACTGGCTTCCAATTCTCTTATTTTAATTTCCACTAAAACGAGGGTCTGGTTAGAATGGAAATCCAAACGATATAGCAGCGAACAGTACGACAGTACACTTTCTCCTAGTTTTTCTTGGAGTGGGTGCCTCCACAGGGCTATTCTTTCTAGCAGGCACGGATATGACGCTTACATGCTCAGCAAGACAACAAGACTCTAATCGACCTACTCTCCTACTTGACGAACTAAACGAGTCTTCGACCCAACGAAAGATCTCCAACTCACGATTTCACCGCTAATTAAGAACGGAATTATCGTCCAAGACCGATTTCGCTGATCACCCTTCCTACTAAACATCGTAGATATATAACTTATTAAATTAACTCACATAGATAGGCTTTTTTGCGCTGCTTTCTTCACCTGATTTGGAACCAGCCAAAGGGTGTTCATAAGGTATGGAAACGAAAGAAGGAATCTACGTTTGCAATAGCCAATTGGCTAGGTTATGCTGGGTCTGATCGTGTAAATGGTACCTTCACTCCTCTTGTGGAACGAGATCAAACTGTCAGCTGTGCCATTGATAAAGAATCGATTCCAAAGAACAATGCTAGCAGATGGCGGGCAATGGAATGAAACCTTCGATGTGAGCCATATGCATACGCATATTAAAAGATCGTTTTCTCAGCTGAGTTGCATTCCGGGTTGTAAGGAAAGAGTTTCATCCTCACCTGGAAAAAGAGAGCAACTATGCGTTGGTCTTTCAAAGCCAACTATCTAGATGGGGTCCTTTCCTCCATTTTGTAGTGGGATGTGGAAGTTAAAGAATTCCCCGCTTCTTTAGCATTAATCCGCGGAGTCTAATTACTCATGGATTGGTGAGCCAATGATCTCTATCCTTATCCCTATGATCGCTAAAGCTAAAGCCTGGTGTAGGGCGATGTTTATTTATTATTGGTGTGTTTTATCCTTGTGGAGTGGGTCCTCGTTTAGTCTATTGGATATCGTATCAAAAGTCTGTGATCTCAAAGGACTGGCTCAGCTGAGTTGGTATGGTCGTCTATTCTCGTTGTAGTTAGTTGAGCTTTTCTGCTGGTAAAATGTAGGTGCGCTCTTTTTACTAGTCTGACTTCTTATCGGTCGTGGTTGATTGAGCTGGTTCGCGTAACTGCGAGACAATTAGGTTCGTCCGTGACGCTTCTGGTCGGTGCCCCGGATCCCTACGGGCATAGGATGATCAAATCCGACACCCTACGCCCCGTATTTCGACCTCTTTGCAGCGCCTTTTGCAGTTGGTTTTCTTGAGTTTGTTGTATGTTTCTGACGGCTAGGCTTTGTGGCGACCCATGCTCCTATGATAGATAAACTTCTGGTCTTGCCTGGGCTTCTCGATGGTTACTTTTTTCCACTGTGTCTGGACATGGTGCAACAAGAAGATAATTTGCGGAATAGGAAGCTGACTCAACATTCACTTGAATCAACCGTCTTGTATTAACACTTAGCCTTGATATAAGCTTATTGAAACCGTAATCTTAGATCTCAACACCAACAACAGCCACTAGCGATCGAGGAGGGCAAGCAGAGGTAGTCGAGTGGGATACGGATTCTCCGGTACCTCAAGTCAGAAAAACCTTTGAATCGTTTTCACTCTGTTAGGGAATTTATTTTACCCTGATCTAAGTTATGCTGACCATTCGATAGAGAATTGAATGAGATTGTCTCTTCCTTCTGAAACTCGATTGTACACCAACGTTTATCCGACCCTCGCAAGGGTACCTGTCGCCAGCTTCTAAATTTCGATTCAAAAGAGAGATACCTCAATCATCATCATGCAGATTCATGAAATTCTTTCTATCTTTTCCCCTATCTCGTACACCAGCGGAGACCTGCTTTCACGAGACCGTAGCCTACGCAAGGTGAAAGCTTTGTGGGCGCTAGCTTTTTGATCAAGATTCCAAGATATACAATTGCATTCATCTGAAGAGATCACTCTATATACGATATTTCTTGAGAATCCCAATCCGAAACCGAATTCCCTTCTATTGAAATAGGTTCTGCAACTGCTCAAGGTGATGTAAAAGAGTGCAGTTTCGGTGATTGTTCCATCTAAGGTATTGATTTCACGCGATAGCACTTGACTTTGACTTTGATTCCGAAGTTGAATCGGGGTATTGATTGACGGGATATCAGTAGGAAGGGAAAGTCTTATGCAACTCTAAACCTATGCCGTAAAGCAAAGAAAGAATCACCGGACCAGAAAAGTGGAATCTGCTCTTACCACGCCAGCTCTCTATCGCCGTACTCCGTACAACCGCTTTTGCTCCAGACTAAGATGCAAGGTTCCTTTAAGAACAGGCTCAATCAATCAGGTCTATGCGGTTTTCTCGTTGAAGTGATCATGCACTGTGACATTGCTCGCTTCATCAGATCAAAGACTTTCGCCAAAATAGCTAGTTCTGTTTACACGGATGGACGTGTACGAGACCAATTAAAGACTACGCTCTTGGAAAGCCTGTCAGGTGGTCGGTCACTCTTCACTCTAGCTTTATTCCCTATTCATTACGTCTATTGCCTTACAAGCTAAGCTGCTAGTTAGGCTGCCAGCCAGGATTTACCTGCTTGAGAGTCAGATTCAATATATGGGCAAAGAGAAAAAATAGCAACTTTCTCGGACTAATCCCTATCCATAGGTAATTTAGAGGCATTGGAGTGAGGGTAGACCTATCCAAGCTGGGTTAACAAACGGGCGCATAGGCCAGGGATTGTCTCCGGTTTAAGTGGCAGGGCTAGCAGAGCCTTATCTTATTCCCAGTCTCAGGGTTTAAGAATATTAGGATTTCTTACTTGAGATTTTAGGGAAGAGATTTTAGTCCGGTACTGGTTTCTGCGAGAACCTTAGCAGCACAATTCCCAATCGATCGTGTGCGTTAATAAATCGAATTTCAGATAGCTGACGGGAATCCTATATCAAGGTGCTTAAAAACGCTTTTAGACTTTGCTTTGGTCTTGTTTTGCTTTGATGGCAGGCAGTAGAGCATTTCATTGAAGTCCGTTATAAACACATATCATTGAAGTCCGTTATAAACACATACCCGGGGTTTCTAAATCTCCTGCTTCAGTTCAAGCTGATGTTGAAAGTTATAGCATCTCTGACAAGACCTTTGAATAGGACTCTAGAGTTAAAGCTGAATCCGAAACTGAATTCCCTTACCCGAAGTAAGAACTAGGAAGACTGACTCCACTCCCTTTATCTGCCTCCGAGACTAAGAGAAAAGTATACCCGATCGATTGGGGAAAGGGCTCGAGGGGAGCTCTACGTGGTGGCTCAGTCAGTCTGTCTACCAGTTGTTTCAGGTGAGTTACAGATCCTAATCCGCGACTTGTCCCAGGGTTTCAATGGTCAAAGGGAAGACCTTTTCCTGGGATTCGTCTTACGAAATAGATCTTTATCTCGAGTGGCCATAATGCATAATCGATGGAATCTCGAGTGCTAGTTTGCGAATTAGATTCCTCGTAAAGGTCGATGGGTAAGACTACAGAACCGAAGATGCTTATCACAAAGGCCATTGAACTCGAAGACGCCATCAAGGCTCGCAACAGGAAAGTCTTGCAGAACCTATTTCTTGGTTCGGGAATGAATGTTCTACTATCACTAATAAATCGAATTCTAAATAGACTCAATTCCGGTGCGTGCCGAAGCTATAGAATTAGGCCCTCGAGTCTGAAAGAGCTCAACCAGATGAATGAAAGGAAGCAAAGAAAAAAGCATCGGGAACTTAAATCGCTTTCCTTTCGAGCTCTAACCCTCAGTAATAATCGGAATGAGCGATTGTTTCTGTTACGGCTGAAGCCAAATCCGAATACTAAAATCCAGATTGAATAGCCCTAGTAAGGTTGTTAGCTGAATCCACTTCCGTATGTGAAATACTTTCTGATTCTTTTTCTGCCGATTCCCAAGCAAAATACTTTATTTAGTCCGGCTTTGAGTAATCCGAAGGTAAAAGAGAAGCTCCACGAATCGAATAAGTAGCTGGCGGTTCGTCCCCTTGTGCTTGTTTATTCCTCTTTTCTTTCTTCGGGTAAGCCCCTAGATCCCTCATCCTTAGTAGATTTGCTTTAGTTGACTCTGCAACTATTGACTCAGCTCTTGTCTTTCAGTTCCTTGGGTTTGTTTAGGCTGCTAAAGACTGACTTGGCCCAAGAGCCGTAGCAAATGCTTAAGCAAAGGAAACTCACGGAAATAGATTCCCGTTAAGTGTTCTACGAAAAGTGGAAGGGTAACTGGGAAGAAAGCACCTTATGCGTGTCAGGTTAGTTGAGACTTTGAAGACCGGTCCCTCAAACTAGAAAACGGGAAAAAAGGCCAAAGTTCCTTAATGGAATCCGATGTTAATTGGGTTTCCTGTGGGATTTTATGAAAAGCTGGTTGAACAACCGGGTTTTGGTCTTTATTAATGGCTGCATCATGAGCAAAAGAAAAAGTATGATTTTTCTCAGGATCCAGACAAGAAAGAAGAACGAGAACCATGTCTGATCCCGGCCTAGGAAATGAGTTGGCCAGGGCACCCCTTTACGATTTCCGCTTTCTAAAGGATTCAGCTCTTCGGGCAGCTCCTGCACACCCGCTCAGTACGTTAGGTTGAAAAGGCGAAGATAAGGATTCGCAGTTAAGTGAAGATGAAGGTAAATCCTACTATACTAAATAAAAGGTAAAGTGATCTTGTCGATGATAAAGTCTCATTTTTAACTTCTTCCAAATGATTCATCCACTTAGTCCTCTTCTTCTTTCATGGGGATTCATGGTGCCCGGAGATAACCCTGGGTATTCCCCTGGTTGAACCGAATTTATTCTCGTAGCCTTCCTATTCGCTAAAGCTGTTGAAAGCAGGGGAGGGGAGTCTCACAAGCAACTAACTTCGGATTAACCCGTTGTTGAGTACCCAGATAAACCCCCAAGTTATCAGTTTTCTTAAACCCCAAGAAATTGGTTAGGTCCCTAGCTTTATCAGCCCCCACTTTAGGGGAGAACCAGACTCTAGTCTTATCAAAGTTAACCTTTTGGCCCGATCTAGCACTAAAGTTCAGGAGAGTGTTAAGAATGGTCAGGCAATTACTGTCATTTTCTTTAGCAAAAAGAATAACATCATCCGCAAAGAGGGCATGATAAATTGTTGGTCCTCATAAATTGTTGGTCCTCTTCTGCCCACTCTAATGGGTTTCCAGTTCCCCTCTTGAACCTCCTTTTCAATACCAAGGGAGAGATACTCCATACACAGAATGATTAATATAGGGTGCTCGAGCTTCTTGTCTAATCTCCCTAGAAGCCAAAAAGGGTTCAGAAGCAGTACCAAAGAAAAGCACAGCCAGGTTAGGGGAGGAAATGGAAGAAAGAATGAGATTAATAAGGCTGGCAGGGAAATTTAAAAAGACAAGCATCTCACGGATGAAGCTCCATTCAAGTCTGTCAAAAGCCTTCTACAAGTCAATTTTAATGGCCATACAACCCTCCTTACAGGTGCTTGTTCTAGCTGTATGAATAGTTTCTTGAACAATAATGATATTATCCGAGGCTCTTCTTGCTGGGATAAGAGCAGCTTGCATGGGGTTAATGAGATCATCAAGAAAGACCTTGATGCGGTTAGAAATAATTTGAGTAAGCAGCTTGTAGCAAGTGTTCCCTAGACTAATAGGTCTAAAGAGTTTGATAGAATCAGGGCGGGGAGTCTTGGGTACAAGGCAAATGAGAAAGGACTTCCAATTCTCATTCATTCTGAAATTAGAAAAAATCAGCCTAATAGCTTCAGTGAGGCTATCTTTGACATGGGTCCAACATTTCTGGAAAAATGCAGCATGCAAACCATCAGGTACAGGTGCCTTGAACTGATTTGCTAAATAGAATGACTTATATAAGAGAGAAAGCAAGTCAATCATATATCTTCTTTTCAATGAATCGATACGAATATCTACTCAACAGAAATTCTCCTAAGAGGCTAAGCCTTTGAACCTAATCTAATAAGCTACCTGCCTTTCTCGAAAGCAAATAGGTACTCCTGACGTAGGGTTAGGGTAATAGGTAGAAATTCCATAGGCATCGTAATCGAACCCAACTACCTTGTCGATAGTGTCCTCATCAGATCAAAATAAGGTGTCCAGCGTATGATGCATAGGTAGTGATCAGCTATCATGCATGGGCCTACAGTAAACACAAAGTCATAATCTGTAGAGTTGCTAAATCGCACACAGTAGTATCCATTGCCCACCAAGTCAATAACCTGGAGAGAGCCTTTAACAGAAAGACCATAGTTGATGAAGGCGATTGCACAAATAGGTATAGCCAATATTAAGGCCCAGGAGTTTTATGATCAGGGCCTTTTCCACGGGGATCGAATGCGAGGCTTGTCCTACTTGGTAGGGATAATACTAGTACCTCCTTGTCTAGCCAAGAAAACATCATCTTCGGAAGCATACCCTTCTTCTATAAGGGATTTACCCTTCTTCCATTAACGGAAGCCCTTCAGATGGATGTGAAATACTTTCTGATTTAGAGATTGAAAAAATCAGTAATTGGTGTAGCATTCCACCCCGAGTATCAGCTCTGAGAAGTGCTTCCTTTCTATACGAGATTCAATCTTTCGCACCTTAACCCACTTTCGAGAATCAGTGATACCTCGAGACGAAAAGGAAGTGTCGGTTCTTTCACCGTAATCAGAGTCTGTCTAACCCGGCTGAGCTGATCGTTGACAAGGAGTTAGGCCTACCTACCGAACATCGAGGCGGAAAGCCCTATCCCTCTCTTTCGCCCCAACGCTACATCTCTGCATTCAAAACCCTTCCCTTCTATCCCTTCGCTTACCCCTTAAGGCTAACCTCCTTCGCCTAACGGCTCATCCCCTGCGGTCCCTTCTAACCTTATTCTTCTTTGCTCCTATTGTGAAGTTGAAACCTCGATTTGCCGATACAAAGGATAGTCATTCAATTGGATGGAAGACTGGTTATGCCGCAGAGCAGCTGTTTTCCTTTCTTATCTTATTTCAATGCTTTTCAACCATGAGCCGTGAATGAGTAAGGAATCAAAGATGTAAGCTATGCGACAAAGATGACTTTCTATCTGCAATGCTAAGAAGAGTCCTTGGCTCTCGGCGGGGAAGGCGATATGCTATTCGTGATTATGATTTTACAGAAGTATCTGAATGACCTGACTTAATAGGAATAATAGTATTTATAGGTGCTTCATCGCTGCTACGCTGCGAACAACTATGGATAGTCTTTCAGGGGAATTCCCCAGTAAATTAAGTATTACACGAAAGATTAGGGGCAACTGTCCTGCCCTGCAACTGTCCTGCCCTACAACTACTAAGCCAGACGACAAAGCGAGAGATCTTATCGAAGCAACGATACATAATACTAAGAGCTGAGAAGTGAAGTCGGAAAGCGAAGGAGAGCAAGCCGCGATAGCTAAGAAGAGGACGTTAAATAGTAGCCGCTGGGCGAACAGTCGAAAAGAGATAAAACCACTCTGACGAGTGAGTGCGAGAAAGGAGGGATAGTGCTAACAACGGCAGCTAGGAGGGTTTCAGTGCGCCGAAAAACGCTAGGCCAATCAAAGAAAGAAGCCCAAGGTGAGTCTTCTGTAGTTGCTTGTAGTCTTTACTTGCTAAAGAAGATTCTCGTTGAGAAAATGTAAAGTCACCTTGATAGGGTCAAGTCAGCGAGCTATTGCAACCTAGTTTAATAGTAAGGGCACTTCTGACTTATAAATCTAAAGACAGATCTTGTCGGAGCGGACATTCATTAGGGGATAGATTCAGTCTTCCTATGACTCTTAACTGGAAATCAATTAAATAAAGGATAAATGCCATAGAAGGAGAAGGGTAAGGAGATGTATTAGTAAGTCGAACTGCACGTTAGCAGCTCACAGTACGAATTCTTTTGAACCGATAGATAGGCGAAGAATCAAAGAAACTTACGTAAGACGAATCAATACATCCAACTCAAGAAGTAGAACTCCACTACAACAAGCAAAAAGCCATTGTTTTACCCATTCTTATAGAGCGTCACCCCAACCCTTTACCTCGACAACCAATTAAAGCACTATCCCTCTTTCTAGCCCCGGGGTTCTAAATTCTGGTTCGAGTAGGAAATGAAGATTCTGATTCCCATGAGGAAGAGTAGTCTGAGTCTGAAGAGCTCACATTAACAGTCAAGGGAAAGAGGAAATCCTAAAACTGAAGTACTTTGCTTTGAAACTGAAGTACTTTGCTTTGGCTCGGCTTAAAGAAAGAACTGGGTCACTGAGCGAACCCCCTTTTGAGCTAACTGCATCGGATATTCTCATACTCTTGGGAAGGGTGACACACGACCACTTGATTCGATTTATTTCTTGAAACTAGAAAGCTAGAAAAGGCTCCAGAAAGAAGTCAATTCGCCGATAACAGTCGATTCTCCGAAAGTGACAGAAGGCGAGTACCTATTAGCTCAACGAGTAAGGATAGCAACAGCTTTTTATAAGAGATTACACACAAAAATAAATAAAGAGCCGATTCGGGGACTCATAGAATTCCTTTTGAGGAGATTTGGTTTCATCCCCTTCGGTAACCCACAGAGGAAAGATAATGGGATTTATTTCCAGTTGTTAAGCGCTTTCATTATTATTATTAACGATGAATAAATGTTTAGGAATTCATGTTTACCCAATTCCAGTTACAGTTGTAGTTGTAGAACGAGAATCTAATGTCGAGTAATCATCTGACTAATTGAGAAATACAAGAAATAGGCTCTGCCTTTCCTCATCTATCTCAGCATCTAGCGAAGTAGCAGCGAGAGAGAAAGGGGTTGCGCCTAGCCTAGGAAGTTTGGCCCAGTAATGGAAAAGTGCTTTTCTTTCCTTTTCGAGATAGCAAGCATGGTTGATGTAAGAAAAGCTGTTGACAAGACCTCGCTTCAACTCCAAGCTTCCAGTGTGTCAACATTCAAAGGTGAAGGTAAAAACCATTTGCCTCTCTTCCATAACTCAATCACTTTTGTACTCCTCCTTATGCCGGAATCTTTAACATCCATATTTGGGACCTTCAGGGATTGACCATCCTATACAGGGGTCATCCCTAAAGTGAAATCTCGACCCATTTCCAAGCTTATAGGTGAAGAAGGAAAGGTATTGTCTCAGCTTGAGAAGGTTATTCCAACTCCAGCTATTTCCAATAATTTTCGTAATTCCCCAGAAGCTAAGCTTTTTGAGCTTATTGACAGTTACCCACTTGCTCCAAAGAGTATTCTTACCACTCACAATTAACCAAATGTTCCTGCATAAAGCTGCACTATTCCAGACAAGACATGAACTGCTTTAAGACCAAGCCCTCCAGCTACATATTTCCTTCCAAGAAAGAGTGCTTTTGTCTTTCCCAATGTTACCTTGCCACAAGTAACTTCTGCAAATAGCCTCAATCTCCTTGACAACAATTCTAGGAAGCAGAAGTTTAGAAACCAGTAGACATTCATAGACAGTAAGACAGAAGACACAAGCTGTAATCTACCAGCATAAGTGAGCTTTCTTGATGTCCAGTGAGTCACTTTATTAATAATCTTCTGGATTAAGGGCTGGCAGTGTTCCTTGGTGAGCTTGGTTGAAATTAGGGGCAAACCCAAATACTTAACTGGGAATTGTCCCTCAAGGAAATGGAGAATGCTGATAACCTAAGTTTATTGATTATCCTAACAACCATGGAAGAAAATATAACTTTTGTTCTGGTTTGCTTTGAGACCAGAAAGAGCTGAGAATTTATCAAGAAAATCTGCTAAGGACTTAACATTAGAGACATCAGTTTTGCAAAATAGGAAGAAATCATCAGCGAAGCAAAGGAAACTTCGACAGAAACTGGCAGCCAGTGTGAAATTTGAAGTTAACTTGACTGGCTCTAATACAAAAAAAATATTCCATGCTAAGCACAAAAAGGAGAGGTGATATTGGGTCTACCTGCCGGAGACCTTGTTTACCAGGAAAGTACCCCTCAGCTTCACCATTAACTACAATGGAGAACATGCTAGTTCTAATGCAAACCATAAGCCAGGTAATCAATTTCCTAGGAAACTGGTAGCCCTCTTCTATGAAATCCCATTGGACAGTGTCATAAGCCTTTTGAAGGTCAACCTTAACAGCACAATTCATCACTATATCCTTATGTTAGTCCTTAATAAGTTCATGAGCCAAGAGTATATTATTGATATGCACCTATTAGGAATAAATGCAGATATGCACCGGTCTTATGTCATGGACTAGCTTACTAATAACTCTTCTAAGCCTATTAGTAAGGACTTTGGTAATAACTTTATAAAGAACATTACAAGATGCTATGGGCCTCTAATCAGAGATGCTATAGTGGCAAGCAATTTTAGGGATAAGTGTGATAGCTGTAGAATTAACCTGCTTGAGCATCTTACCTTTTGCAAAGAATTCCATGATTGCATTAATAACATCTTCTTTAACTATCTCCCAGCCGTGTCTGTAAAATAGGCTGTTGAAGCCATCAGGACCTGCAGCCTTATCTGTATTAATGCTAACATCAGTAGTCTCCCCTTCTGAAATATCAGCTTCCAGATGCAATCTGTCATCATCATCAAGGGTCTTGCTATCAAAGAAAGAATAATCAGTATGAGTTCTGGTACTAGTTGAAGAGCCCAGGAACTCCTGATAGTGCTTAAGGATTTCTTCTTTGATGGTTTCAGGATCAGTAATGACACTGGATGAAGTGATCTGGGTAATGGCATTATGGGCTTTTCTCTCTCTGCATATGCTATGGAAGTATCTAGTATTACCATCTCAAACTTGTATCCATTGAACTCTGGATTTCTGTCTCAACACTTCTTCTTCATTAGATGAAAGAGTCTTTAGTTGACTGTACAAGTCTCTTTCTTCATTTTGGAGAATAGTATTGAAGGGGTCTTGCTGCAAAGTGGTCTGAACTTGTTCAAGCTTCACTCTGGCAGTGTTGACTCTGCTTGTAATATCCATGTATGCTTCTCTATTAAGTCCTCTCTCTTTACTGAGGTCCTTGACTTTCTGATATAGAATGTACATATGATTCCCATAATGTTTCCTGGCCCAAACTCTTTTGACAATATCATCATATGTGGGATGTTTAAACCAAACATTGAAGAATCTAAAAGCCACTCTCCTGCAGCTATTAGTCCCATTATGCCTAACTATTAAGGCCTCATGGTCTGATATGCATCCAGGAGTGACATCACAACAGCTATTACTCCAATTAGTGAACCAAGGCAAATTTGCAAAAGCCCAATCAAATAAATCTATAATAAATACCGATGTCGCAGATCCGCTCACTAACCTAACTTTACCAGATCCCATATCGCTTTCCCTTCATATACAATAATACCCGAGAGCGCCTAATTAACTATCGATAGAATAAGGGATTGAGCAAGACTTACTTTAAGGAGATGGAGGGGAAGATAGACTAGGCTTTCAACAGTTTAACAGCATCCACGGTTTCTAAAGGAGTGATCCGACTCATACTTACAAAACAGGAAGTACTAATTTCGTATAAGTAAAAGGCTAGATTCAATCTTTGCCATTATGGAAAAACTCAAAAAGAGCTAGCTTCCCTCCTTTTATTCATATTCATACGCTTGAGGTACCGGTCTTAAAAGGAATCTCCTACATCATCCCTTAAATCTGGTTGAGCTCTCGTACCATGCCTGTGAACTGTGAAAAGGGCTCTTGATGGGATTTATAAGCTATTCAAAATCCCGCTTTCTTCATCTCCGATCATAGGCATTCTTCCCCATGTAGCTCTTATTAAGGCTTTGAAGCTGCTAATGAGCTAGATCCTGAGCTAACTAATTATCTAGCTTTTGAGTTGGGAATCAGGTAGTCTTAGATTACTTGTTCTATCCCTAAAGAAAAAAGCAGATGAAAGAGCGCAGGATCCTGAACATGACTCAGGCGAGGGTGAAGAGATCACCTTCTAAAGGACTTACTCAGGTTTACTTGGATGATTGAGGTCTGTCTCCATTCCCACGAGTGTAGTCAGCTGGGGCGAAAGCGCATCACCCATAGGCGAAGGGGCGAAGAAGTGAGCCGTAAGGCGAAGGGGCGAAGAAGTGAGGGTACAGATTGCTAAGTACTTGTATCACTCACTCGCTCTAACCCATAAGCTAATTCTCCTGCTAGCCATTCCGAAAGCGGAGTTGGTTTATGAGCGGCTTGAAAGGCGGATTACTTGCTAGCGTTCTTGATTGCGAGGTACTTTTTTCTTTTCTTTTGGGTAAGCAAGCCCACGGAGCGGTAAACCCCTTCTCAATTCCTCATTGACTTGGATAATTTTCTACGGAAAGAGCTGAGCCGTAAGAAGAAGGGATGACGAGATCGATTCCCAAGTCTGAATATGAATCCATTAAATCTGCTATCGAAGATGAGCTAGAACTGAAGAAAAACCCAACCGAAGAGATAAGGGAAGAACCTATTTCATACCCAAATTACTAAGACCTATTTCCCGCATTCCGTTATCACCGCTACCGCTGCTCTTGTGCTTAGGCCCTTCCTTTGTTAGACCTGTAAAGTAAGCAAGTTAAGTACAGGTTGAGGTCTAGTCCTTATCTCTACTGTTCTTTCTTTCTTTGAGGCTGCTCAGTCGTGTGGCATTAACTATATGCTGGCACACTCCCTCACTTCCTCTCTCTGCCTCTGCATGTTGGCCTAGTAGTTTAGCAGGGTTCGCTTACGCTCCTGCCAGTCCGCTCTCAAAGGCCAGTCCGGAGTCGCCAATCAAAGGAGTAAAAAAAGAAAGTGCTTCAGATTCTGTTGAGTGTTCAGTTAGCCTATCTCCCCACCTCTTCTGTTAGTTAGCAGGGTTCGCTATCGCTCCTCAAGTGCCCCTACCCCTCAACCGACAATAAAGCAAAGAAGGAATAAAAGCACTAAAAACCCTAGTTTCAATTATTGTAAGTGATCATAGAAAGATCAGGTAGGGCTTTTTTGAGTATCAGTTTTGCTTTCCTTGTTTGTCTTTCCAATAAGGGCCGGGTTCGAGCATGAGGAGAGACAAGAAGATTCAGTAATTCCAGAGGTCCTTAGAGATCAGGTAGGCAGAAATCTAACTACTCTTTTACTGACTTCCTTGTCAAGGGATAGCTTTCGTCTAAGGGTCTAATCAACTGCCTTAACGAATAAAACCAGACTGACAGTATTCAATTACTGTTAAAACTGATCCGACAAAAAGCAGAAGCAGTTTAAGTCAGCGCGGAAATACGGGATATAGTCTGCCTTTAGTTCCTGCTTGTAAAGAAAGAGAGCAAGAACGGATTAGGCTTATGTCCCGTCAGAGATCGCGTACACTGGTGAGGCATAGAGCGAGCCCCAGTAATCAGACCAGAAAGCGCAATGAAAGGTTGGTTCCAAGAAAGCGCTTGATCTGCAATGAAACCTGACTCTAGCTAGCTCCGAACGATCACAAGACGGCTATGATTGCTGCCGGACATCCTTATGCTAGGGAATTCCACCTGTCAGCGCCCTATTAGTCCCTTAAGCAAGGAATAGGGCATGCCTTTATACTTCGACGCTGGCTCCATACGTACAGACCGGTATAGAGATGGCTTGAGGAGAACCTCTTAATCGGGCCCTTGAGCTGCTCTATACCTGTACGGAAGAGAAGCAGAGATGGAAATGGCCCTCGTAGGCGGCAGGGGGCAAGGGTCGATTTAGAAGACGATCTGCGACAGCCGATAATCGAATCAAGACGAGAATCCCGAAGCAGAAAGAACAAGAAGCCTTCCTTCAATAGGGACTTGCTAACAGGTCTTTTCTCGAGCTAATCACGAACGGGGAACTGGCAGAGCTACTTTGATTAGTTCGGTAACATCTTCCATTCCTACTTACACTATGCTATCTACTTGTTTGCCCATAAGGTGTTGTTGAGGACATCTAGTTCCACATTTAAGTATTCAATTAATCGGTTTCACTCCCTGGTTGACTTAGATGATGATGCTGGTGGTTATAGGCAGTGTAGTGAGGGAAAGCTTGCCATTTCCTTATCGATAGGAATCTTCTGTCTACATTCCCACAAACAAAAGCAAGGAAGACTTAAACAAGCTCTCAAGACAGGACAGTAAAGGCAAATTCCCCATTACCGGACCAAAAGGAAGAGGCTTTCATAAGCACTTAACCAAAAGGAAGAGGCTTTCATAAGCACTTACTAGGCGAAAACCCTTGTTCTCAAGCCTGAGGAGCTACCTATTGTTTCTACCCCTTGAGCCTATTCTGATTCATCTGCCTCTTTCTTTGGGGATGGTGGCAGATATGGGATAGCTAGCTGCACCATAAGACCAGTTCCTAAGACTAGAAGGTAGAGTAAAAGGCTAGTTTCCCAGTTAAAAGGCTAGTTTCCCAGTTTCATGATTGCTTGTATGTAGTTCCGGTGGAGAAAAGACCGTATTTTTCGACTCAAAGTCAAAATAAGATCGGCTTTGAACCATCTCCTGTTCTCACTTGAAAGGCGGATACCGGCACCTCGTCTTTGTTCAGCTTGGATTCAATAGTAAGGTTGCTCGCTCTTTCTTTGGAAAAGGATGCGAACAGCGGAGTCCGACATGCTACCACTCCAAGGCTCAACCTTACGGATTATTGTTGTCTTGCTTCCTTCTTCCTTGCTTATCCGAAAGCAGCATGGGTTTTAGGACAGTAGCCATTTGTTGGATCATAGCCTGCATCAACTCTTTCAAGAAAGAAAGAAGATATTTCTCGAATGCGCTCTCCTAAACGAATTAACTCTCAAACAAATTCTGAGATAGTCATAATCAACTCCTACGAGAGGCGAAGAAGCATCATAGTAAGTCTTTGAGTATACTAAGTACTCCGCTGATCAAAGTAGCTTATAACAGCCCTTATTTATAGCCTTTGTTTGAAGCCGTAAGAGCTCAATCCTTTTTCAACCCGGGGGAAAAGTTTAGGACGGGTTTTCCTCTTTCCTTTCCAGTTGACTATGAATCCGCATCTGCATACCTGGAATCTGCTACCGAAGATTCTGATACCTCTAGATCATTTAATATTCTGATACCTCTCGATCATTTAATGAGGATTGGGGATATATAAAAGTATACCCCTGAGCCGTCTACACTCGCAGCTTAGCCTCGAACCATACCAATCACCTTAGCGCTGGGAGTTCGTACTTTTTTAATGATCACCCATCAACCAACTAAATTGTCTGAACCCTTACTAAATTGTCTGAACTCTTACTAAATTGTCTGAACCCTTAGGTAGAGAGATAACTCAAAAGCTTATACGGTCAGAGCCAATAAAATGAATTGAATCTGCATCCCTAAAATCCGGTTTTTGCCTTGAGTCAATAGCTACCGAGTTCGGTACAAAGAGCTCTAATAGCAAAGACCCTTTCTCGGCCTCATGTTCTGTTGAGCTAATAAACCCCAGGCAGAAAAGGAGAAACATTCTGAATAGGCGGAAAAAGGGAAGGAAGCGAACGGTCGGGGTTGAGCCGAAAGGCGAATGGGCTTTAGAGGTTTTAGACAGTCGCCCTAATGGTTGGCGAAGAAGGAGCTTTCGAAGCGTAAGAGGCGAACGGTTCCCAGAAGTAGCTGTTCCCTTTGTTTGATAGATGTGGAACTTGAGGTTTCGGGTCTGAAATGAAAAGTATTCCCCCATTCATACTCATTAATAGGGTTCGGATAGACAAAAGAGTCCAAGAACTTCAATACGAGGATATCTCGTTTTGCTTTAAATGTGGTCTTATGAGGCATAAAATCAGTGATTGTCCAAGGAAAGAAGAAGACGTTTTTGTCTCCCCTGTTCCAAAACAGACAGATCTGGGTCCTTGAATGCTTGTGAACAATAGGAAAAAGACGAAATCTAAGTCTAGAAGAAGGTCAAGGACAAGGACGAACCGGCATGGAAGATCTGAGAGTAGGAAAAAAAAGTTTGCAGAGCAGAAATCGATCCGCCAAGGTTTGGCGCCCAAAGAATTCAGTTTCGAATTTAAAAATTCAAGAGAAGGCGGGCCCTTAAGGCTTTAAGTCTATTGAAATGGGTTGTTGCAACCCGGAAGTTTTGGGCCTTTCCTCCAAGAGTCCAACTCAGTCAGGTAACCCATTGAAGTCAAATGAAATTATTTATGACCCATCCTAGAAATTAGAAATTGCAGCGCATTTGGGGATTATTTCCACCAGCAGCGAACCTCTTATCGACTTGGTTGACTCCGATTCCAATGGCGAGCAAATTCCCACCGGAAGTGAAGGAGGTGATGTCTCTAATCGGGAAAATTCTGGGAATCTCTTACCCAAAGTTTTTGAGGGAAGCCCAATTTATGTTGAGTCAGAATCCTTTGTTGAGCGAAGTCTTATTAATTCTAATGGAAAAAGTGGTTCAATTGGAGAGAATGGCAGGAATACCAAGAGTGTTCAGTGCGATAATAGCCATGTGATTACAGATAGAGAAGCAGATTCCATCCCAGGAGGGAGTAACAGAGAAATAGCAGAACCCAACAACCTTGAAGATGCTAATGAAATTGGGAATTCTCGACCCGCCTTTATGGAATCTAAAGTGCAGTTTGCCACCCCCAGTGGAGGGGTTCGAGGAGAATCCGGGCGTTCCAACAGAAATTCGAATGATAGGGAATCTTCACAGAATGGTAGTAACAGAAAGTTTTGCCAGCACTCTATGCGTTTACGAAAGGTCCTGCGTACAGCTAGAATAAAGGGTAATGACTCATCATCTAATGCTAACTCCAGGAATAGAAGAAAGCTTCTCTTTAGAGAGAAAGTTCGAGAAGCGTGTAGCATGCTCCAAAATGGAGGACATCATGGAGGCCTTTCAAATAAAGATCCTAAGTTATAATGCTTAGGGGTGTGGCAAACCCACAATTTCGCCAAATTCTTTTGGGTTTAATTGGAAAGCATCGACCTGATTTTGTTGTGATTACTGAGACTAGATGCAGAGCTTTCCGGGTGCTAGTAATAATGAGATTAGCCGGGTTCTTTCATGCCTCTAGTTAGGTTGAGGCTTACCTTGGATTCTGATCTAAATCTACAGACTAAATCTGGGCAGGCTCGTTGAGAACTTAACAGACAGCTAGAAAGCAGATTCTAGGAGGTACATGAACAACGGATATTATTGTTTCAGGGGCGAAGAGGCTATGGAATGTAAGCCAACAAAAGGTTTCCCACTCGCCAGCTAATGAGCTATGAGCTGCAGTAAGTTCCAATCCTTCTTTCTTCATTGGTGTTCCAATCCTTCTTTCTTCCTTGGTCCGGTATAGCTGGAGCAGGTGGGTTTTCTACAACTTCCAAATATTCAACTTGGGGTTGTACCCCTTTTTCAGAATCCGCTTTTCCGGACTTGGGGTTTATTCATCTAAAGCTGTTACAAGCCTTCCTTCAATAGGGACTTGCACTATGGTTTTCGTTGCTGTTCTCATTCATCCGCGAGGGGATTGAACCTTTCTCGGAAGGAAAAGTCAGGCTTTATTGGATATGTACATACATGCTAAGAAAGATAGAGATTCCTTCTCAAAAATATTCTATCAATCATACATCTTCGGAAGAAGGATAAAATGAGGTGTCTATTCCTAAACCCTAGCCCTGGTTTGGTCCGAAAGCACAATTAAGGCCCTGCTTTGGTCCTATTGCTATCCTATGCGGAAATCTCTCGTCAATAAACCTACGCCCTACCGAAAGAACTGCTGCCAGCTTTTTGGTAGCAGATGCTCAAGGAGTAGCCTTACCCAGAGGCTTTAATTTGTAGTTTCTTTTCATTTTCCTTTTAACCAAGCATGCTTCATTTCTACTGGACACTTCTTTCATCGAACTTCATAGTTGGTCAAAGAACTCTTATGGCCGATTGATTAGCAACTTTCTCTCTTAACCTCGACTGAGCACTGATACGTTTATACTCATCGCCGTGTATTGAATTGTTGGACTTTTCGCCTTCGGGCCGGGCATTCGGCGCTGTCTCCTGTGTCGTTCTTCGAAACCTAAAGGATTGAATTCATGCATAGTTTGATTTTAATGTGATGTGAATTCTGATTAGCCGATACAATACATTGTTTGTTGCGGCGGGGCGCTTAAACATATTTGATGTTCCATTCTCACCTTTCTTCATTCGTCGATTCCTTCGCTTCGCCTTCGATACTTAGCCGCCATGCTAGTTTAATACAACCTTATGTTTCGCCTTACATTTTAATTTAATATTACAGATACATCCGCGAGAGCGCCTCAACCATCATACCGGAATCAATAGCGGAGAAAGAGGAGACATAGGAGATAGTCTCAGTGTCTTTAGAGCTGGGCCATAAAGTAGGCTGCATTAAGATCATTGACGCCATGAACATCAACCTGACCCTACGATACCTTTTCTCGAGCTGCACCATTAGTACCAACTCCCAAAGAATCATCCATTGAACGACATTATCCATTCATACGTAATACCTGGTGTAGGCCTAGTAGGACGGTGTTAAGTTTACCAAAAAAAGGTCAAAGCCCGCTTTTGATAGAAAAGATCATGTCATCCGCATAGAGGACGAAGGTAAAAGCGAAGCGTAGCGAATAAGTCGCTGAGGGAATTTGTGCATAGCGACGAAGAAGGGCTAGTTTTCTTTGATGGGGATGGCAGAGTGAATCTTGTTCACATTTATGGAAAAAAAATCAAATATGAAAGGGATGCAGCTGTGGCTTTCAATGTGAGAGATAGAAAGAGGGGCCTCATTAATCCAGAAATGGTACAGAAGTTGGCAGAAAGAGAAGGTATCTCTCTCGGTCTCGCTTACCTCAGTCACATACGAATATTGGATAGCCCACGAGAAGAGCAAGGCACGAGAGCTATCGGGTGAAGAAGCCGACCAATTGGCTCAGAGCAACAAAAAGATCAAGACGACGGAATCTGACTCTGTGATGGAGGAGGCTGGAGAAGGCAATAATCAACAGCAAACCCTATCCTTTATGGATGCTATGATAGGTGCTATAACCTCTGGTTCAGATAGGCATGATGAATTCGGTTCTTTGGAATCTAATGAAGGGCTTATTCATGTCTCCACTATGTAGAACTGGCCGCGAATAACGCTCTCAAATCGGTTCAAAAAACCAAATTAGACGGAGATGGGCGAATTGCTTAATTGTGAAGTTATTGGGACGATCGATCTCTTATAACGTGTTGAATGACAGGTTGCAGAGGCTATGGAAACCTAAGGGCGATATGGAACTCATTGATGTCGGGCATGGCTTTTTCATTGTGAGATTGGAAGCGCAGGAGTATCAGAAATTTGTTATGTAAGAGGGTCCATGGACGATCTTTGGACATTACCTCACTATGAGGCCATGGCAGCCTTCTTTTAATCCGGCATCTCCTTTGATTGAGTCTACGGCTGTGTGGGTGCCTTTCCCAGCATTTCCAATTGAGTATTACCACCATCGCCTTCTGATGGCACTTGGTAACACGGTATGGAAAGCAATCAAACCCGATGCTAATACACGTTTTGCCTCTTTTGCAGGTGCGCGGGCATCACGTCCTTAAAGAAAGGATTAAGTCACTTCAAGGACCTCGTGTGGGAGACATCTCCAGTAGGTTTTTTGACCACTGGTATGAGATTACCATCATGCAGAGTTCTTGCTAGGGTTGAGTATAAGCCAAGCTTTAGAGACAGGTACGAAAATTATTCTATAAAATGACCCGCGCTAGGCATCTGATCTTTTTTATACCAGGTCTGTCAAGAGGCTAAGAGTCCCACTACCCGCTGACTCTACTGGGAGCGAGTCAATTACCGCCAGACAATTCCCGATCGTTCGGGTGCTATATAACCACTCTCTTCATAAAGAGAGCCAAGAAAGAGGGTTTAGGTCTAGTAAGAGGGTCACTTGCGGAAAACAGTACCCTTTATTTCTCCATGGTATACTGTAGCCAGTTGGAATAGATGTAAGAGATAGTAAACCTAAACAACCGAAAGCAACCTCCTCGCGCTACATCAGCGAAGAGAGATAGAAGCGGCGGAATGCTAATGCCCTATCCCTTACCTCAGTAAGTAGGATGGGGGTTTTTCAACCCAATGATAAGGCTTAAGTGCTCTTTTACTGGACTAGGTAATTATATCTCAACTTGTCCGATGAAGGAGTAAGCTATCTGAAAGTCGATTTAGCCGAGAAAGAAAGGGTCTTTTCGGGATTGTATTTCGTTGGAATCTAATAAATATGAATTACCAGGTTAGATCTCCGCTGAACCAGAAGAGTAGAGTGTACTATTCTTCACGAGTAAGGTAATGCTACGCCGAACGAAGGTAAGCGTGTGATGGCCCCATAAGCGAACAGTTTGAGAATCAAATTAACTAACCTGCTACGACCGGGCACAGCCTCAGTCACTACTGAAGCTCAATCCCTTACTTAATTAATATGCTTTGTAGCAATTCTCTCGGGGACTACCCTACCTCAACCAGATTCAGTTCAAGCAAATTCGGCTGCTGACTGGGTAGCAAATTATGCTCGTTAAACGGAAGCAGTTCAAGAATCAAAAAACTATTTCACATCCGCAACATGGGCTTCTGCTGGGCGTATCGGTAGAGTGGAGGGATGCCATGACCTTTGCTATCTCCTTGGCTGAACCTTGAGTAAGACCCCGAGAAAATAAAGAGACGAGTCCGCAATTAAAGGATTCGATCAGGTCTTTGCTGCTTGCTTTCTCAGTTCTAAAAAGTGGTCTATTACCTAGCCATGTCTGCTATTCCCTGAAGTTGGTTCGGATAGAGATCCAACCCCTAGTGAAAACTACAATGACTCTTCAGATGAATTCTCGGATATTCAACATTCTGGGTTATGGAAAAACCTAAAAACGGAAACCCAAAGCCAAAGCGGTATAACGAAGGATTGATACCTGTAATCAAAGGTTATGTATGTGAAGTGCAATCATAATTTTAGAGTTAGACGTTTGATAACCTGCCCCCGCCTAATAACTTGAGATGTGGGGGACTCACTCATGCTCTGTTCTTCGAATTCCGGAGGATTCACCGAAACAGAGGAGGATGGAGAAGAATCAAAGACTGTGTAAATCTTGGCCTGAAGCAGTCCAGGTTTTATAAAGATCTCCATATTCTGATAGCAGAGTAGTTCTTACCTCTATCAACATGCGGGCTCTGTTGAAAAGTTTCGTATTATCCTATAAAAAAGAGTGTCTTCCGATAGACGGGAATACTCGGTTACAGCATCCGACTAACCAACTGACCCAGCTTGAAGGACAGGTTTTGATCCGCGTGCCGCTGCTCTTCGCTGCTCGGCCCTTCAAAGATTTCTGACGTGATGAAGCAGTTGAGTAAAAAAGGCGGGTGATTCCCTATTCTTATAAAGGGGAGTCGCTTGAAACAGAGTCCATAGCATAGGCAAACTACCAATAATAAGAAAGAGATAGAAAGAATATCGAGCAGTGGCAAAAAGGTTTAAAATAATAGGAGGGAACGCAAAGAGTGACATAGTGTTCGTGACCGAGAAAGATAGAAAGAGGGGAGTTGGCTGATAAAGATGTACAGTAACGATTGCATAATATCAATTTTTCGGCCTCGTCATCGAAAGCGGCTTCCAATTGCTCGGAAATTCTTAGCTATATGGGTGACTTGGATGGTGAACAAAAACAATTGATCAAGAAGTTGGTCAACTTTCGCATGAAAGAAGGTAAAAAAACGAGAGTTCGTGCTATTGTTTATCAAACTTTTCATCGCCCGGCTCGAACTGAACGCGATGTAATCAAACTTATGGTTGACGCCGTAGAGAATATAAAGCCCATATGCGAAGTGAAAAAAGTAAGAAGAGCGGGTACTATTTATGATGTCCCTGGGATTGTAGCCAAGGATCGTCAACAAACCTTAGCTATTCGTTGGATCCTTGAAGCAACTTTCAAACGACGTATAAGCTACAGGATAAGCTTAGAGAAATGTTCATTTGATGAGATACTGGATGCTTACCGAAAGAGGGGAATTGCACGTAAGAAAAGGGAGAATCTTCATGGACTGTCTTCCACCAATCTAAGTTTCGCGCGTTTCAGATGGTGGTAAAGTGAGATCACATAAAGAGCTCTTCCTCATACTACTCCCTTCATTCATTGAGTTGAAGGAATCCATAGGGGTATTATAATACGTTATGCATTGCATGAAAGAACCTTTCTTTGTATGACTTTTCTTTTGCCTCAAGTCGAATGAATACGAAAGAAAGATCAATCAACAAAAAAAAATAGGCCATGAATAAATAAGTTGGGCCTTTAACCCCCTTTCGTCTGACTCGGGGAGCTGATCTGATAAATGCACTTCAAAGGGAGGGATAACATACCATGTTGGTATAGCCGAGCATAAAAGATTTTAAAGAAAAGTAAAAAAGAAGAGGTAGAGAGAGAGAACAGAACGGAACCGATAGACCCCCAATGATTCTACGAAGAGCCTAAGGCACAGTGCCCCATTCTGCGCTACCGGCCCACATCTGAGCAGGGAATGCGCATTGACTCATTCTATCTTGATAGATAAATTTCAAATTCGACGAAATGAAGCACGGAGTGCCCGCGACTCGTTCATCATTCAGTGGCAGAAGTTTTATCTTCTGCTGATTTAGCAACAGAAATGGTATCTGATATTGGTTCAGCTAAATAAGTTCTTTGTATCAGCTACATAAATCGATCCAGAAACAGCAAATAAGGAAAGATCAACCAGTCCCCTCCCGAAGCGGCATCAAGTACCACGGCATCTTGTTCAGCGGGTGATTCAACAACATAAACCGGTTTCGCGGCGTAAGCTGTATCATTTACGGCAGCCTACCTATAAGTAAGGAGAGGAGACAGCAGATTCTTAGTAGATGGCCGATAGAAGACACGGGCGTCAGGAGACATAAGACGAGTAAATTCCTCCGATAGAATAAAAAGAGAAAGAAAGGAAAAACGATAGGTCTTGTCAGAGCCTTGCCTCCTTCACGATTCAAATGCTCTTCCTTCTTTCGCTTGAGTAGTTTGAAATATCTTTTTATAATAAATGAAGTGATGAAGCGAGTGAATCTTATTTTGGGTTGTAGGCCCATTTCGGATTCCCGACCGAAGAAAGAAGGTATGACTAAAGACGGGTTAAATAAATTCCCACTCTCGAGCTAAAGAAAGGGGTTACGCAGTGCAGTAAGGAAAAAGACTGGCCTTAATGCCCTCTGAAGCTAGTGAATCATAAGCTATTGATTCAGCTGGCGTAAACTCTTTTTTCTCGTCGCGTAACTACTACACGTGATGAAGCGCAAAAGCGAAAAAGCAGTAAGTCCGATTGAGTAAAGACGGTTATTCCCACCGATACCAATTTCAAAGGTTTCCGTTTAACGAGCAGACTAGGACAAAACTTATTGGAATCCTATCCTGATTTCCCCTCTTAAGATGATTTAATGGGGTTTTTGTCTCAGTAAACCTGTCCTCTGATTCCGTTTTCTAGTTTGACTCTGCCTTCCCATTAGATTTAGATTGTATGAAGTAAGTGGGCATAGGAGCTAATTCCTTTTTCACCCTTTTTTTACTCTCTCTTCTTCCATCTATCCTTGCATAACCAATGCGGGGTCGGAGCTTAAGAGCTAAGTTCCTGCTGCTAAGCCTTACTAAGAACTCTTCCTTCTTTCAAGACAAGGCGTTCAACGGACCAAAAGGAAAAGAGGACCTTATCTTTCCCGAATCTTCTTCTTTCATGATCGATGGTTATAGGGCGGAATGCATCTAAGTATGAAAGTCAAAGGCGATTAAGCAGTTCACCTGACATTGGGTCAAGCAAGAGACCAGTACTTATTACCCAAGGGGAAAGAGTCTTTAAGCAGGCTCAGAGTACGAATTCTTATTCTTCTTCATCGACTAAAAGAACAGAAGGTGCTGAACTAATTGGCCTTTCGAGATCAAGGGCGGACGAATAGGGATGAATCGAGGAATCAGTTTTGCACCTTTATCTGATACACTTGCTTTTCTTAATCTGGGCAAGCCCCGGAAGTGTGATCCGTTGCATCTGCTTGAGAAGTTGCAGCTTCAACTTCCTCTCTTCGACGCCCCTTACCCTACCTTTCTCTTTAGCTGGCAGGGGAACAACCTTCGGCTTCTGTCAAAGTCCTCGGTTTAGCTCGATGCTCAAAGGCGGATTATCTTTCTCTTACGGTTCTTCCCTTTCCGATAGAATTGGATCAGTTACCTTTGCCCCGGCTAATCCCATATAGAAATGGGCGGTGTGCAATACCCTATTCCAAATATCCAATCTCATCATTCATTCCCCTTGTTTGAGACAGGTTTTTTTGGGCATTAAAATCACGCCGTTGAGGTTTCTTAGCAATCATCCAAGGACCAAAGATTGAGTTCTCATGCTCACGGTTATCAGTCATCACTGGATTAACACGAGTCGGTCCACCTTGTTCGCCTATAGGTTCAGCTTCATTCGTCCTCAAAGCCTTACAAAATCTTATTCGCTTCGATACGCTTCGCTACGCTTCGCTTTTACCTTCGTACCCTTGTGCTCTTTTCTTTGCGTTTTCCCGGCTACTTTTGGCTTGCAAAGATTATCCCAACTTTTCCAATAAATTCCCCTGCTTTTAGAGCTATGATGCCATCAAAATCTACTCATAACACCATGAAATTCCTGGCATGTAGACTTCGGTAACAAGAAGACATTCATCGCATAGCAAGGTATAGACTGTAGCACAGCTTTGATAAGGACTTCACGTCCACCTTGAGATAGCATCCGGTTACTCCAACACTGGATCTTGGCTTCCATTCGGCACTTCAGGAACTGAAAGGCTTGTTTGTGGTTTCTCCCAACCATTGGAGTAAGACCCAAGTATTTCTCAATACTAGAGGCAGCCTACACATTAAATAGATTGAGAGCCATCTCCTTCTCTGCTTGACTGGTGTTACTACTGAGAAATATGGCTGATTTGTCGAAGTTTACTTTCTGTCCCGAACCTTGTTCATAACTCCTTAACATGCTCATCACCAATTCGCAGTCCGTCTTAGTTGCTTTACCGAAAAGCAGACTGTCATCCGCGAAGAATAAGTGATTGACTCGGGGACCATTCCGACTTGCTCTAATAACCAACATACGCCCTTCTCTTTGTGCCTGAGACAAAACAGAAGAAAGAACTTCGGTGCACATGAGGAATAGATATGGAGATAGTGGGTCTCCCTGTCGCAAACCTCTCTCAGTAAAAAATGTGTCCACCAGATTCTATTCTTACACTAGTAAGACTTCCAAATTTAGGAGAAAATCATTCGGGCCATTATCCAACTTTATTTTGGATCTCACCAAGTTTTGCCAACTAACGGCGCTTACGGCGCATAACATCACCAAATCTATCTCTACTACAACGTCTTAACGACTGCAACTTCCCATACAACTCGTCTCCAGCTAGCCAAGAAGAGGAAATACAATCTTTAAATAACGAGTGTGTCAGCCAAGCGAGTTCAAACCGAAAGGGTTTGGTAGATGGTGATTGTGGAGCACTCCTATCATATCCGTAAGGCAGACTTTTTTCCTTATCAATATGGCTTTCTACCCCGAGTGAGCAATTAGCCGTTCCATCCTGTACGACGGTGAGCCAGTAGGAGTCTTTTCCCTCTCACTTTTACGTGCCTTCGTCCCAATAAGAAAAGAGGCGGCGGTTACGGGGCTAACGATTAAGGTATGATATAAATAAGGCTAAGAGGTATCTTTATTGTCTTCTTCTCGAGCCACCCGAACATGATTGCCAACACGAAGCCACTGTATCTAGAAAGGAGTCATTTGAGAGACAAGCATTCTCAAATCTGAAATCAGCAGGAGAGTGAGCATTTTTTCCAGCTGTACCCTTAATATAAAGGGGGTGGTGGTCAGAGTGTGTTCGGGGCAAAGTTTAAACCCACAAAGTCTTTGAAAAGAGAGCACCATTTCTCATTTGCTACAGCTCTATCAAGTAGAACTCTCGTAATTAGAGGCACCCTCAGTTTTCCCTTTCCAAGTATATTTGGGACCAGCTGCCCCAAGATCCATAACATTGCAAAAGTTGAGACAGTCTAGCATGAGTTTACAGTTGGCGAGGTTCACTCCCCTCTTTCCTCTCTTCTCAGCATCCGAGATAACCTGGTTGAAATCAGAAAGTATAAGCCACGGTAGTTGATGGAGAATACTAGAGATATTCAAAGATTCCCATAGGCCCTTCCTCTACTCATATTTAGGACTCCCATATACCGCTGTGAGTAACCATTCCTCCCCACCAGTAAAAGAAAGCAAAGCATGGATGAGTTGGGAATTGGACCAGTAAACTAAAAAGTGTATTTTTACTGAATATTAAAAGGATTTCTTTAGTGTGGTTGATCATAACATAAACCCTTTACAAGCCTTGAATTGTCCGTCCATCTCTTTGAATGATAGGAAATTCTTGGATGGGGATAGCTTTGCAGATGAAGTAGACAGAGCTCTCTGTCAGATGAAACCTTGGAAGCCTTTTCCTTTACTCAGTCCTGGATTGATCTTATTCTTTTCTCTCTTGAGAGCTCTTCTTTCTCAGTCTTATGGAATGGCGAGAGAACTGATCACTTCATACCTCAAAGGGGACTAAGACAAGGTCTTGCAGACAGAGCCTTATCTTTTTGTTCTCTGCATGGCATGTAGCGATTGGGACATCTTATTTACACATAAATTGAGAAAGGAAAATAGAGGCCGATTTAAATTGCTAAGGATAGACCTGGTATTTCTCATTTCTTATTTGCCGATCATCTCTTTCTCTTTAAAAGAGCTACGGAGAACCAAGTTTGTGTCATGAAAGATGTTTTGAGCCCTTTTTGTGAGGCATCTGGGGCTAAGGTAAGCTTTGAGAAATCGAAGCTTTTTCTCTCTCCCAAAATCGAAGCTTTTTCTCTCTCCCAAGCCGTCCAATGGCGTTCCTAGGAGAATGAGTTCTATTTTGGGCATTGAGCTTACTGGGAATTTGGGGAAGGACTTGGGAGTACCACTCATTCAGGGAAGGGTGACGAAAGCAACTTAGAAAGAGGTCATTGATAAGGTTACCAGTCGACTTTCGGGGTGGAAAGCAAGGCAGCTATTATAGAGGAAAGAAGAAGAAAGCCCTTCGCTTCTTACTCAACGTCATTAGAGCTGATGAAAGGTTTTCTTGCTTCCTGGTTGTAGCGAAGGCGAAATAGACCAGCCTATCTACTTAAGAGGGAACGAAGGCCCCTGGACCATGGGAGACTACCAGTTCTTGCTCCGGATGCTGCTACCGAAAGATGGTAAGGAATGGAATGATGAAAGGCCGGGTTCCCCCTAGGTGCAAGTTATACATGAACTGAGACAGGGGAAGTCCATAAGAAGGGCTGAATCCAAAGCATTGACACGTCGGGGCCCTGAAAGACCAGTTCTTACCTCTACGACAACAGAAGAATTGTCAACAAAAAAAGAAGCAGATAAGAGAGCAAGATTCGTTCAAAGAAAAAGTGATCCTCCGTCCGGCTTTGAATAGGCCTTAGTCGGTCAACTTTCCTGAGGGATTAGACGAGAAGTTAGTAGGTAGTAGTGGTAAAGATTCTTTACTCGCGAGTGGAACGGCCGACATCTTACTCTAATGTCCTAGGATGTACCAGAGAGGGTGAACCAAGCCCCTTGACGTTTGTTATCCCCTAGACAGATCAAGAATGCCCGAAATAAAGTGCCTGTCAACTCCTTTCCTGGAAAGTAAGAGTTGACTTTTATGCCAACTGCTTTTTTTACATCAATTTCTTGAGTAGGGGAATGTTCTTCCTTCCCTATCTAGAAAGTGAGAATAGAATTCCTATCTATCTCGGGAGCTAAGAGAGAAGAGTGAGTCATAGGTATGAATCAATTTATCTAAACGAATTCGAATATCCCGAAAAGCCTGCAAATCATGATGCTCAAAGGGTAGGCTTACCAAAGGGGCTCCCCAAATCCAATACTGAATTCACTTCGAAAGAACTAGCTTCAGAAAAGAAAATTAGATCGTCGGAAGTGAGAGATCGGATTTCGATCCCGGGGGAGCTTTCTAAAACAATTTGAATTCCCTCTCTTGAATAAGAATGGAGAAGCCTTACATCGAAATACAATACAGAAGAGCAGAAGGAGAAATAGGGTATCGTTGGCGAATACCCTTTCCACTGCCATCGAAGTATAGGGTATACTGGTTCTAAGCCTACCTTTTTTCATCACTTCAGCCCGCTGTCCTCTTTCGATAGTTCAATTACGAGAATCCTATTGCCCTGACGTGCTTTCTGAACTTCTCTTGAGTGCCTTAGACTAGGAACTATATGTTTACCATTGGTAGGTTAGTGATGCTCGGGTCGGGGAGTAGCACAACCATAGAGAGAGCACTCTCGAAGAGAAGGGTTTGAATGGAAGGCTAAGTGGTTCTATGTGAAAGCAATACAATACAATAAGGGTCCTTCTCATTCCTTTCGTCTTTCATTTGTTTTTTTAGCTCTGGGTTTTTACAGCTATACGAAATGAAATCCCAGTGACAGGGAATCCAATCTTACTCGGATGGTACCATTGCCTCTGCCAAAGGAGTCTTCCTCTCTAGTAGCCCTTCCGACAACAGACAGCAGCATTAGCAGCACAAAGAAGGCAAGCAACCATCTCAAAAACTACAAGCGAGAGGCCGAGACAAGTGTGACCATTGTCAGAAAAATGGACACCCAAAAGATAGGTGCTATGAGTTGATTGGATATCCTGATGATTGGAAAGCACGAAGCCGACAAGATCAGAATGATAGAAAGCCAACCCTCTTTCACCCAATCAAAAACCAACGTAAACCCCGTGCGGCGAAACCGACTCGGAGAGCGTCAGTGTTAACAAAAGAAAACCGATTAATACGGAAGCTGATTTCAAACGAGCCGGTCTCAAACGGCTTTCTTTTCCGCTTAGTTCGAGCGGGTCAATCTTAAGGGGAGGATCCACAATAAGATTTCTAGCCGCGCTATTCAGAGGTTCACCACAGCTACAAGGACTCGGGACATCATGAACACTGCACACACCCTTAACAAAGGTATCCCGACAGATTTCCCCCACCTGGGGTAAATCGGGCGAGCACAGAAAAGGGTAATGCTCAAACAATGGAGGAGGCGATACATGCCACCAAATAGAGATACCAAGAAGAGCACAGATAAAAAGCACAAAACGCATATCCCGCAGATAAGAATATGATAGAGCCTCTGACAGGCGAAACGATTTTACCCTACTACAGGAGTATAATCGCCTTATACAGGATAAGCCTTTCTTACAATCAGGAGAACGAAGGAACCGAGAACCATACAAAGAGTGATACAATTTAACCAGGTAGGGGGCCCTAAGGGGGGACCAATGCCCCAACGATAAAACCACCTGGATAGTACCCAACCAACCATGAATCCGACCTCGAGAGTAGTTTAGAAGAAGCCACAGTACGTAGTCCTTATAGGAAGGAATTAGGAGACGGGAACGAAGTGCCGACAGTTCCGCTTCATCAATTACATGCGAATCCGTAAAACTAAAACGATATTTAACCCAAACCGGACGAGCCACCAAGTACACGGCGCCACGAAGTACACGCAAGTCCCCAGACTGGGAAGGATAATTACGCACTAAGGGAACTCCGCAGGTCAACTTAGAGAACAGGGGATACAAGGGAAACATGATGTTTGAAAATATATTTCTCTACCGGTGAAAAAAGAAAGAAATTTGTTCTACCATGACATACTGAATTGATAGCATTGAGGTAGACCCCAAGCAAATGCCTAGCCGGTGTTTGCAAGTTCAGGGAATCGAGAGTCCCCCTTCACAACAGCTACCGAGTTAAGGGATTTTACTGGTCGACATAGCCGTTGGCAATGATAAGTAGCTTTCTCATGACTTGGCTGAAAAAGGGAAAGTGGATATTGAAACTGTCCTCTTCCTTCGAAAACTTGCTGCTCAGGCGGTGCGAACAATAAATGAAAATAGTGATTCAGACAGTGATGACGCAATAATGGCTTAGTATAGGCGAAGGCCTTATGAGAACCTGTAAAGGTAAGTTTAGTTTTGGCCACCACTTTCATTCACTTCCAAACCTTGGTTTGTGGAAATTTAGCTTTCAAAAGCGAAGTTGGATCAAAGGGAAGCCACATTAAAACTAGAAAGAGCCAAGCCTATCATAGATGTGGAAAACCTCAATGAGTAAGAAAGGCAGATTGATAGAATTGCTTCATATCTCCTTGGTCAAATTTCTCTCAAAGAAGGAGAAGATGTAGACGACATCACTCACAGCACGCATGAAGACGAAAATGAAGATGTCGAGGTCTTGGAGAGCCTATTGATGATCAATTCGAAAATGTACTTTACGATGGTGCAAGTCTCAATGGTGCAAACCTTGATGAAGACAATGAAGCAATGAGTGAAGGCAAGACATTGATGGCTGAAGATTTCGATGAGAAGTCTGAATATATCCTTTGGACAATTTATAGTGACTCTTAACTTACATGTGCTTACCTTACCTTCTTGCACCTTTGCAGCAAGGTTAAATGAAAAGTTGGATCTTAATGAACCACTCTCTCAAGGGGACAATGATGAAGTAATCCAATTGCCTCAGAAAGAAGATAAAGACTCGGGGAAAAACAAAGATAATACTCAGGTTATAATGTTCACTAAGCCTGATGAAAGTGCCACATATCATATTAAGCCTTTGTACATCAAGGCTCACATTGATGGCATCCCTGTGAATCGAGTTTTAGTTGACAATTGGTGCGTGCCATCATCTATGCACCAAATGCTCATGTTTTGGAATGGCGCAGAAGTTGAAGTAGTGAAAGCTGATAATAGGCCATTCAAAGTTGAGTCACATGCAGTAGATATGAGATTCTATGATGGAAGCACTGGACCCATATATTTCCCTAAATTGTTGGTAATCCCCAAAGCAGAACTAATCACACGTGCATGTCCTGCTCTAGCCTTAGGAGAAAGAAAAAGTTTAGATTTCTACAAACTCACTTTGGCACCCGAAGCACAACAAAATTGATCCAAGACCTCACAGATAACTCGAGCTTGAGAATACGTAGCCCTTCCAAATAGTAGTAAATAATCGGCAAAGAAGAGATGTGAAATCCCAAGACCTCTACCCGGCAATCCGAGGTTCAACCACGATCAGAATCGTAGGACAAACTAACCTGATCATATCTCTCATATTTATAAGGAAAGCTCCCTTAGCCGCCCCCCTACAATTCCAGAGGAGAAGATTCTGCATAAAATCTGCATAGAGTCTACTAGAGTACCTAGCTCTCTAGGATCAGCTTACATCATATTCTCACCAGGAGAAATCAACAACTCATTAGGAGTTTCAGGTACAATCGTACCCATATCAACATCGGTCAGCCAAGTCAACAACCTCTCATCTTAGGGTTGGTCGAGCTACTTTAGCTTAGCCTGGCCCCGCTACTGGTCCTATCAAAGCAGACTCTTTCCTTCTAGGTTGACTTTCTCTTTCGAGATTTGTCCAGATCTATTATTGGCTTTAACTGGCATATGGATCCTTACAGTCTATTCTTGATCTAAGATCTAAGGCGGATGTTCTCTTGCAGACCCTGTGTTTATAGTGGTTCAAAAGATCCTTTAAAAAAGTGAATTGTTGTGGCTTGTTAATCGATTTTCGGACATAGCCGCGGAACGAGAAGGGACTTAAGGCTCTTTCTTCTTTTTCCCGTTCGAGTAAGCAAGCGGAGCTTTAGCCGATAGAGAGCAAGGAGGTCAAGAAAGGTTACAGGCAAACCGAACGATAGCGGAAGTGGGGAAGGGGAGCTTTCTTTATAGCTTCCAAGAAGGCTAGCATCGGATCTTCCTTATTCTACTATGCTACTCTTGCTCCTTTCTTTGTGTAAAGCGCAACATTCTTAGGCTCAGAGGGAGTTTATAAGCTTCCTTATCGGCCATCAATATGGGGATCTAGGTCCATTCAACACCTGACCCGAATAGTGATCATCCGCCTGACAATGTCTTCCGCCCGTATCGGCCGACAGAAGCCGGCTAAGGGTCCAAAAGGAGGCTCGTTAGACCTCCGATTCACGGAATAAGTAAAATCACGTTAGTTAGAAAGTAGTGGTATTTCACTTGCGCCGAAGCTCCCACTTATCCTACACCTCTCAAGTCATTTCACAAAGTCGGACTAGAGTCAAGCTCAACAGGGTCTTCTTTACCCGCGGATTCTGCCAAGCCCGTTCCCTTTTCTGTGGTTTCGCTGTATAGTAGACAGGGACAGTGGGAATCTCGTTAATCCATTCATGCGCTTCGTGATTGCCCGGAAGCAGCTGCAGTTTGGCGTGCTATTGTTCCCTTTGATAGGTGGGGTGGACCATTATCTTAAGTGCGTGCTCCCATGTGACCAGTTTTTGGGTGAGGTGATTATCTGAAGGCCTAATACGTATGGGAGGGTCAAAGCTCCGTGAAGAAAAAGAGAGCGGTTCTTTCTTTCTCTTAATTCAGAAAGAGTGCCCCGAAATAGGTAAAAATAGCCACTCTTTAACGCTACCTATACGAAGGTTACCCACTAAAGCTCTTCACCTCCATGCAAGTTATGGCGGATTCGCTACATAAAGGCCTTTTTACAGCCTCAGGGCTGCCTCACGTCAGATTACCTAGTCTTTTTATGCCATTCCTCTTCGAGGGACTTGAGCCTTGATTGGCCGCTGTTCAACCTTGCTTTCCATCATAGGTCTGGGCGATTGAATTGAGTCTAATAATAAGAAAATCCCGCCCTTGGCTATCACGCCACAGAGCTCATTATTTTGGTCATTCCGATCACATACATCTGCCTTGCCCCAGCTAACAACAAGCTTTTCTCTCTTATTCTAATTATAACAAATAAGCCAATACCCTCATTCTATCGAACTGGCCTAAGACCCTCTTTCTACGTTCGAGCAATTTCATTCCCTTGCTCTGACGAACTAGCTTTACACACCCTTTGAGTAGCTGAAGTGAGTTTCATTCTTACTTCGAAAAGAAGACTGAGAAAAATAAACAATTACAAATCAAGTGAGCCAATCCAAAAAAAAGATCTTTTCATTACGTCTGGCTTACCGACTGCATCTGGCCTTTTTTTAAAGGAAGCAAGTCGCCGAGCCATCGAGGTTCTATTAACGGAATGGAACAAATGTAGTGAGAACAGAACGAATCCAAGGACTGAACCGAGGAAAGAAAGACCTGAACAAGCAAAGAGGAAAAGAGAGAGCTCACCCACTCTATTCTATATAGAGAGAGAGATAAGCCCTTTTTTAGTCAGAAACTTGGCCTTAGACATTAGCTTAGAATGGTAGAATATTGAATTCAAAAAGGAAGGAATGACGAGATTATATTGAATTACTAAAAGGTTGCCATCCGATTAGCTTGATCTACCCAGTTTTCAAGTGAAAAAGTGATGACAAGAAGTGGAGTGAATTGAGCTCCGACTTGAGAGAACGTCTTATCAGAGTCTTAATTAGGTGAGATGGTAGCCCTGTAAATCCTCTTCTTCTAGGGATCAGGAATCTTAGACGGGAGTCCCATGTGGACTTTGTGCTGAGATATTCTAGTAGAGTCTGATACAGGTCTTCTTCCGTATACGAATCCGCTAAGTGCTAACACGATGTATAGAGTCTGACACATGAGATCAGCTTCTTCTTGTGTCGGCCTCATAAATCCCTTATGAGGTGAGTTGAATGCCCGCGAGGTTCCTTTTCATTAAGAAGACTTAAAGCCTTTCGGTTGGTAAAATAGACCAGGATATAGGGCTTTTGTCAATTGAGTCGATTATTTCGGGGGAGATCCATAAGTAACGTACCAGAGATGGCTCCCGTACGAGGGGTCTGCCCCATACATACCTTGGCATTTGGCGTAAACCGCCTATCTATCTATCGGCTCACTAACGTCCTGTTCTAAGCTGGGTTTTTGTTTTCGGGTTTAGTTGTTGTTTTCTGGTCTGTTGTTAGCTCTCTCTCGGCTGTTAACTGACTCTTCCCTAAACTTGAGATAAGTAGAAGTTATTTACTATCTTATGCAGGGGTTGGCATAACACAGGTGCTTGCTTACTCCACCCCTGTTTTGCTAGAAGTGCCAAGTTGAACTTCTCCATATCTCTAAAGCCCATACCTCCATGGTCCTTGCTCTTACACAATCTGTTCCAACTAAGCCAGTAGATGGGTCGTTTATCCCCTACCTGCTTTCACTAAAATCGTGAAATCATACTATTAATTTCCCTGCACAAAGATTTTGGTAAAGCAAAGACATTCATGGTGTAAGTGGGAATAGCCTGCAATACAGCTTTAATCATTACTTCCCGCCCACCCCGGGATAAAAATCGGACATTCCAGCTCTGCAATTTATTCCAAATCCTGTCCTTAAGTCCCCCAAAAGCTTGCCTACGGTCTCTGCCAACTATACCCGTAAGCCCCAAATACTTCTCTATACTGTCTTGTTCTTGAACATCAAATAAACTCAACAGCTCATGTCGACGATCAGTATCAACATTACTTCCGAAGATAATAGGTGATTTTTCGAGATTAATTTATTGCCCAGAACATTCTTCATATCTCGCTAGTATATCCTTCACCCTTTTGCTATCCACCATATTGGCTTTTCCAAATAAAAGGCTTTCATCAGCAAAGAAGAGGTGATTGACACGTGGGCCATTTCGACTAGCAGCAACTCCTCGAGGTAATCCTTTTTCCTGACTATCATTCAGCATAGCAGACAAAGCTTCAGTACAGAACAAGAATAAATAGGGGGAAAGGGGGTCACCTTGCCGCAACCCGCGACCTGGAACAAACTGTTCAGTAACTTCACCATTAACTACTACAGAAAACGAAAGAGAACGAACGCAAGACATAATCAAGTCCACTCATCTATCAGCAAAGCCCATCCGTCTCATCACAGCATCAAGGAAATCCCATTCGACCCTATCGTAGGCCTTACTCATATCTAATTTCAGAGCAAGAAATCCCTGCTTCCCTTTATGATTGTGGCGTAAAGTATGAAGCAGTTCGTATGCCACCAGAATATTATCAGTGATCAATCTACCCGGTACGAAAGCACTCTGAGTCTCACTAATACATAAGGTAGATGCGCCTTGAGCCTGTTCACCATAACTTTCTAAATAATCTTGTAAATCACATTACACAGACTAATAGGACGGAACTGGGTCATATTCTTGGGATCCTTCACTTTTGGAATCAAAGCAATATGAGTGTGATTAATGTCATGTAAAGAAAGGCTACCACCATTAAAAAAACTCAAAACGAAATTAACAATATCACCCTTCCTTATTTCTTTTATGAATAGGAATAGAAAGCACGATTAAGCAGTGCAACTATCGAGAATCAGTCAACTCCTTCCTATGTCTGAAGAAAATGCTGACGCAAACAGATACACAAAGGATAAGCAGCTTCGCTAGCCCGGGAGCCGGTCTTTGATCAATTAAAATGAATTGCCTTTCCTTTACTTTATTTCCTTCGTCTTCGGCGAAGGCCGCACGTGGAATGGTTTCAGTTTATGCTTTTTGTGCTCGCATGTCCTATGCTTTCTAGAAAGATACACATATTTATTGGTCCGTTCAACGCTGTTGATCCTGAAGTTGCTTCTAACAAAGAGGGACAGAGACCACACCGAGAACTCCTTCTCTTCCCCTTGGGAGAGGGGCGGTTGACGATTCCCTACTACGTACTCGATGGAAAGGGGGTGAAAGGTTCTTATCTATGGGACTCCTACTTTACCTGCTAACTATTTAGCTGTCTAATTAACTCCAATTCATCTTCTGGGTTTCCGCCTGGCCGATTGATCCGATGAGATTCAGGAAGAAAGATGTTCCAATCGTGATGGTTGTTCAACGACGATTAAACCTCTTCTATTTGTGAATGATTGTTATTTCGCTATTTTAGAACTATTGGATCAAGTACTCGGGCTTTTAATAACCTTTGAACCCCGCGGGGGAACCCTAACCTAAAGTAACTCGCCCGTTCATTCTGATGAAATCACTTATCTCTTTGCTTTAGAAACGATCTTGGGAGGCTCGCTATCCCGATTTATTCGAAAGTGCAGGCGGGATAAACTAATCAGAGCGAGGACCCCCTCTTTTTCTTTTACTCAGTCAGCTCTATGCTGGAGCAAGAAGAGCAGAAAATTGCCTTCCTTCACATTGTTCCGCTGGTCCGAGCTACTTACTTTACCTTTACGGATCGTAAACAAACTATCTCTTATCCGTACTCCTACAGAGTGACTTTACTGGTCTATAAACCTTTAAAAGCATTAGAGTTGCGCCTTGGGCAGCAGGGAAAGAGAGGTTATCTAGGCAGATAAAAAAGGAAGGGAAAATAGAGAAGAAAGAATGTTGAAGAAGAATAAGAAACTCCTGGCGTTTTTCTATTAAGTATGCTTCACCGAATCCGTTAGGGCTGATACTGTGAAAGCCTTGGCGAGGAATAAAAACCTCAATTCCGCATAGTGTTGCATGGCTGAAGGAGTTCGGCGAGTGACCTTGATAGAAAAGTCACAGAGATCATTGAATTTCTGGAGCGAAGTTTACTATGCGAGTGAAGAGATTGTTGCGAGCTAATAGCGAGTGGACTTTGCCCCTCCCTTTCTTTAGACTTGCAGTAAAGCTGAACAAGTTTACTCAGCTTGCGCTTGGCTTAACTGCCTTGAATATCAGAGAGAGGAATTGCTAAATAGACAGAGAAAGGAAGTAGTACCAGAGTTCTTGCTTCCCTTTTTTCCTTCCGGCCCCAGCCACATACCGGGAGCTTAGCGAGGAGATTGGTCTAACATGGCTAGTTGCTTGTACTTGAATCGAGAAAAAGTTTGAGAAAAAGATAAAAGAAGTTCTTTTCTTTCTTTGGGATTAATTGCCAATTACATGAAACCATTTGACTTAATGAAATTCAGGGTATCCTCAATTAGCATTAGTTCCGTCAAAGTTGCTCTTTCAAATCCAAGAGGAGTCAAAGTAGAGTTTATCGTAGCAATGTAAGTTGGCTCCGGAAATCCAACGTTTTAATAATGTCTTACATTGGAGTCTGTTAGTTGGCGATATAAGGACAAGTCCACCCCCATTATAGGATTAGGGCGATGTGAAGGTGCGGGTTTTCACTATTCCCAACGGCCTTAAACAGGCTTTATTGGGGCCTGCTCATGATTGGTGTATGGAAGTTCTTAAGCTCATCCCTATGGATGTGACTTTAGATCTGCAATTTTTTAGTTACGCTTTTTATTCTGCGACCGATCGCTTCCCGCTTAATGTGCAGAGTAGAAAACTTTCATTTATATGATATTATGATATATGATATTATGAAGTCGAAATGGCCTTCTTTGTTTATGGTCTTGTGCCAGTTGATGTGGCAGGGACGAAGCGAAGTGGAAAAGTAATGGGCTAATAGAAGGGAAGGGGAAGGTACGGTTAGGGACGGGACAGATGGAAGCTGAGGCAGATATTGCATCCTTTGCTTTGCCTTCAAAAAAGAATTCGTAGAAGCCTGTCATCGGTAAAGTGATTCCCTCTTCCATAGCAGTCGACTGTTAATTCTCGACGTCTTGTTTGGTAAACGGGATGTTTACCCAGGCGCCGTAGTCTTGCCTAACAATAGAGCTCTGTTCACTCCCAGCTGAAAACCATCTTCATTATTCGAGACACAATTATCAAAAAGCTCTACCTTTCATTCCAAAGCTCCGGTACTCCACGGAAAAAAAAGCTGCTGATTCAGTAGCGCGGGCTGAAATAAGGGCTCGGTTTATGTATAGCGTACAAGTTCAAAGAGAGAGACCTCGAAAAAAGAACAACTAAAGGAGCTAAGGAACGGGGGGTAAACTAACGCTCCTTTTTTGCTCTCATTTCTGAAAGTTCTACTTGGGGGGTTTTATGGATTTTGTTCGAATTCCTGTCTTGCAGAAGACGCTAAGGGCTTATGACTTGCTGTTTAAGGAGCTAAGTTTCCTAAATATGAAAGATGAGTCTAAGCTACATAAAAGAAGTAGGTTTGTCTAGCCCGCACGTTGCCCCTCGGCTTGAAACGATTAGATAGAGGGGCGAAAGCAGCTCTCCAGTAAAGTGTCAAGAGAAAGGGGGTTTGCAAAAGATCTCGGCCCTGGGCCGAGTACGAAAGGGACTCGTTTATGGCCGCCGTCGGTTGAGTATATCCTGTCCTTGAACTCTTGATTGGGAAAGGCACTAGTAGGGGAATCATTTTGGACAAAAAACTGGGTTTTCATGGAAGTAGCAAGACGAATCAGCTGCAGCTATCATCCGCTCTTAGGACAAAGGAGAAGGAATCGGGCTAAATAGCGTAGATAAGAAGAGAAGGGCGTCGTTTTCAAGGTAATCAGGGCTTCTTTGAAAGAAAATTCCTTTTGTTGTTGTTGCGTCTTGCTTTCTTTTTTGAGGCTGGTGACCTTCTCCGGTCTGTGATGGAAGCAATTCCTGGCTTTCTAGTCCGATTTCTAGTCTGATGTTAGATGTTGGGGCTAGCGACTACCAGATCAGCTTCTAGAACAGCAAGTGGAAGTCCTACAACTCCAAGGACGGATACAAAAAGAAGGAGAGCCTTAACGGGTCTAACGAGCTGATACCTTTGACGTTTTACCGGTAAAATAGGCTTCTGGTACATTTCCGCTAGTAAGTTTTGGTCTGACAGCCTTTATTTCGGCTACGGGAATGGCGAAGTTGCTTTTACATATATATTGGACTCAAAGTGAATCTGCTTACGCAAACTCAAAACCTAGACCATCCCCTTTTCTTACACCAGACCTTTTATCTCCTTTCGTCTTTCTTATTCGTAGAGATGCATTTCTTCTTTTATTTTACTTCACTGCGCTTTTCCTTGATAGCTGGAAGTTCAACAAAAGTATGAAAAGGAAAAAAAAGCTGGAGGACTTTGGTGAACAGTACTATTGCTCGACGCGATAAAGGCCTTTGACCATGACTTTCTCACGCAGCTCCTCAAAAGCCCGCGATCTCGTTCCGTTCTAAGTTAAATCCTGGGAGATCGACAAGAGCCACTCCAAGGCTCTACAAGACCTCTTGTTTTAGACCTGCTGGTGTTGTACAGAGCGCGTGCTCCTCTGACCGAACAATCTCCTTGCGGATCGAGTGCAGACATTAGACCTATAATAGAAGATTTTGCCTCAAAAAGGTCTTCTGCGTCTAGACGCGTACAGGCAGGTTACTCCAGAGTTTCGGAGGGGACGTAGCGATCAAATAAAAGGCCTTGCATGATTAAGTTCACAGAATCCCCACCCATTATTTTATCGTGCTCGTATGGAAACGGAACAAGGCGCTGAGCACGATCAGGTTGAACGACCTCTCATCAAGGTACGTTCGGAGCTCTTATCCCTTTTCTTCCAAATACGTCTTACGGAAGGATATTGTCAAATCGTTGTGTCGTGGACGAAGAGATTCCCTTTGGGCGTAAGATGATGGGTGCCATGGAACATCTTTTATACAGCTATTCTTGCTTAGGGAAATACATTGTTTAGAGAGCAGGGGCATAAGTAGATGAAGGACACGAAGTGGCTCCAATCTTTCCACTATTGAAAATAATGATAGTACACAATGAGTTCTTCTCTCGTCTAGTTACAACTAACTACAGGGTCTTGCAACAAACAAGCTATCATCAAAAAAGCTAGTAAAAATTACTTGAAAGAAAGGGTCAAATCCATTTACTATAATCAAATCAGGAGAGACAGGAAAATGCCTAAATTTGCAGAAATCTTTCTCACAAAGAAGAAGGAAAGCTATTCATCATAGGTTTACTCATACAAGCAAGAAAGAAAGAGTAGTAATCGCACATGGAGAAGGCGTAATGATCTGCTGGAGCAGCTTCCTAGCGATAACATTCGAACTGGACTAGGTAAGGGTGCCCTCGTTTTGACCACCGGTGCATATGGAGCACCAAACAAACCGCACAACAGGTAGTTAGATAATCAATTTATAGTCGTTTGAGAATCTATTTAAGCCCGAGGGAAAGCAAATAGGAATAGGTTTACTCATCTTTTACTCATAGGTTGCCTACCCGAATCGATGAATCTTACTTTCCCCTTTCTTTTGTTGGGTAATAATCTGATCTCGGTTATTGGACTAGTACTGGAAACAAGAAATGCAACTCACCTACTTCCCTACCCAAGAGGAAAGAAACAGAATCCGTTAATCTGTTTTTGGTTGTTGAAGCACGAGAACGAACTGTCTTATCCGCTCACGAGAACGAACTGTCTTATCCGCTAATGTAGAAGCCGTAGGAAAAGGCGTATAGCCAGAAAGCGGAGATAGAAAAGGTGAGCTCGTCAGCATATGAATAGATACGAATAAGAAACCAAGGGCCTACCCCTTCTGAGCTTAATAATTCCCGCACAGGTGATTACCCGAGGTCCGCTCTTTGAAAGCTGTGGAAACTTAAACTCGCAAGCTAAAGGAAAGGCGAATCGATAGTAGTTCCCCTTTTGACTGAAGCAGGGGCCGTTACTAAAGCAAAGGAAGTCCCACCCCAGACTGCCTACATGAATGACTCTTTATACGTCAATTTCTTGCTCAAACTGCTGATTCAATCTCGGGAAATGATTCTTTTGGTTCTCTATCTGGTAGAAATCCCTTCCTATTGAAATCGCAACCTCTGAGAAAAACGATTTCCCCTTAACGGTAAAGACTTGAGCTGGACTAGGACTCGGAAGAAGGAACCCTTTATCTGGCTCGGTATTGATTATTGATTTGCTTACTGCTTCCCAAGCTACTTTCCGCCTTAAGAAGAGGGAATTACTGTACTCTCAATAGGGATTATCTCGACCCCCCCACTTCCGCACATTGAGTCTTTTGGCACCGGCAGGCAACGCAGTTCTTCACCGCATTCGTGGTAACAGCACTCTTTCTCGGTCTACCACGCTAAGTGTCCCAATGACACATCGGCCTATACCATATCGTATCGCATTCTCGTACATGCATAGGTGATAGTGAGATCCTGGGCCAAACACCATCCTTTGAAGCCCTTTCCTTTGTCTCACAATGCCCTTTTGGCAACGTAAGCCATCAGTCGTCTGCACAATTCACGACAGACCACAGCCAACTTCCCAATCTGCGTTCTTCAATCAGCCATCGAAGTCCAAAGCCTATGGGTTGTTCAAGATCATGTCGACTCGTTTTCCGAACGATCGCTGCTCACTTGCAAAGACACTGAAACTGTCAACTACACTTGGAGAAATCCTTTTGCACATTTTAATGCCATCAACCCGATAGCCAAATATCAATTCGCTCTTGTTTTACCTCGTGAAGATAGCACACCCATCTCTTACTTCAGCGTAACCAGCCAAGATTGAGGTTCCAACTGCATTTGTAAGAGTAGCACTCCCGCCCATCTGTTACCATAAGCTAAATCCGAACTTTGCCCTTACTGGAAAGATTAACCATCTTACTTTTGTACCAATCGGGGACCACAAAGAAAGTACTCAACTTTTCCACACCTCGGAATTCAACTAAAAAGTTCCATTAAGTTATCACAACCGCGCAAACTGTTCGTCTACACACCAAACAACCGCGTACAGTGCACGCAAGAGTTGCTGCCTACTCTGCAACGAGACTGAAAAGGTGCCAGCTGCATCGTAACACAAGTCCTCCCCCCAGGCCACAATTCATTCGACGGTCTGAATTCTTGACTTGACACCACGCCCTTGGTACCCAAATTGTCTGAGGTTGTGTCAACTTGGTATGCGGAAGGATCATCACATCCGGCTGTTAGCTCTCAATCAGGTAGGGTTTATGACTTCGTTAGAGACTCTTTTATAATGACTTGACTCTAGGATTCATTCCATGGATTGGCATCCGCTATACAAAATAAGTATATCGTTAAACGGGAGGTGGGGGTGTAGGTAGTTAGCCCGGTCGATAGATGTGGTGCTGAGGTCGCACTTTTCTTAATGAGTCTGTCGATTCGAGCAAAAAGGCCCTCTCTTGTAAATAGCGATCCTAAGAAATTGCGTATAGAAATGAGATTCACTCTCGATAATCCTATTTCTACTTTCTACAAAAACAATACATTATATAAAAATCTAAAAAAAGTACATCTATATATGCCAAGACTCTTTAGGGGAAAGAAAGAGGAAAAAAAGAGATGTCTTAGAGTTTAGAAACCTTATCTTCCAAAGCCGAGGAAAGATCACAATCTCATTTCATAAAAGTCTTTTTTTGAAGTCTTACCAGTGAGAAATTCTCTTTTATACTTTAACTTAGGATATTTCAACTGTAAGAGATTTCGTTGAGTAATATCTAAGGTGATAAAGCTTCTAAATATTCTTTCCCGGATACCGGTGGTAAGAAGGGCCTTTTCGGTCTTACCTGCAGTGAGCTCACAATCTGATCCCTCGTTTGGTACTTAGGATTAGGATTAGTCAGTTCTTTTTTTATCGATGGAAGTCCCACCTTGACCAAAAAAAAGAGCTAGGAAACCTATCTTGACCACTAAGCCAAGCCCAAGAAAGAGTTGTTTGGAAGATTAGAGTAGAACCGGTGAAATCCGCTAACCAAATTGATGTTTTTCTGAGCGCATGGAGCCTGTGCTATTAAACCTGCAGAGAAATTCACCAATAAGAGTAAATGAATCAGTGGGAATGAGCTCTTTCAGAGGAGATAGCGTGAGTAAATCGAGTTGGTTCTACTGACTTCTATATGCCCTATGGCAACGCGGGGATATGCACCAGTCATTACGCTTATACCTATCTGATTCCACTCTTTTTAGTTGTGAACCATATCACAGAGCGAAAATACCTTCGTATATTAGAGAATACTCCTTCTATCACCATCTATGTTCGAAGATCTAGAGAGTGCCCGAAGATCCTCTGTCCTGTCTTGTAAGTTCGACTTGTTAGTTTCACCGTTGAAGACTCAGTCTAGCGATGGAGGACCTTGCCTTGCTTTTTTTCTATTGTTGAATCGACCTTTCACTCATAAGTCGCTGTGAATAAGAATGGTAAGAAAAATGAGATTTCGAGTAAGTGCACTAATAGAAGTTTAGGCTTAAGGACAAGCAAATCACATAGTTTAACTGGAACTTCATGCAAACTGCGAATATCAATAATGCAAGGAAATCGACAGACTGATTGCCCTGCAGTTCCGGTACTTGTCTAAGATCTGGATGCAGAGAAGGCTCGAGAGGTTTGAAGAAAGCCTGATTCTTAACTTCCAAACACTGCTTTGACTCTTCCCTACGTTGATCGACCCTGAAAGTGCAGCGGTAGACATGAAAGAAATGCTTTAGAGAAGCCTAACGCACAGGATTAGCTTAAGGCAAATAACTTTTTAGGCGGCTTAAGGAGTACTACGAGTGAATGCTTAAGGAGTACTACGAGTGAATGCCTAGCTTTGTCTTATCTTATTCAATTTCGAGTTAGCCTTCCTACTGCTGCCTATTCATGCCATCAATTCCTAGCATAAACGCTGTACTCTAGTTGGAATGTCGATAGGTTTTTCATCTCAGATGGGTTTGAAGGTGTAGGCATAGCCGATGCTTTCTTGTGTTAAAAGGCTATCTGCTTTTCCTTGAGAAAGACTACTAAAAACATAATGTACAAGCTCTGAAGATGCCTAAAGGAACTCCATTTCTCTATTCTAACCTTGTGGACTGAAAGGCTCTATTATCCCCTATCCTCGCTTAGATGCTCCTTTGTTCCCTCGTTTCCAGGTATTTCACTCGCTTGCTGACTCGCTCGACAACTCTATATCTATATGCTAGACGCCATAGATCAGCTAAGATAGATCTTCTCATCTAGGTATGGAGATAGATTTCTTACTCATTCAAAATGGATAGTTTGTTTTTTTTTCACTGGTAATCTAGATATAGAAGATGCATCCTCCGATAAGCTCATTCTGCTCTATATTATGCAGGTATGGAGTGTGAGTTCTCTTAGAACGAAGGGCTGCTAGATGGTCTTTCTTTCATTTGATCGGGGCATTCAAATATAAGATCTATCTCTTTTAGGTTTTTATTCCTCGGAATAGAGTTTCCCACATGACTAAGAATATCAGCTTTGGATCGAATACCAGCTCGTAGCGAATGGTTGGTTCTAGTCGAGGTTTTAGACAAGCCCTGGAAAGGATCCTGATTTCTTTTCGAAGGAAAAAGTCTTCCCAACGAGTGAGCGAGCTATAGCTCGAGTGAACGTTATGGACACTTCTCATCACTAAACAAAGCGTAATATGTGCGAGATAGAAGGGTAACAAGGAAAAATAGATGTCTTAGAGTTTTTTAAAAGTAAGATAAGGAAAGCATTACCCCTTGGACAGCGAAAGAGAGAGTTTATGCGGATAGGCTACTTTCTATAAAGAAAAGACAGGCTTACCTAACGACTTCTTCGTAGCATTACGACCTACTGGCAAGTTGTTGTATGAAAGAAAGATCTTAGTCTTCCCCGGGCTTGGTACGATTCTTACTATATGAATAAAAGGATTCCCTCTTCTAAGAGTGTACTCTCTTTTTTTAATAGGATATTTCCCCCTCCAAAGAGAATATTAGGAAAAAGATTTTCTTATTATAATCTTTACAGGTTACTAAGAGTTAGGGCAACTCTCTTCTAGCCACAGATAGGAGACTTTCTAAGACTAGAAACCACAAACTCTTTCTTTTTTCTTACATTCATGTACACAAGAGTTAAGAGCAGATTCTCAAGCAGGGATTCATTCTTCCTTCAAACCTAACTAGCAGCTTGCTCTTTGTTTGAAACCTAACTAGCAGCTTGCTCTTTGTTGTCAATCAGGTTTGCATTCTATTCAAAGCATCTACCTTCCTCACCACGTTCAAGCGCAACGGATCTGTAGTATCTACTATTGCTATTGATCCAGCCTCTATCAATTCCTTTTGAAAAAGCAAAGAACATCATTAAGGAAAGGGCTTTTGCCGGAACGCCAACATGAGAATCTTCAAGGGATCCTAATACTATCCCGGAAAGTCTTTGCCTTAGTTTTGGTACCGCCAGGGTTCTTGTTATTTCAATACCGTCATCGTAGCGAGAGGAATAATAGAAGAAAGCTCCATCGATCTCGTTTTTAATGCGACCTATGGATCAGAAAAGGAAAATCAAAAATAGCCAGCCTGGAACCTCTTGTAAGGCTTCTAACGAATCGAAGACTCATCACAGACGTAATACAATAGGCAATTTCACCTTAGACGTAATACAATAGGCAATTTCACCTTACCTTACCAAAATGAATAATAAGATACGAAAGGAACTCCACTCGCTGAGGGAAGAAAGACCTGGTTCATATCCAAATTGACTGCTACTTGTAATGCCATTTTCAAACAGCTACGAAAGAACAATCCTGCCGAATAGCTTGATCGGCAAGGGAGAGTGAATATCTGCTTATCTTCGTACCCAAGGGCAGTTTAACCAGCCAAAGCCATGTCCAGTTTTCTTGTGAAAGTCTTGTCTTGCTGACATATCCAATAGATAGTAACATACTCTTCTACTTCGTCCCTTATGTTAGGCCTATAATATCTACTTTCTAATAAAGCTAATGTGAATATCTACTCTCTAATAAAGCTAATGTGCGGTGCCAGCCTGGGTGTTCCGCCCAGGGAGGATCATGACACTCATGCAGAGTAAGGTCTTTGTTAGTTCTACAACTTTTTGCACGTACATGCGACGTACCTTTGTCATCAACAGACCTTTTTAACCCATAAACAAGGGGTCTTACCTTCTTCAACGAGCAAGCCATAAGGACTCTGTAGATCGCGAGAATGCATGTTCTGATGCTTGCACAGGTGAGAGCTAGACCTAAGTAGGAGAATGTGGCAAAGGCAGCTTCATCAAGAAGAGGAAGAAATCTTTGAGAAGGGGATAGCGAAAGTAAATCAGATGTGGGAGAAGGGGATAGCGAAAGTAAATCAGATGTGGAATCGTCACTAGCTCGTACGTAATAGACCCTTGGGATATAGTTCGGTAAGGGTACGAGAGATCGTTAGACAGGCTAGCAAGAGAAGAAGAACCAGTAGCTCAATAGACTAGGCTTTCGCTCGCTCTTTTGCTGAGCAGGGCAGGCAATCGCTTTCTGAAAAGCAAATTTACCCATAATCTCTTACATGAAACGCGACTCGGGATTTACTGTCTTTGCGACTATTTACCTTTCATTGAACGAGTGCGTGTGTTGTGTGACTTCGGTCAGCTCAATCGTAATCCCAAACTACGGAATCTAATATGAATTACCTGCTTGCATCCCCTAGAATAGAATGAATAGGCCTTTCTCTCGAGCTAAAGGTACTAGCTGCCATCAGTCTCTAGTCTAGGAATCTTCACATTGAGGAGCCTAAGATGAAAGCACATACACTATAGGCTTTGGGGCTAAGGGACTCATCCAAGACAGAACAAAGATTTCCAAAGTCCCAATGCTTCCGAGAATAACTCTTTCGGCGGGACAGTCTCAGCCTAGGGAGAGTGGGTAATCTTTCTAATTCTTTTACATGGAATTTTATGATATTCAAAATCCCGTGGTTAAACCGACACTTCCGATGAGCCCAGCTACTTGGCTTGTTCGACTTAGGGTTCAACCCGTTTTTACCTCTCACTCCATTAGTTTCCGCATTATTAACGCGAATAACCCCAACGAGCTATGAGAATTTCTTTTACCCCGGGTTGAAGACTTCTGGTTCTACTTTCGAGATTTGGTTGCAACAATCGCTTTCAATAGAATTCTCAATCGAAAAAATTGATGAAAGACCGTATTTTGGCTTACTTTGACATTTCCTTTTCTAAAGCTCATTCAAAAGATGAAAAGTTTAATCCCATATAGCAGCAAAAGTTAGTTAGGACTTTTCCGGTAGGGAAGCTCATTCAAAATTCAAAAAGTTGTTACTCCCCTAGGGCCAGTCGATTTGGAATGACCCGTTAGGAAAGGAAAAGTAAAAGTATCCAAAAAAGACGGGTTTTTAACAAGTTATCATATTTCGACTTCGACATTATCGGATACTGGTCTCGGTCTCGTAACTGATACTCGAACTTGGGAAAGAACTTATGGAACTCTTCATTCAGCTAGTGAATCAAATTCCTCATTCCCTAAGCACTAATTACCTCTTTCCAACTCCGCTTGAAGGACCGAAGTCCGACCTTTCTCCCATGCCGCAGAAATATCCTTGCCCAAACTAAAGTCATACGCCACCACTTGCACCAGGTATGAGGTAGACCCTTCCATGACGCGGCTACAACGAGATTTCCAAAGCATCCCCCAAAGAATAGAACAAAACAGCGTGCCCCAGCTGATGCCATGCACCGCCCTATCAAGAAATAGACAATTTTTCTTCACCCAATTAATAAGGGGTAAACCAGCAAAGTGTGAAGGACGGATGCCAACTCGTCTCCACACCATGATTTCAAAAGAACAATTTCGTAAAACATGATCAGCATCTTCCACATAATCATTACAAAGACCACACCTATCAAAAGATGTCAAACCCTTTTTTTTCCTCACATCATTAGTGTTAAGTTTACCCTGCACCAACGTCCAAAGAAAAAAGCGAACTCGCTCCGGACAATGGAGCTTCCAAATCCATTCGAGATTGACCCCATTATTCTCGATCGAAGAAGAACAGATGGAAGCATAAGCTGAAGCCACAGTAAATAAACCATTAGGTGACTTTCTCCATGCATTATAATCAGCCACCAATGTCAAAATAGGCACGTAAATAGGACGGATCTCCTCTACCTTTTTTTTGGTAAGAAAGGAGCAATCTCGGTAAGGTTCCATTCACGACTAGGAAGCAGAACTTCGGCAACTGAGATGTTTCTGAGCTGAGGAGGAAGATCCCCAATGACGGAATGAATCAACGGTCTCTCCTCAACCCACCAATCATACCAAAAGCGCACCTTGCTGCCATCTCCAATACACGACGACCTTGACGCAAGCAATCTCTCGTCTTCAAAAGTCCCCGCCAAGTGTAAGAACTAGGTGAGGAACTTTGAAAGTCAAGGAAATCTTCATGATCCTTTAGATATTTTCCTCTCATCACTTGGCACCACAGAGAGTCCCTCCGCTCATGTAGCCTATCCCATTAAGGAAGTTAGCTGGAAGGAAAGCAAAACATTCATAGATAGGTCGCTGTCTTTTATTCGTGTTTTACTGTCTTTTTCCTCATATTTTCTTTCTGAGTCAATAGCTGCAGATGCAGATTCAATTCATTTTACCGTCTAAGCTTTTGAGTTTGCTTTCGAGTTCCTCATCTATATTAGTACCGGGCTGACCCAAGTCCCAAGAAGGACGAGCCCCCTTTCTCGCACTCATCACATCAGAATTGGGATAATATATACCTTTCAACATCTTAACCCAAAAAGCTTCTGGGTTTTCCAACATGCGCCAAACCTGTTTTGCCAAAAAAAAGAGCCTTATTGAATAGTTCCAAGTCACGAAACCCCATTCCTCCCAGACTTTTTGACATAGTCAGAGCAAACCAGCTTAAAAAGTGTATTCTTCCCTCATCTTCTTTCTGCCCCCACGAGTATTTAGCCATTGCTGAATTGATATCATCACAAAGCCTAATGGGAAGCTTATAGCACGCCATAAGATAGATGGGCATGTCACTTGCTACAGCTTTGATCATTATTTCTCTTCGATCATTATTTCTCTTCGATCATTATTTCTCTTCCACCAAAAGAAAGGAGTTCTTGCTTCCAGCACTTCAACTTAGTCAAAACTTTTTCCTTAATAAAAGACATTGCATCATACTTTGACTTCGCCCAATATGCTGGAATGCCATAGTATGTACCTTGATTATCTGCTGCCTTTATACCCTTAAACTCCTCAACTCTTTTTTCTTTCATCATCAGGAACATTGGAGCTGAATATAAGTCTTGACTTCTCCATATTGACACTCTGACCAGAAGGAAGACAGACAATAGTCCTGCACACAAGAGATGAGTAAGTACTGGACAATGTCTACTGAACTGTATACCCGAAATAGAACCATGAAGGACTTTTTGTTGAACTGACCTAGACAAGACATCGACCACAAAAAGAAAGAAATAAGGAAAAAGAAAGAAATAAGGAAAAAGAAAGAAATAAGGGGTGCGGGGATCTACTTGTCTAAGACCTCCACGAAGGGCAAATATTAAAGGCTTGCTTACCGTTTAGAATTACAGAATATGAGACAGTGCTTACACACTCTAAAATCCAACTTACCCACAGAGGGTTAAAACCAAGCTTTAGCAGCACACTTCTCAAGAAGTCCCATTACCCCCTATCTTAGCTCCCGCGAGCCTATTCAGATTCATCTTTATCTTCCAGTTCTTAAGCGGGTTTAGCCCTTCTTAATGACTAGCTACCAAAAAGCCAACCAACCAAAGTCGAATGATTGACTCTTCTCGTTTTTCCATATGCTCTGTATGATTCTATTCGTTCGCATGGGAAAGCTCCAGAGGAAACCCCAACCATAAACTCAAGGCCGGAATAAGGGTCTTGTCTGTCAGAGCCTGCTTCCTCTTTTCTTGCTTCAGTCTTGGGAATGATGAGGAAAGAATCAAGAGTTCAAGAATCAGCGCTTATTGAACATCCATCTTCAGAGCTTATGGTAATGGATTCATCTTTACCGCCAGCATCCCTTGCCCAAGTAGATTTAGTAGCAGGAGCAGCTTCTGAAACATCTGTATGCTCGATTCGGGCATAGGTTTCTTCAAAGGAACCCAAAGCGGTTAACAGAACTTGAGTAAACTCTCGGGAATCATCTTAATCCGGTATTGTCTAGATTGTCTTGCTAGCGGTATTGATAGCGTAAGATTGATGTAAGACGTTCACTCGCCCTTTCCCCTATCGCTCGTTATAGCCACTACTCTCTACAAAGAAAGAACTTGCTTGCTCACATCGGACAAGCAATGGCTGACAGATAACAAGAAGGCTGTGATTCCTAATAAAATATGAGCTACCCTATTGGGCAGAAGGCTTATTCACTTGTAGAAGAAGGAGAAGGGGTTTAAGTATCTATTGCCTTTTCTTTTCCGGTTGACTTGCTGGATTCCCCTTTCGAATTTAAATTGGCAAGCTCTCCTTTCATTGGTCTCGGGTGAGGGGCTGTTCTTCCATTAATTAATAAACTCTATCGATATTCCAGGAGAACAAAATAATATACCGAATCTCGCGCTCTTGAATCTCCTTTATCTGACTCTGGGTTCTTTCAGGACTGGTCTCTTCTTCTGAGTCAACAGCCGAGCCAAAAAGTAGTTCGTCTAAGCGAAAGGAATGGAATCTGAGGCTAGGGTTCCCTAAAGAGAATCCTCGTTTAAAAAGAGAATCCTCGTTTAAAAAGAGAATCCTCGTTTAATTCTTTTCTGGTATCTAAGATTCCACAATCCCCAAAGAACGAATAAGCTGAATCAGAATAGGCTATTAGCTCACGATCGATTGGTTAAAGGTTGCTCGCGGCATGCTTCGTCCCCTTTCGCAGCATTCTCCTAGAAGAAGGAAGATGGGGCTTTCTGAAAGAATCCACTCTTTCTATAAAAGAAAAGGTGGCCTTTAGTCCTCAATCTTTGTCACTATTGATTGAAGTTGCACTTATTATTACAGCCTAAGACTTATTTAAAAGCTCTGCTAAGTCACAATCTCAAACCCCAAAGATCGACTGCGGTAGAACAAGCTTTAGAATAAGGGGAAGCTCGGGTTTACGATCTCGGAAGCACAATACCAGACTTTTGAAATTTAAGTTAAAACATATCTATCTCAATCTTGTGGCAATTTCCTCTTCAAATCACATCAATATGAACTTTGAAGGAGTAGGGAAGGCTACTCTAGGAATTCGGATTATGGTGGGGTCATAAGAGATGGCTGGTGCTGTCATGTGGAATTGAACGGGTCCCCTCTAGGTATTAAAAATGCAACCTTTTCAAAAGCAGAAACTCTCCAGCATGGCCGTGGTTTTGTCCAAACTATTGATTCTTTTCAAGTTATCATATCAAAGAAAAAGGGGTTCTCTTAACATGATTAGATGTGCGAATGGTAATAATCAAGAACCTTGGCGCCTATGCTTTATCCTGAGAAAACATTTATCAATATAGATTGAGTTAAAATTCATCATGTGAAGAGGGAAGCGACTCATTTAGCTGACCGTCAGGCTAACTTGGGTCTTAGGCTGCAGTCTTGTAGTCAGTGGATGGGGGGTCTTCCATTCCAGAATAGATTTGAATTTAACTTGTTCCCTCTTCAACTCAGCGCTTTATAGATATGTATTTTTTTGAGAATACTTTTAGGTCCCTTTCAAAAAAAGTAGCCGAGCCAAACAAAATAATGTCGTCGGAAAAGCAAACATGGGAAAGATGGGGGCCTTGGCTAGTTATAGAAAGAGGAATCCACTGTCTGTCCTCTATCAACCGCATCCGTAATCAAATGTGAGAGTTTCTCTAAACATAGCACAAAAAGATACGGCTCTGCAAGACCTTGACGAAGACCTCTTGAGGGTTTGAATGTAGGAAGATTCTCCCCATTCCATAATATAGAAAACTCATTAGAGGAAGGAGTAAATCAGATCAATCCAATTTCGAGTAAAGCCAATCTATCTCTTCAAGAACCGATTCCAAGAAGCTCCATTTGATTCGATCATAAGCCTTCTCAAGATCAATCTTAATAGCAAGAGCACCCTTAACTCTTTTCATTATATGCATTGTGTGAATGGCCTCTTGAACCACGATGATGTTATCCGTGGTACTTTTTCCATGAATAAAGCTAGATTGGTAAGAACCCACCAATTTTGTTAAGAAAGGCCGAAGACGATCTACCAAGACTTTGGTGATGATTTTAAGAGGGACCGTACACAAACTGATAGGTCTGAACTGGCTTATGTACTCAGGGCCCTCAACTTTTGAAATAAGAAAAATAACTGTTTTATTCTTTGAGGGATCAAAAGCACCTGATTGTAAAGAAGATCTCACCAAATTCACCAAGCTATCCTTCACCACCGGACAAGCCTTTTTGAAAGAATCCCGGAAAAAAACCATCAAATCCTGCGCTCTTATTGGGGTTCATAGCAAAGAGAGCAGAATGGACTTCGGCTTCGCTAACCTCCATATTAAGCAAATCCCGATCCGAATCAGTGAGGCACCAAGATTGACAGAGATTCAGAAGGGATGAAGAAGTGGTACTAGCATCAGAATAAAGAGGAAGAAAGAGATCCGAGACCAGCTGCTTTAAATCACGAGGGTCATAACACCAGTTACCATTGTCGAATTTAAGGGCTTTCACTATGTTTCTGCCTCTGTTTTTGTTGATGGAGGCGTTACAAAATTTGCTATTTCAATCACCGAATTTCAACCAATTAACCTTTGCCTTTTGATGAAGCATGAGGTCCTCTTGGTAACAAATGAAGTTAAATTCTTCAACAAGGAAGACTTCAAATTCACCTTGATTTCAATCGTTCACTTGTCAGTAGGAATCGAAGTAAGGGGGAAAAGGAAGTAGTAAAATCATATCAATAAGGATTGAAAACCAAGGGTTGACAAAATCACTAATAGAATTCATAGTTGGACTGCCAAGCATCTTTCTTATGCTGACAGGTTTCAATCTTGTTCAATCAGTTCTTTGTAGTATGTATAACTACTGGTCTTCTCACTTTGTTCTTATATAGAAGGTAATCAAGAAAGTGACTCAAATTTTCTCTGCATTCTTGTAGAAGGGAGATGCTACAAATTCCAAAGGTGCGAGGGTTTCTTGGGATCAGATCTGCAAGCCTAAGGTAGAAGGAGGACTTGGTGGAATAGATTTTCCTCCTTAAGCAAGGTGATAGCTAGTTCACTCCGTGTACGTTAGAAAAAACAATATTAGGGGGAGGGGACAGCCGGGACAACGGGAGAAGGAATGGAGCCGCACATAATAGATTAGCAAAGAGGCATTCCCGCTCGCTGCTTACGCAGCTCACCCACTTCGTCCCTAGGCTACGGGTACTGAACAACTCTTTTCTTCGCCCCGTAGCTACAGTTCCTTTCCTTACCTTTCTGCATTCAAAGAACTATTATCTTCATTGCAATGAAGAACTTTCAAAGATCCAGTTAAAAAGGAATTTTCTTATCAATTCCGAGATTCTCTCCCTTTTCTTCGAAACCCAATACACCTCGCAGCTGGGCAGGCCTTAGCCTAAAGTTTCTTGGTGTAAGGGCGCTTGGACAAGTGACTGGGGCGCTTGCTAGACTTGCCAAAGCAACGAACTAGGCCTCTAGCCAAAGTAGGTAGGCGCCACCCGGGTGGGATCACGATTACAGGTCTTGAATAGCCTGAGAGGGGGAAATTGGTTCGACTCCAATTCGTGAAAAGAAGAAAGATGCAAGTGATACCTGATGATCTATTCCTCAACAGGGGATTCTGATTTAATTGCAAACAAGCGCTCACATGCAATAGAATATTTGGCATCTGCCTTATCGAGCCTTTTTGGGGTGCCATTAAGGCAATGAAATCGGTTTTTATACGAAGAATAGGAGGTTTTTTCAGAAGAGGACATCGAATAGGCTCTGGAACGGATGACCTTCCTACAATTAAGTCCGAGTCAGGATGCGCTATAGGAGCGAAATGCCTTTTAATGGAAAGGGTGAGTCTCGCATCGGCAAGAAGTGACGTAGCTTAGATACTTTCTCTCAATAGTGCTATTCAATGGCTTCCTAATAGACCACTAACTGCTAACTGCCTTCTTTCATTCAAAGGCCGTCTTTTCTCATTCTCATAGAAGAAGACATTGAACTCTCAACACAGAACATAATGAAATTAATCCAGGATTGTGGAAAACCAAAAACCTCAAGAGTTTCCTTCAAGAAGTAAGCAAAGAAAGGTAACAGCAGAGCCAGACAAGAGGCTTGGAGTAGGAGCTAACCCTGAATAAAAATCAATCCACTACCATGCATACCTTTCATGGTAGCTGCCTTGCCAGTAGAGGTTAGAGAGCAATTATCAATGGTGCATGTGAAGGAGGGTGAGAGTGATCGCAACTTCTATCGATTCTATTCATTTCTGAGTCAATGAGGGATTCTATTGCACAATATGAATAGAGTGAAGTGAGAATTGAGTTCAGTGCCTTACTGAATGACTCTTAAGTACTCCTCGTCGCCCTAGCCCCGTTGTTCTGCCAGAAAGACAGCGTCACCGGAAGGACGGGCTCCAAACAAGCACCCATGGCAGGCAACGAACGTTCAGAAACGGCAGACACACACGACTCGGGCCAGAAGGGAGTAGAGCACCGACGAACCAGTTTCGGGTGTCAGTCTTACGCCTATATCGAACTTTAGCTAACATCAAGCATAAAGGTCATTTCTGCGGGGCAACCGGCAAAATCCTACATGAGCTTCATCATGGTTGGGTATGGGGATGCCCTAATAAAGGGATGGCTGACAAGAGGGCTTTTTCTCTTTCTCTCAATGTCAACCCTATCTTTCTTTTCTCTCTTTTGTTAAGATGATTTCACTACCTTCGCTAGAGCGGGGAATGCTGTTTGTACTCAATTTACTACATTATAAACTTTCCAACAAAAATAAGCTAGGCGGATGCGGATGAAACGAAAATAGCCGAAAAGCTAGCATCACAGCCAACAATCGAAAAGTTGAATGTCCAAAGACCCAGGGAGATGTAGCGTAGGGATTCGTCTTCTTTGAAGTCGTAGTTCTCGAAACAACACATCTGGATACTCCGTGTAAATTGCATAAGAAAGATGAACTTCGAAAGTTCAAATATCGCCGAGAAGTTGTATGAATAGCGACAGGTGGCTACTTAAGATCTAAGCCTTTACATATTCACATACTTAGAGCTTCGCTTTTACCTTCGGACACCCCAAACGAAACCATAAACAATAAGACCAACAAAAGGCGCTTTATCCCTTCTTTCTTTCTTCCTTCTTTCTTCCATGCATACTTTCTATAAGTAGTATTGGATGATGGTAGTTTCTCATGTGCATGTGTTCTAAATCGCCTGTATGCGTATGTTCTAAATCGAACGCGCGAGGATAGAATATTCATCTTATTGGTTTATGTGCTTGTCCTTATTGCTTATGATTGCTTAGAGGCGATTAGTGAAGGTTAGCTTTTCATAAGCGATATGCAGAAGACATGGAAAGCGGGGGTTGCTAGCCTTCTGTCTTGCTAACAGTGGGGTTGTCTCTTGTCTAACAGTGGGGTTGTCTCTTGTTAACGGTATTGCTTGTTCTTTTCTTGTTGATGAGACAGAATTGATAGCATTGAGGTAGACCCCAATCAAATCAATAAGAACTCGAAGTGCTTTGCCTATCACATCCATTTCTTTTTTCCTGGGGTTTCCTACGCTAATGAATCTTCTGCCATTGGAAATTCAAGTACATACCCATTTCCAGTAGGCACGCAATTAGTCTGACTTTCTCAAGCAGATTAGTCGTCAACAGAAAAACCCGTACTTAATTACCCAATTCCAAGGTTGAAACAATCGGTTTCATAGGAATCTCGATCCGTGTAAATTGACTCGCTATTATAAATCCCGTGGTAAACCGACACTTCTTCTTCGACTAAAAGAAGAGAAGGTGGTGATCCGATAGACTCAGAGGGCTAATCCAGTTTAAAAGCACCTCCGAATGACATAACCGTAAATGCAGATGCTGAGACGGGAATGATTATCAGATTCTTAATTTACTGACCTTGAGCCTGCAAGAGAGCTAAAGGTTGGTTCGAGAGAGTGAGTCATGGGATGGCTCGCGATCGAAGGTTAACACCTTTATGATGGAGCTCCATAATAAAGTCCTCTTGCAGAAGACGGCTTGGCGATTTTTGACTGAATCACAAAGCTTGTGGGTAAGGCTCTTTCTAGCTAAGTATGGTATTTCTAGAGATGTGATGAAGTTTGTTAATTCTCATGGAGTTAAATCGTCTTGGTCTTACTCTTGGAGGGGTCTCTTTGGTGCTCTATCTGACCTTGCTGGTGGACTTAAACATAGAATTGGGAATGGTGCTGATGTCCATTTTTGTACGGACCAGTGGCTTGAGAGCCCGATTGTGTAGAGTTTGGATGTTATTCCCTCTTATGTTGATAGTGAGACTCGAGTGAGTGAATTCATTGGAACTGATGGGCGCTGGGATTCTGAGCTTCTCTTTGCACAATTTCCATTAGATATTGCAATGAAAGTGCTTGGCTACCCGTTACCCCGGGTCATGTTTATTCCAGATTCGTATGTTTGGGCTTCAACTGCGAACGGTAAATTTACTACCAGGTCAGCTTATTTAAATCTTTTGGTTGATAAAGGATTGGATCTCTCAAGTGATATAAGCTGGTTATGGAAATTGCCCATTCCTGCTAGGTGGGTCTACTTCCTTTGGTTAGCTTGGCGTGGGAGGCTGGTAACACGAGCTTTGCGTGCTTCATGGGGACTGGATACTGATGCAAGCTGTGGCATTTGTGGTGTAGGCATTGAGGATGTTCTACATGTGTTACGGGACTTTCAAGAGGCTGTCATGGTTTGTAAGCAATTAATTTTGCAGCCTCATTGGCATCAGTTTTTTGGATCCTCTTTGCAAGATTGGCTACGTGATAATCTTGATAATAAAGAGCATGATTGGCAGTATGTGGTTAAGTTTGCTACTGCGTGTTGGAGACTATGGACTCGACGGTGCGGTTTGTTGTTTCAAGCGTAGGATTGTGTGCTTGATAATTGGGTCTTATCTCGGAATATTTTAGCTACAGCCTATGACGTTTGTGCTGCTAGGGAAACTATGAGTACTTCCTCTTCTTCCTTGAGGCATATTAGTTGGATTCCACCGCTTGGTTTGGCTGTCAAATTCAATACTGATGGAGCTGCGTGTGGGAACCCAGGCATTCCTGGTGCAGGTGGTCTCATTCGAGATGGCTCGGGGCAGTGGTTAGTTGGATTTTCCGCACACTTGGGGATTTGTTCAAATATCGGGGCAGAGCTTCATGCATTACGGTTGGGGCTTTTGCTTGCTTGGGAAGAAGGTTTTAGAAATGTAGAGTGCGAGATTGATGCGTTTTAGAAATGTAGAGTGCGAGATTGATGCACAGGTAGTTCTTGACTTGATTCAGTCTGCAGATCTTGCTTACCACCCCCTTGGTGTGCTCATTGGAGATCTTAGGGAACTATTGAAGAGAGACTGGAGGTGTTCTTGCCACCATACCCTGCGTGAAGGCAACTTCAGTGCTGACAAACTCTCTAAGTTAGGCTGCTCGCTTGAAGAAGATTACATGGTGTTCCGAGTTCCGCCGTATGAGGTGAAAGAGGCGTTGTATGCTGATAGCAGAGGTCTTGTAGAGCCCAGAGGATTTAAATTGTCCTAGTCTCTTTATGTACTTTCGGGTTTTCACCCTGTTCGGCAAAGAAAGTCTCTTTTTCCGCTATAGCAGATCCAGAAAATGGAATTAGACATGACAAAATGGAATTAGACATGACATCGTAGAGTGAAAAGGGCATAATCTTTCGCCATATAGATTCCCAAATCTTCAGCAAGTACTTTCTCTCTCCTCTGGGGATGAAAGGGAAACCAAGGAATGAATCCATAAAGACCTAATGCACAAGTCTGAATAGTAGGAAGAGCGATATTCTTTTTCAACAACGGGTAAAGTTAAGGACTGGTCTCTTCCGGTAGCTTTAGACCTACCTGCTGAGATTGACCTTCGGTAGGGAGGTAAGCTCGAGGCCCCCTAGATGAATACGGGCCCTCTTCTCTTAGCGCCCTTGTTTATCCCCTTCGGTTAATGCCCAGTTCTGTAAAGAGAGTTGCATTTGGTTCTTGCCCCACCAGGTAAAGGAAATGCAGATGGTTCAGATGGGCAGATCAGGAAAGGAAGCCTTCTAGTCTACAGCTAGCTAGTTGGATAATTCCCCGATTCAATTCATTTTATTGGCTTTAACCTTCTTTTCCATGAATAGAATCATCTATACGAATATCTACTATAAAAGATATTCTCCTATGCGCATTCATTCACTACTGATATATGATATTTCTTGAAACTAGAAAGCTAGAAAAGGCTCCAGAAAGAAGACGATACGCCGACAGAAAAGAGTCAATAGTTGCAGAGTCAAGAGATGCAGAGTCCTATAATGATTCCCCCCTCCCTCGTCTATTCTTATTCTGATTCATCTTCCTACCTTTTTCTAGTACCGGCTTCAGGACCTATACCTATTATAAGAATAGAAATAGGAAGGCTAAGAAGGAGTGCCTATTACCAGACTAGAATCGATAGCTCACCCCACGTCATAAACAAGAAACGATAGGGGACATCGGGCTTATCCCGAAAGCACAGCGGATTAAATAATTACATAAAAGTTTTCGATAGGCTTTGAAGGTTGAATCGTAAAGGCTGTTGCTGGTATGAGTGAGGATAATACATCAATTTTAAACCAATCTCTGTAATCAGTTCCACATTTAACTATTGGATTGGGAATTGATGATTGTTTTGATGATAGGCTTTAGAACCGTCCTTGCCTATTTCTTCTTTTCTTGAGGACTTTTGCGAAGTAAGCTTTTGCAGCTATATCCGACTCCAAGTGATCAACTGACTTGCTTTTCTGAAACCTGGGGTAAAAGAAAGAAGGATCTATCTCACCAGACAAGTTAGTTGGTTGAGAGAGTATCTAAAACCCCAAAGCCTTAAGAGCAGGCAGGACTAACGGATAGCTTTTATCCAATTGTCTTTCTTTGGGCAAGACCAGGCAATCCCTTCAAGCAGAAAAAAGATAAGTTCGTTCATCCGCTCACTCTTTTCCTTGTTCGCTACGCTTTTCTAACAATCCCCCATCAAATAAAGAGCCCATTCCAGTAAACCGGGTGTTCTTCCTGTAGCTGATTGATTCTCTGATGGAAGAGCTTGGGGATTAGCATTACGAACTACTTTAAAAACCGGAATTCAAATTGCATATAATACATCAGGTAGGCCTTTCAATTGAGTAAAAGAAGGAATCGCTCGAACAAGGGATTAGTTCGGGATTGGATCAGGATGAAGAGTTAGCCTTCCTAGACGCTTAGAATTATCAGCCTTAGGAGAAGTGGCTAGGCTAGACAGGAATACCTATTAGCTTGCGAGACAGGCTAGCAAGGGCTTAAGCACCAACTCTTTAGCAGCTCGAAGGAAAGCATGCCGCGAGCCACCTTTTATTTTATACGCTTATACTATTTCGATTTACTTTGAATCGGTAGCTGATGATGAGTTAGCTGCAGAGTTCGATAAGGTTGTACGAGCTGATGAAAGAATAAGACATTTCGGGTATTCCCCAGTCCAAGCAATAAACATAAGGAATTAAACAACTAGGGTAGGGGATTTTTAGAGGTCTGACGATAGAGGTAGTTCCAAATCGTTACTTTATCAGCACCATCTTCAGCCAATGCACGTTCTGACACGGAAAGTAAGTCCGATTGAGTAAATCCGGGTGAATTCCCACCAATTTCATACATTCCATGATCCGATCTTCAAAGCAATTGATTTTATGACCTTTTCTCACTTGTCTGCTGAAACCGAAGAGATAAGTTTAGAAAGTATCACCTTCTCATGGGGTAGGGATTTTCTTCGTACTCATTAATAGTCTATCAATCTTGTCTAGCCTTCCTTCCTATTCGCTAAAGGAAATGTCACTCCCACTGCACGCAAGCATATGAGCGGGTAAGGGTATAGCGCAAGTAAATCAGCTGTGGGGTATCTTTCCCCGGCCCTTCCTTTGTTAGACCAGTTCGTTAGGCGCTATTGTCCGTATTCCGTTAACGCCGCTAACGCTCTGCAAGGTGTGAATGCCCTCCGTGGGTGTGAGCGCTTTTTGGCCGCTGTCCGTTGGTGTTGAGATCTAAGCTCTAGAATTGTCGTAGGTTTTATGACAAGTAGGCCTTTACTTCCGACCCTAAAAGTGCCCTATCTCAATTAAGCAAGTCAAGGGAAGGAAATCAAATGAATGCATTCATTTAGTTAGAGCCTCTAAATAGACGATGTCCTTATACGTAGACGTTCTTCATGCCTTCCTTCATAGCACTCTTTCAATAGTCTACATGAGATGAAGTAGAAATATCATAAGAGAAGAAAGATGATTCTGCTGACTCTTCTTTTTTTGTAGCATCGAGAAAGCATGGGACCAATGAGCCCGCTACTCTGACTTCGAAATGGGGTCTGTGGGCCGGAAACCGTCTTTCTCAAAGATGGTACTTGAACAGGAAAAGGTGGATCTGAGTTCATCATTAGCTGTGAGGGGGCGAAATGCCTTTGGAGGGCATCAGACGCGCTTTAGAATCTGACTACAGTAGTCTTCCCATTGGGAATCTCTACCCTAGTTGGATATGCTTTGTCACAGCCAAAGGAAGCTCTAAATCACTGCACTGGAATGTGAGTCTGAGACTACTACCTCAGCGAAAGATGTTCTATCAGTTCAATCTGTGAGAGTGGAAGGACTGAATCCATTATCATGAATTGGTAAAAGGATGATTCAGAGAAAAAGAAAATCTTGGAATGTGAGGGCGATCCCTCATCAGTGAAAGGGAGTGAAGGGCGAAGAAAGAAAAACGAGGGTTTAGGCGAAGTTCCATTCCGAGACGAGAGGGGAGATGCTTTACTGAGTCGCTTTCCCGGTATGGAAATCAAACAGCTTTCCTAATAAGGAGAGTAGGTCATAAACCAAAGCTAAGGTAAGGAGATTCGTCAAGTTTATCTAGTTATTCACCAGATGAAGGAGCTTGCTAAGGAGATTTCTCTGGTTGAAAGAGCTGAACCTATATGCGAAGTGGCTGAAGCAGACTCAAAAAATAAGATTTATTTGCAAGGATCTCGTAGAGTGAAATACCGATAGTAAGCTTTTCCCGCTATAGCAGACTACAAGTAATCAACTTTCGAATGAGATTTAATCGGGGCAAGAACTTATGCAACTCGCTTACTAGCTCTTGAAAGCCTTACGTACGATTTATTCTAGGCGGGATGGGATCTCAAATCAGATAAGTTGGCTAGAGTTCTTCCTTCCTTTCTCTCCGTGTCTGGTAATAGGCAGCACTACTTCTTCGCCTTAGAAATTGTTCCATACTTTCTTTCCTCTTTCTTTGGCCTCTAGTGATTTTTCCTAGCCTTCTCCTCTGAAAGCTCATTTACTGGCTTTCGAGTTGAAACTCCTCGACTTAATAGCTCGTCTTCGGGTGATTCTGCAAGTGACGGGTATACCAACTGCTGAACCGATAGGGAGGATGTTGAGGTTCTTATTGCCTCTAGGCGAACAGTACAGAGGGAGCAAGGCGGGCGAATAAGACGTTCATCTGGTATAAGTTCGGAAATAACTCATTAAAATAAAAAAGCAAACCTCGAATGTTAGAACTCAGACATGACCCTATAGAAGACTCTGATTTGAATCACTCAGGCTTTGCAGGATTAGTATGGTTTTATATATCTGGCTTAGACTCAGTCTATGGGGATTAGGTAGGCTGTCTTTGCCTTTAGTTTCCCTTTTTTCTGTCTTATTGTTTGTTTGATTTCAGATTTGAGGGCTGAGAGATTCAAGCTCGCCCTTAATTGGTGCAGTCAAGCCCTTTGAATTTGCATGGGGTTGTCTCCGGAAGAACTGATCGCTTGTCAATATTTTCTCTAGGACTAGACGCTACGCCTAAGGAGAAAGTTCTTATCATGAGCCTGGGAAAAGCCTTGCCCATGTCTCCCGAACAATTTTCTCATTTTTCATTTGACATTATACTATACTCATCAAAGAGCTTAAACAGACAGCTTGAGATTCATGGTTCCCTGTAGCAACTTTTGCCTTATCATAGGTTTTGAGGTTTGGACATAGAGTTGGTTTTGAGGCTAGTATTCCAGTCCTATCATCAAATCCCGATCCCGGCCAAGGCGCTTGCTTTCCAAATAATGGAGGGTCGAGCCGTGCTCTCATTTTCACGAAGATACTGGGACTCTTTCACGAAGATACTGGGACTGTCTCTCCTTGGATGCTATGAAAATATGGAGATCCTATCTAGCTTGTCCTTACAACGTCATTTCTGCCCTATGTTACTATCTTAGTCATTTCGATTCGGACGAGATCCTGCCGATTCTTACTTTGGAGTCTCTTGAGTTGAGGCAAGAGAAGTCATCTCATAAATGAAAGAATAAAAGAGTCTAACCCGCTTCGCTATCAAAAAAGAAACTTTCCGTGGATATTGAGAGGTTTGTCTCCGGTAAATATGTTGTATAATAATAAGCACTTTTACGAAAGCTTTGAGGGCCCTTCTTTTATTCTCAAAGAATATGGCAGGTTCGCGACTGCTTTTTTATGCGCCGCATGCCATCATATATGCCGGTCATCAAGTAACTGCTTTCACTCACTCGTAGTCCGAGTTCTTGCACAGACTTTCAACGAATGACTTGAAAGAAAGATGTGAAAGGTGATTTAGCTGGTAGTCCCTTATAGTGCGAGCCATACCTTTAAGCGGGCGTCAAGTAAGATAAGAGTATGCAGAGGAGTCGACTTCTTCGCATGATGAAGTTTATTCCGAAGTTGGAGCGGGTAAGCCACTAAAAAAATAAGCAGTTGGCTTTCCATATGAATACCGTTTACTGGGAGATCACAAAGAAACTGAACTTCGAACTAGCTTTACCCTTCTTGAACTAGCTTTACCCTTCTTTCAGAACAGGCTTCGCTTTACGGCCTTACGCTGGTTCGCCTAGCGGATCCACTAACAAACCATCAATCAACAGCTACGAGTACTAAGGTACTTCTATCTATACGAGTACTAAGGTACTTCTATCTAAATCGACTCACTCTCTTGTACTTGGAGTGTAGGTATCTTATTAAGCAAGGACATATTAGCCGTCACTTTGATCGTATCTCTCGTTCCGGTATCTCGGTGCGAGGTGCATTCTACTATAATATACTCTATATACTCTATTTCTTTGACTTTTTCTTTTTTATGTACCTGCTGCCTTGTTACGACTGGAGCTGAAGGAATCCCAAGCGGGTAGCACTTATAAGCTAGTGGAAAACGAAGAGGAGGAGCTGGACCTTAGCCAAGATGGATGGTGCTCTGACATAATCTTAATCTACTATTGCTTGACATCTTAGTAAAGAGAAGGGGAGTCCATTCCAGGAGATCGAATAGGAGAAGTCGTAGAGGAAAATGGTGAATTTGATTCTTTGATTGTTGAATCACATCCATCATCTAGTTTTTATAAACGAAACTCCGACCACCGGCTTTGTGGACGAGCAGAAGGGGATCCCACTAGGCATGAGCGGGCAAAGCAAAGTAAGAGGACGGTTCATTGGTCCCNGTGTTGCAACAGTCTATTATGTTCAGATATATTAGGCGAATACCTGCTTCTTCTAGGCGAATACCTCCTTCTTCGATAGTGAGATGCCGTCTTGTACCCCGGTTAAAAAAGGAAAGAAAAATGGAACCATATGCATTCTTAAAAGAAAGCGCTTTGACTTACCTATGATGAAAGGGCGTTCTATACAATGACTGGCTTTCTTAAATAAAAAATGATTTCCTATTAGAGTATGTATTCTGGAGCGAAATACGGTACTCAATAAGCGGAAAATGGACTTCTTCGTCAGTCTTTCAATTTAGCCACTAGAGAGCTAACTCTTATGGCATCTATTGGGTAAAAGACATCGAAGTGGATGTTCTTCTATTACGAGAATAATTCGTCCAATCCCTGAGAAAACTCATTCTATGGCCAAATTCCTACAGGGAACCCGTCTTTTATTTGTTTTTATGGAGAATATATCATTTGACGCAGTTGGTGAGTGAGTCCTTTCTTTCTGAACCTTTCCTATTATCAGGATCTCACGTTAATATCATTACGTAGAGTCGCAAGCTCAATAAATATCGTAGTTCGTGACACCACACTTATAATCTTAGCCCATGAAGAATGTATCCCAACCCAAGATATGTAGCAGGATTACTTGTAAGTAGTGAATCGAATGCAAGTTCATCTCGTATAGATTATTTTTCTTATTCTATTTCTAGTCGAGGTATTCAACTCAGAGAAAAAGAAGTCATCCTGGGCGAAGAGGAAAGGAAACCTCAAAAGGAGAAGGAAAAGGCTGCAACCTCGCCTTACATCAGAGAGACAACCAATCCGCTAGCAGAAACCCGATCGTAGAAAGGGGTTCTTTCTTCCTCAGTTCCCATCATACAATACTACTTTTATGCATTCAACTCTCTAGCTCTCTCTAGAGGGTGAGCTCCTCCATCACCTTTTCTTTTGCCTATCAACTTGACGAGTCAGAAGAGCTTTTCTAGCCCTTGAGAAAAACAGTCGAGTTGAACAATAGAAAAAGGATATAGCTTTTATGCCCCTCTGACATACACCTAGATTTTAGAAAGAAAACTGTTGGAAACCCATCAATACCAGAGCGTGTCAGGCTCGTTGATACCTTACACTACACTATCTAATCTAACAACAGATTCCTATCATCTATCATAAAACCTATCAGGGAATCAGCTTACTCTTGGCGCATATCAACTTCCTAGGTGTCGGAAATGGGAGTTCGCTTCTATTCCGCTATCCGTCTCGAAGAAAAGTTATGATTATATCAGATTTGGCGGTCAAGACGAGGGCGCATCCTTCTGTTCGGACTATGAGGTCTTATGTCACTGAATCTCTTTGTAGCCAAAACTAAAGCTTACATCACTAGAACTGAGTTGAGATGGGTAGAAGATATCCCCTGAAGTAGAAAGTTAACTATGACTTGAGCATCTAGCAGATGAATAAAAGGCGTACAAGTCCTAGCACATTCGCCTTACGGTTCAAAAGACGGTGCATCGTAGTAACTAATCAACGTCGTCCTACCAGCGAGGCTTAGCAGCACGGGAAAGCACCTTCGGAACTCCCCATAGCAAAGGAAAGAGAATAGCTAGATCGGGAAGAAGGAAGAGCTCAAACAAGGATAAATTAGCTGAAACCTTTAATGGGTTCCCGAGCTTTCCACGTAACAGGGAAAAAGGGAATCTGGTTAACAGATACGGAAGCTATCTATCCCAAACCAACCTATCACAAATCTTCTTGAAACTAGAAAGCCGGGGCTAGAAAGATAGTGCTTTAATTGTCGAGGTAAAGGGCTTTTCCCATCGCATTATCATAAGCTTAAATAAAAGACAGTCTTTCTCATGGGAGCTGTTGAGGGAGCTAGCCAGACAGAATGTAAAGCTTTCCCTACACGTAACGGCTAAACCGATTGAGCTGATCTACTAGGTAAACGGTTCTTAGCTACGCCCTTCCCCAGTCGAACAAAGAAAGAGAGTTCAGAGACAGGACAGGAAAGGCAGACTCCTCAGAATAACACTGCACTGGCTAACCAAACCGGAAAGGAAAAGCACTAGCGGAACTTCTTATCGGATAAGACACTAAACCGGATAATCGCAAATAGAAAATCTCGTGCAAAACAAGAATGGTAAATAGAGGCTTTTAGTGAAAGCTTTATACCAACTCGATAGTTCTACTCGTGTAAGGCTAACTCTTCATGATTCCCAAGTAGCTAAATAAATCCTTTTACCATCCTTTTGCTGTTGACTTCTTTTCTTGTGAAAGTTGTTTGACTCGGGTGAATACCCGGAAGATGAATCCCCTTAAGTGGGATCGGATCCGTAGCCAAAGAAAGCATCGGGAACTTCAATCGCTTTTACCTTTAAACCGGCATATCGCTTCGGAAAAGCTCTTCTTGCTTCGTCTTCGGGGGAGGAGGATGACAACTTGGCTCGCCTCACGTCAGAAAGAATAAAGATCGGATTAAATCACTTAATCCTAGAACTCTTTCCTATAGGCTCTCAAGCGGGGTAACGGGATGGGATGTCTGCCTTCCTTCTGGTTTCGTTTCGAGACTATGAATTGAATTTCCCTCCTTCCGAGAATAAGAAAAATTGGTTCAGCTGAATCTATTGACAGTTAGCTCGTTGTTCTTGTCGCAGAAGAATAAGATCAATCCAATACAGTAGACGATTCCATAGGCATTGAAGCTGGTAGAAAGGTTCTTTCTTTCGAGTCCTATTGCAATCTATACCCGTACGTGGTAGGAATCGAGCCAAGCGCCCCCTATTGCTCAGAAGGGATCGGGAATCGTCTATCGGAATCATTGAATCGTATGTTTCCTCTCCTGAAACCTCATTCTCAAGCCAGAGTTAAAGCAAGTTGATAGCATGATGGAAGAGGGATTTCTCCTACGTCCGAAACCATAAAGCCAAGTCCGGAACCGAAAGCATATTCAGAAAGAAAAGGAAGTTCATAGAATCGATTGAACGGGCACGAAAGCGAAAGGCATAACACTTCCCAGAGTCAGACAACAAAGAGGTTTAATAAACAGCTTGAGAAGAAGGGTTCCCTACAGAGAATCTGTGTTAAATTGTATCTGAATCATACGCGTTAAATTGTATCTGAATCATACGCAATGGCTTTCTTTCGTGAATCTTTTCTCACGATTCTTTATTAAAGTACGTAGCTAATGAATCTTCTGCCATTTATTCCGGAAAGAGATAAGGAAAGCTTGACCTTCCAATTACAATCGCAACCCCAGCCAGAGCGCCTCATTAACATTCCTTATTCTATCAAACACACTCGGGTAAGAAGGACCTTACCTTTCATTACCTTCCCTATCAACAAAGAAAGCAGGAAAAGTAGCTAAATCAAGGTTGCAGACTAAGGGCGGTATCGTAGAGTAGAAAAAAGGCTTCATCCGGTGTTTTAGAAATATCATAAGAGAAGTAGTGAATTGAATTTGGATGATTAAGAAAGTGGCGGGCCCATGTGCTTTCACCTTGCGTAGGCTGCGGTCTCGTGAAAGCAGGTAACCTTAGATCACCTAAGATCCATTCAGAAGAATTCATACTCTGATATGCTACTTTGCTAAACTCTATCTAAAGACCCTTCTATCTGTTCGCTGCGTAGCTACATTTTTACCATCTACTTATAAGCTATGCGAATCAGCTACTACAGTACTACAGGGCCCGGTAGGGGCTAGGCAAGGGTAATGCAGATCCTGTCGACGAAGAAGAAAGGGTAAGTTGGGGTATTTTCCTAAGGTCTGCTGAGTGAGTAGGAATCGAAGAAGAGCTGGAAAGCACCGAGTCGAACATAACGAAATAAATTATCAGAGGATTTTCAATTCGTTGGCGTAAAGTTTCTCGTCACAAGACTAATGGGCGTTTGGGGCTTCGACGGGCTCGGGATGCTAATCTTGCCATGCTTGCCAAAGTTGGTTGTAGGCTTCATGAACGGCAAGATTCCTTGTGGGCTCAAGTTTTGCGTGGAAAGTATTTGCGGGAGAATGAAAGGTTTCTTTCAAGTACTCTTACTAACATTGGTTCGGCTACATGGAGGGGTATTGTGAAGACGAAGGATCTTTTGTTGAAGGGAGTCCGAGTGTGGGTGATGGTACATCGCTTCGTTTTTGGTTGGACTGGTGGCTTGGATTGGGTCCGCTAATTGATAATGTAGTGGGTGAGCCTCCTGCTCAGGATCTGGCTTTGAAGGTCTCTAATTTTCTTATCCCTGATGGTCTTAAAGAGCCTCCGTTTAGCCCATACTTATCTCAGGCACGGTGGGGTCTTCTACTGGGGTGAAGTCCTTGTCGACCATAGTGATTTCCGGGTTCGGAGGAAGAGGTGAGAGTGATTCGGGATACTCGCTTAGCGTAACGACTTTTCTTTTTCTCGGCCGTTGACTCAACAAGAAGAATATCCATAATTGTTGGAATACTCCATAATTGTTGGAATACGTAGTGATGTTTCAGGTGAGAGCATCTTTCGTGGCAGATATGGCTTTTAGTCCGGTAACTGATAAGCGCTTTCCCTTCCTCGTCCAATGCCACCGGTCTTTCTTCAATTGAGTCGATTGATAGAATTATCTCTTTTGAAAGGGAAGCAACCAATAGATTCAGAAGATGAAGAAAAAGCTAATAAGTTGACACCCGCGGGGATTTCATACAACATTAAGGCAAGGCGCACGGAATGCAATCCCCCTTTTTTCGAGTAGGGTGAAGTTTTCGATGAAAATTCCAACTTCCTTTGAACTTCTTTCTTAGTTTAAGAAGTGTTAGGATGCTTTATAGGCTCTTCCTCATCCTCAGATGATAAGAATTCCAGCTTCCTTCTTGGTGCTTTGCGTCTCATAGCGGCCGTGTTTGGAGACAAAGGCCGATCTGAATGAAAGCCCAAAGGCTTAGGCTTAGTTTTGTCACCAAGCTTCTTGATTTCGGAAGAGTGGTAACACAACTTACTTTCCTGTTGAGGGTTGTCTGACAAGGAAGATCTTGTAGCCAAAATTGCCCTCTTAGGTCTTGCTCCTTCCATCCTTGCATCCTTACTGGTTAGCTGTCCATCTTCTGTAAGATTGAACATGACCATGTGTACAGGAGCTGGGAAAGGATTCTTGTCAACCCCCATGTCTTTCTTGGGGATCTCAGGGAACTTCAAGATTCCCCTTTCAATCTTTTATTGTACAATATTCTTGAATAAAGTACAATTGTTGGTTGAATGTCTCCCGGAGTCGTGATACATAGCAGCAAATCTCTCTTGTGTCTGAGGATGTCCAACTCCTGCCTTTATCAGACATGGACACTCAATAGGCTGATCGGCCTTGACCTCAGCAACTCCGAGTTCAAAATTTAGCTCTTGATAATAAGTGCCATAAGATGAACTTCTTCGTTCGTTGTCTTCTCGCAAGAGAGTTTTATATCTTGTCACTTTGGTTGACATCTCGAAAAAGTCTCTGAAGTCGACTCCTTCAAACTTCTTCCGAAGTTCCATGTCAAGTCCATTGTGAGCAAGGCGCACAAACTCTATCTCTTGAAGAGGTGTACGACATCTATTCCTTAGCTTTTTGAAAGGAGCTAAGTAATCTTCAGCTGACTCCCCTTTCTTTTGATAGAGGCGTGACAAGTCAGCCATGGAGACCTCTGGTTCAGTTCGATAGAACTGTGTATGAAAGAACCTCTCCATCTACTACCAAGTTCTTACTGAGTTGGGTGGTAAGTTAATATACCACGTGAAAGCCGCTCCAGTAACAGAGTTGGGGAATAGGCGGAGTTTGTGATAACCAGAGTTGGCTTCTCCACATTGTATAGTGAAGCGAGAAATGTGTTCCAAAGTTGTCTGCTCACTCGAAGTTCCAGAGAAAGATGTGAAGTCAGGAACTTTGTATCCTCTAGGAAGTGGATATAGCCTGTCATACTCCTCAGGATATGGCTTGTGGAAAGATGGCCTACCAACTCTTCATTCAGCTAGTGAATCATACTCATGCTAATCAGAATCAACTTCAGTCATTCCCGAACCAAGAGAAATGGCTAAAAGTTTGTTCGGGTAGGGAGTGAGTCAAAGGTCTAAACGAGCCTCAACTTGTGAATTAGGAAGAGATGCTAATTGGAGAAGGACTAACCGCCCATCTACAACCAACAGTACCGAAACTAATGCATTCCAGTCTAGTTCTATTGAACTGGGAACAACTCTTGGCATTAAAGAAAACTCAAAAGCTTAACAAAAATTTATTTATTGAATCTCATTTATGAATGGACTTTGACCGACCCACCAATCAAACCATAGCTTGGTAGACTTACCATCACCAATCCTACAACGTGTCCCTCTCCGAATGCAATCTCTAGTTTTAAGTAAACCCCTACACTACGAAGAAGATTGTCCATTACCATCTGCCTCAATAAATTGCTTCCCTTTGAGATATTTCTGTTGATAAATCTCGCAAGACAAAGATTGATGTCGAGTTTGCAACTTCCATCCTATCTTAGCCATCAAAGCCACATTTGACAAACGTGCTTTTCGCAGCCCCAAACCACCATTACCCTTCGGTCGACAGACTCTATCCCAACTTAGAAAATGCCCATGCGTATTCTCAACACTTCCGCCCCCAAGAAAATTTCTGTTACACTGATCAAGACGCTCACAAACTGAAACGGGTAAAATAGCTGTCTGCATAGTATAGAGAGGAATATAGCTAAGCGTGAATTGAATTAACGTTTTTCGACTCGCATAACTTAGCACCTTCCCCTTCCAACTAGTTAACTTATTAAGAACCTTATCCACAACATGAGCATAAGTCGTTTTCTTGACACACCCATGGATATGGATAATAGGGACACCAAGGTAAGTCCCCAACTACGACGCCAAGGGAAGGGAATACCACATAAATTACTGAGGCACAAGGCTTTCGAGCGAGGCACATTCGGCGAAACCCAGAGCTTCGATTTCTCCAAATTCACCTGAAGCCCAGAAGCTTGATAAAACTCATGTAATGTATCTCGTACTACCGAAATCTGATCTCTTTCAGCTGACGTGAACAACATAAAATCGTCGGCAAAAAAGAAATGTGATATCGCCGGACCTGACCTAGATACCTTTACTGGCTGGCTGAAAAAGCTTGCAATTAACTCTGTCAAGAATCATATGGGAGAGTCTTTACATTACCATAATAAACAAATATGGCTCTGCAAGACCTTGGCGAAGACCTCTCTGAGGACAAAAAAGAGGTAGCACTTACACATTCCAAATAACTGCAAGATCCATGTGAGAAATACAAAACATTATTAAATCAACCAAACGCCAATGAGACTTCATAAAATAAGAAAACTTCCATGATAAACATGATAAAAGTACAGGACACACTATCATAAGCCTTATGGAGATCAATCTTAAAAATAAATCATAGCCCCTTTCCGACCCTTTCTGCCCATAAGAGAGTGAACCACTTCTTGAGTAATCAAGATATTATTGTTGGTGCTACGACCTTGTATAAAACTATTCTGATATGGACCTCTAATTCTCTGCAGGATAGGTCTCAGTCGGTTGACAATTACTTTAATTAGTATATTATACGAGGTATTCAAGAGGGTAATCGGTCTAAAATCTTTCAAAGTAGTAGGTCTTGATTTCTTCTCCATTAATAGAAAATGTGCCTTCAAAACCTCAAAATACAACTGACCAAACTGTAAGTCCGAAGTAGTCTTTAGATGAATCCCTTTTAGTTTCGCTTTCGTGCCCGTTCTTCAAAGGAAGTTGTACGGGAGTGAGACGAGAGGAGTAGTTCGGAGAAGAAGTATAGACAGAAAAAGCAGGTTTCAACAGCTTGAGATGATTTTCTGACTTTAGGGAATAGCTTACATACACCGTTGCGTGTCGGGGTATAATCCTATCAGGAATAGAGAGGTCGGAAAGAATCAGCAGTGTAGGAATAGTTCGGGATCACCTTCAAAAGGAGATTCAATAGCTGCAGATGCAGATTCAATTCATTCTTTCACTTTTTAGTTTGCTTTTCTCAACAAATACCCATACATTGATAGATAGTCGATTGACTTTAGTATGGGAATCTCTTCTTTAGTATGGGAATCTCTTCTTTTTTTCATTCCTCCCTTCATCCAAGTTCAGTGAAGAGAGAGTACCCCTTAAACAAAGAACCTCAAGCGAGTTAAGGTCTTGCAGAGCCTACTACTTCTGGTTTCGAGTTGATAGAATCACATGCTACATTTCAGTAGTCGATTAGGAGTACAGCCCCATAGGCATTAAACTGAGGTCTTGAAGAGCCAGTATCTTCGTGCAAGGTTTCTAAAGGATTGAGCTCTGAGGAATAGAAGAATCGATGGAATTGACCTAACCAATAAAGAAGACTCTCACCATTAACTCGGTGAAGGGCAAATTTCTCATGATCCAGACAAGAAAAGAAGTCAACTGGAATGGAATCCTAAGGCAGAGATAGCTCCTTTTTTACTTTGACTCTTTCTGAACTGAGCCTGTGCTATCAAGAAGAAGCAAAGCAGTGAAAGCAATTGGCCAGCTTACAGGTTTATCGGTTTTTCTGGGAACTATGAATCCTACTCACCTACTTCGCTAATCAATTCCTTTAGACGAACTGTCTAAGGAGCTGACTTTCATTTAGGCTAACGAGCTGCTGCCTATTTGAACGGGAGGCGCTTGCTTCTCGATTTAGGATTGAACTAGCTGCAAGGAAAGCTTAGGCCCTGACTCACCCTACGTGGACGAACCTTGCGTAGGAACCCTTGGGTTTTCGGGGCATTCGGATTCCGACATTAAGGAATTTCGGGTCCCGAGGAAAGACCAAGATAAAAACCAGATTCAATAGACAGGTACGATGCTATAGGTTTGGGATCAACGGGTAGTTAGCCTTTACCTTCTGCTTCTTGACCGGTCAAGATAAGAGAATCCGCATTAAATAATCGAGAAGTAGAAACGAACCAGAATCAGGGATTGTAAACTACTTCTTCTTAAGCTACTAATTTATGTCTGCGCAATAGGTCTTCCTTAACTCTTTCTTTCCTCACTGGCCTATCATAAAATACCCAATCAAATACTTAAATGTGAAAAGTAAGAATATCTATATCGCTAGCTAGGTCTCAATGAGCATCACCTATCAACTTGCCTGTCTGCTGGAACGAGCAATTGCAGCTTCCTCTAAATTCGGGTTGTTAGAGCTCTTGTCTTTATCTGGGAAATACCAGAAATAACTCTTCTAAGAGGTTGTCTATCTCCTCTGGCTTGAGGGCCTTTCCTTTTTTCTACTCAACCTATACTCCTTAGCCAGTCTTCCTATACCACTCCTTACCCTTATCCGGCTATCAACCTTGGATTTAGGATTTTGTTGACTGGACCATAAGGCGAATAGCGAATAGGCTGATGAGTAGGTGCTTAAAGACTTTACCAGATCTCCTTCATCCGCTTCTACTTATAGTTCTTGAGAAACTCTCTCTCCTCTGTACCTTGCTTCGAATGGGATTGGGTTATGACTCGATGTGCCCACTTTCTGGCTTGATGGAACCATTCGTTCTGTTCACCAGTAATGGAAAAGTGCTTTTCTGAGATAGCAAGCATGATAGAATCGGTAGTTCCCCTTCAACAGGTAGAACAACTCAACTGTTAGATAAGAAACTCCATCGAGATTCCTAAGAGCTTGCTTTTCTGAATCTAACTCTGTACAAGACCCGGAAGATGAATCCCTTTTAGTTTCGCTTTAGTGTCCGGTTACTCAACCGGGATTACCAATTTCGTATTGTGAGTCTATCGGTTCAGCTTCATTCGTCATCTTACTTGAAAAGGCTGTCAATCCGGGCTGGGCTCTTCTAAGCTACTTTTCTGTACTGTACAAAGGCGATGAAGCAGCTGGGTTTTCTACAACTTCGTAATATAAAGAGTTGAAGCCAGAGTCGGGGTCATTAGAAACCTCAACTCGAGGGCGGACTAAATTAGCTTCTGGTCCTATTACGACATTAAGGGATGGATAAAGCTGAAGTCTAGGTGCAAGTATCCGCGTTGAGGTATACGCTTCCTTACTTGCTGGTTAGGTATATAATGAGGTAGTCGCTTGTTTCCTAAATAAAGGAGTAGTGCTTTCTGCTCTTCCCCAGAGTCAAAGTCAAGATGGGGGACAGGCTCTTAAGAGTCTTTGAACAGAGCTGGAACGTTCGAAGAGTAAGACCGGGCTGACTCGCCGAACTGCCGAACATCGATAGGACCTTTTCCACGATCAGATCTTGAAAACCTTACTAGAAATCTCACACATATACCAATGCATTCCAGTACTAGAAGGACGACATCCTCCGCAGCTAGACCCACTGCATTCCTATGTTTTACGGTCTTTCTGGATGGAGGATAGCCATGGGAGAGCGTAGGGAGTTCGGGTGAGGGTTTAGGAGTAAGATGATGAGAGTTTGAGAGAGCGACTACTGCATTCATTCCCATCTTTGATGGTCTTTAGCGACTACTGCACCATGTTTTACAGTCGCGACTACAGCCGCTCGATCTCCTCTTTGATCTTAAAAACGACTTCCTTGTACATTCGTCTTTTTCGCTCTTTGAATGGTATGAACCCAGATTTAATTGGTAACCTTCGACCAATTCTCTACTAAGCCCAGGCATTTATGAGTAGTCCCATCAAAAGCGAAAGAGTCCTTCATCATAGTATGAAATGGGAAGACCTGTAAAGTAAGTAATCTAACCGAAGAACACTACTATTTATTCTACGCCCAGAAGGAAATCAGCTATTCGATCACGAGTTGTTGATGGGACCGTAGCCAAAGCATCGATCCCGACCCGCACTTATCCTATCCGCTTCGATTTCTAGGGTTGGTTATCTTCCTGGTGGTGAGTACTATGGCTCTTTGAAATGATAACGAACGTTGAAGCAGGATTCCGTAGATTCGATTCCACCTTTCTTCTCGGTACAGAAACTCTATTGCAAAGATCCCTACGCAAAGCAAATCATCTGAAACCCCGAGGAATGATGAAGATTGCAACTTAACGGGAAAGACTAAAGAAAATGGGCTACAAGCGGACTCGGAATAGCCTAACCTTTCCTACGCTAATTCATATGATTGAAGTATTGGATTTCGACTTACCTGCTCAAAAGACAGGACAGGAAGGGCAGACGGACAGGTTGTACCTATAGCAGTAGCGCTACGTGGTCTTCTATCCAACAGCGCTTAACTTAATAAGTAGCAGTGTCAGAGCCGATGCTCTCATCTTAGGCTCGGGGGAACCTTAAAACCCCAGGACGGACAAAAGGGATTGACCTTTCTCATACTTGTCTGATGGCGTTGGGGAATGCATGCTGTTGTTAGCTTACAAAGGCCGGGTTGTAGGATCGGCTTAACAGGTCTTGCAGAGCCTGATATACGAGACTCACAAGGAACTGGGGTTGTGGAGACTCAAGATGAAACTATGTTTTCAAGTGAATAAACTCAAACAAGGGAGTTTGTCAACCTTGGGCCTACGGTGTCTTTTATTAATGTAATGAAGTTACTTTTATGGAAGAGTAGAGGTACTGCAAATAAAACCTTTCGTCGAATATCTCGAGATTTCTTGCGGGTGCAGAAGCCTAGTATTTTTGTAGTTGTTGAACCGTTAGTGTGTGGTCCTAAAGCTGAGAGGATTCTACGTCGGTTGGGGTTTGGCCGCTATTGCATTGCGGATCCAGTGGGTTTGACAGGGGGTGTGTGGTTATATTGGGATGACAAGATAATAACTCCTTGAGATTCTATCCCAATCCTCACAGGTTATTCATGCAATTGTCAAGCAAAATGGGAGGGGAAGCCCACTACGCGGTAGTCGACCTATTTCACTTTGACTCTTTTCAGAGCGAAAAAAAGACTTCAGTCATTGAGGATGTTCAGCTGTTGGGCTCGTATGAGTTGTGAAGGATTTTCTATTGTGGTTGGAGTGGGCTTAGTTCATAAATGATGTAACGATTGCTATCAATTTTAAGGAGAGTAGGAATGCAGTCACGCTATCACGCAAGTTAGCTAGGCATAGGTAAAACTACTTTCAGCTAGGCACACAGGGAAGCAGATGAGGCAATAGATCACCTAAGTTCTTCCCTCGACACAGCACAGAAACTTGAACAATTTCTCAATGCCTTCACGGTTTTTCCACCCGGATAAATCTTTGCTTTCTTTTTTCTTTTTTTATGGACAGAGATCGACCCGAAGGGAACTTCAAGCTACGAAAGGCCGTACCGTACCCTGAAAACTCCAGTATGTTCCCGCACACTCGGCTCCCGATTAAACTCCCTCTTATCGTGAACCTCTACGAATAGTCGCACTTGAATAGGCGGAAGATCGATATAGTTGATTAGATAACTCAAGAGATCCCCGTTGCAATCAATACCTGAACCGCAAACGACTTAAAAGAATCACACTGCCTGGTCTTGCTCGAGAGAAAGGAAGAAAGGATTGTGGGAATACAATAACCCAGGATGTGTGACAACATCCAATGCATCTCTCTCGAAAGCGAAGAAGCACTCAACAGCGCAGAAGGCGCGGAGGAAAGTAGTTGATTTGCTTTCATCCCCAGAGCAAAGCAAACAGAATAGAGAGATCCTGAAACCCCACAGGCTAGCGAGTTTGCTACAATAAGATCTTTCACTTTTTCATCGGTTTTTCAAGAAGCATTATCCCAATTAGTCAGATGATGATTAGCATGAGTAACCACCATCAAAGGCAACCGCTTCGATAGAAGGTCGAGAGTTCAGAGGGTTCCTTAGCTAGCTTGCGAGAAAGGCTATCAAGAGTACCTAAGCTCTTTTAGGAAGGCATTAACAAGAGAAGAACCTTTTATCATATCTGGCTTTAGGGCATAGCTTTTGTTTAGCGTTCGTGAGAAAGGAAAGTTTATGATGGATGCTACTGCTCGTAACCCTGCCAATGGAGGAGTGAACTGAACTGCTTAATCGTCTGTGCTAGGCTCAGTCTCAGTCTTTTCTAACGATCTGGGAAAAAAGTACATCATTCCTTACTCAACGGCTAGCACCTATAACTCATTTGCCGGCTTAGGGGAGTACCCATTATCCGTTCGTCTTGCTCAGAAGCGCCCTCCTTTTCACGCCGTTACGTGTCGGGTTCGCTTTACTATTTATTAGGCTCACGAGCATAACTCAATCAGACAAGGAAACCAGAGCAATGAAAGGGATATAAGTTGCATTTTCCCGCTTGTCTGCTGAAACCTTTCGCTTGTAACCTTGAGTTGAACTGTTGCCCAAGCTATCTCTCTCGTTAATGAGTCGCTTTCTCGAGATGATTAAGTACCCGTAGTCTAAAGAAAGGCTTGCTAGCTGGCTTTAGGACCGGAATTATCAGACTAGAAGAACGGGCAGGACAGAAATAGAATATCAACTCGAGAAGGACATGGTTCTTTGTCAACTGACTTGAGAACAGCTTCCACACCTTCTGCATATCGCTTAGGAAAAGCTATCAAGGTGGATGCGAACACAAGGTTTTTGCCCCTACTTCCCCTCACTACAAGACCAACAATAGGAATAGGCGAGTTCATGATTGATGCAAGTGAATAGATTCTGGAAGAGCTTGTAACCCTTCAACATAACCCGAATTCCACTTCCCCATTCCCTAGTCCAGGACCGGGTAGAACAACCGGAAAAGATTCTGTTTATTTAGAGATTCGGGATCCCTCTGGACAATGCTTAGTTTTCTTCTCATATTGGTGTGTGTTCTAATGTTGCCGCTGAACTGTCGAAAATGGGCTTTGCCTTGCCTGGCTTCATCCCTATCACTTCCATTTGACAACCCATAAATTGACTCTTAGTCGAAAAAGATGGGGTTTTATCAACCAATGTCTAAAGGAAATGGTGTCTCGCACTCTAGTACTAGCCATTTTTCTATCTTCTGAAGAAGCAGAAGTTGTTGAATTCCTTTCTTTATTGGTTCAACTGGGAAAGATTGAATCTAGCTCCTGTCCGTGACACCATCCATTACCCCGCCAAGGTAGTTTTTTCTCTTGTTAAGGATTTCCCTTTCGATTGAGGAGCGGATGCCAGGGTCTCTTACGTACGAGCTAGTGACGATTCCACAGCGGATTCCACAGATCGATACACAAATAACTCATAAGAATTCCCTTGGCTTAGACATTTGAAGGGGATCCCATCTTTCAAATCTTAAATCAAATATATCTTCCATTCCTTACAGGGAGTGAGGCATTCCCGTAGCCCAATAAAGGCTCTCAGAGCAGAGGCCTAACTTCCTAGTGCCCCAATACCTAATCCGTATCCATAGGAGTTTGATTCACTCGCCCAAGAAAGAGGGAATTGAACTTCATCTCCCAGTCTTCTTGCCTGCCCTAGGTTTCGGACCTGCCGTAGGCAGAGGTGGAGATACGACGTCGGATGGAGCAGTAGGGGCCTTTAGACCTGCTCTTTCTTTGTGAACTGCTGATTCCCAAGCCTGAATCAAGTATTAGGAAGAGCGATACCCTTTCGAAGGGGCGAAGGGCAGATAGGAAATTCCTAGGACTGGGAGTTGTTAAGCTTTTGAGATTGCTTTTCATACCGGAATTAGGAAAGCGGGTTATAGAAAGCCAGTTTAAAAGCACCGGATCACCTGCGCTTCCAACGAGAGAAAGCGTCGAAAGCGAGTTAGCAAATAAAGTACAACTGCGGAAAGCGGGTCGATTCTTCCTCGTACTAAACGAAACTAACGAATCCGCATTGAGAAATATCATAAGTAGTAGTATAGGGATCTATGTTGACTTTCTTATCATCTGGAAATATCAGATAGTGTCAGTTTCCTTTGATCCAAAAACCCTGGTGTCCAGTAGTGCAGTTGCCATGCGTAGGCTGCGGTCTCGCAACTGTCGGATAACCCGTTAGTGTACGAGACTTCCGGATGATCTTATGCGTTCCTTATGAGTTTTTATTCCCTATCGAATGGGAACCATAAGGCGAGAGTAATAACTTAATTGATACCTATTTGAGTGAAATTATCGAAGTAAGCAAAAAAGACGGGTTTTAAAAAAAGTTTGAAACTCAATCTCGGTAGAAAGCCATTTCTCTTTGTTCGGGAATGAGAAAAGACTGATACTGAGCTTACCAAGAACTAATCCCTAGCCTAATGCGTATCATTCATGAACTCGCTCGAAACCAGAAACTTAGCCAATTCATCTGCTCGTGGAGGGTGAGCTGCTATTCCAGAACCTAGAAACTTGCTATCACCTCATGGAAACTTAGCGGAATCTTTCTTCTACGCGGAGAGAGCGCTCTGTAGTTGCAGGGCTTGAAAGCACCACCCTATCCTAACCAGACACTCGAAATCTGGTTTTTCTCGGTCGGGGGTTAAGAGTTCGTTCGTCCTAGGTTTCGGAAGGGAAAGCTTACAAGGAAGGAAAGAAAGGAAAGGGACAAGGGTGGTCTTGCTTGACCCAATGTCGGGTGACATCATACAATACTACTTACTTTTATGCATCTGATTGAGGGACGGACCGGAGATGGGTATCTATCCGGTTCATATTCCCCGTGGTTTAAGACGGATGGAGCAGTTCCAATACCGTTGAAGAAGACTTCTAATATCCAGAATAAGTGAAGCTAACGGATTCAAATCCACCTGCTCATTATTAACCAAAGTAACTACAGCCATAGCATCAACTTCGCAAATGACATTACGGTAGCCAATCTAAGAAGCACACTTGGAAAGCGCAGTACACCGGGGGACCAAAGGTTTGTGATTGATGAAGTTCCTTGGACCATCTTTTACTATTACTTTCCAATCGCTTAGCCGAACTACTTTGCTTTGCCTGCTTTCTTGCTTTCCCCGAAAGCGACTCTCATTCAAGGCCTACTTGATGGTTCTGCGAGAACTTATGTAATTCGGACTTCCGGTTAAGTAGTATGAGGAGCTCTCTTTTCTCTCCCTTGAGTCAGAAGCTTAAGAAGGGGCGAAAGCGCTGAGACGTAAAAGAGGCGAAAGACCTACTGACGACCTGGGGATCTCCTCTAAGAGTCTGCCTTTGCTGTCCTGTCTTGAGAGGTTGTTCTTGTGTTGGATGTAGATTGGCCCTAACCGTCTGCAATCTATTCTTTATATTCGGGATTTTCTGTTCCTGCTTCAGGCTTGAGAAATACAAAAGACTGTTGAAGGTTCATGCATCTCTTCCAAATGAACAAGTTGAGGAAAGAGAGAAAGAACAGCTTTTCCTTGACTGAGGCTTCGTACTCATTCCAAGTTTGCAACTTTCGATCAAAGCAGACCAATCCAAGGAATGCGAGACCGGCCCGAATGGTTGGCGAAGAAGCAGGGGTAGTTTTCTTTGATGGAGTAAGCGCCCTATCTTTCACAGCCCATGAGTAACCCCCTTGCCCGTAAAGGCACCCTACTTTATTGGTCACCACTCTTCCGCTGGTTTTGAAAAACTAAACTGACTGGGCCTCTTTGGGAAAGACGGGAGTGGCGGGTGAAGTTTCTGTTATAAGCGGATCATTTCCTTTGTTATAAGCGGATCATTTCCTTTATTTCCACTGAGCTATTCTCCTGCGCCTGCGACAAGAACAACTCCCTCTAGGCGAACTGAACGAGTAGGAGCTTGTAGTGATGCCACGAGGAGAGTAGGAAATGCAGATTCTGATTAGCATGAGAAACTACCATCATCCAGAAACATGGAAAATAAGCCCAACAAACTGGTTCTTTCAACAGCTTTATCTAATTGAGATTCATATTACCCAGGGAACCTAATAAACAAAAAAAGCAGCATATTCCGATTCCGCTATTAAAGCAGTGTTTAAGAGGTCGGATGCCTTAGTAGGATAAGGTTACTTTGCCTATCATTTCATTCGTGCTAACAAGCAAGCGTTTTCAACCGTGCTACCGTCTGGTTCGCCACCTAATTAACATAAGTATCTCAAGCCAGTGTCAGTCGTAAGCCTATGCCTTACCCGCAGTTGAAGCTCCAATCGCATAGCTTTCCCTTTCTTTATTCGATCGGGTGACATTAATCAGTGCGGTAGGAATGGATGATGGGGGCCGAAGACATGGAAAGCGAACCGGCAGACACAAGCGGGTTGTTTGAGTCTTCTATTCCGCCCCTGCTTCAGTAAAAAGGGGAAGCAATAAAAAGGATGGTAATGACGAAGACTTAGAAGAATGCCCCTTTCCTCTCTCCCACAAGAAAGAGTTGGTTCATGAAAGTTTATAGACAAGTGCCCTTATCTTCACCCCTTCGCTTCGGCTTAAGAGCGAGCAGGTAGAAAGCCATTTCTCTTGCTTCGAGAAGTAGTTGATTGGGAGTACAGCTCATAAATAACTCCCACGTCCGAAACCAGATTAAATGGATTTATCTTCAGAAGGGCGTTTAAAAGCACCTTCGAATCACACATCAGGTAGGCAACGAGGTTGGCGGTATCTAAAAGGCTTCTCTTCCCGCTCTACCGCTCACTTGTCTGAAGGAAGGGGGCATCCCTAGCATTACGACTTCGATGATTTCAGCATTTATCCGCTTTGATTTCCACCCGACATGTTATTCACTGCCCGCCCGCAGCTACTCCTTCCTTCTTTCTCAACCTCAGAAGAATGAATGGCCTAGGGTGAAAGCCCAACTAACTCTGGTAATTTAACCCCAGTCGAAGCAAGAAAGGACGGATTTCCTGTTGCAACTTTTGCCTTAGACTTCGAGCTTGGAGATGGTTCAAAGCCGATGTATGTTATTTTGACTTTGAGTTATTGAATTATGAATACTGGAATGCCTCACTCGCTCTACTAATTTAATTCCTCAGAAAGAATACGGAAGCTCGGGTGAAGAAAGGGTTCTTATTTCTGCGGATAAAGCTCAATCGGGTTAGCCGTTACGTGTTCGCTAAGCGAAAGGAAAGTAGTTGAATCGAAATAAACAATAGATGAATCCGATGCTCATCATTCATCAAAGAGGAAGGCAAAGGCCTAAAAGCCATAAATTCCCTTATGGGACTCGAAGTAATCCACTTTTACTGACCCCTTCCTATGAGCTAGAGGTACTTCCCCACCACCATCAGCTAAATCCTTTTTGAACCTTGAGTCAAAGTGAAGGTCTGTTCTTCCCTCAAAAGGTTGTCCGATGAAAGAGTCAGCTATCCTTTCTTCTAGGACTTGAGGTTGTAGAAGGGGTTTTAGAATCTATATGAGCGGGAATCTTATAAAAAGTGAAAGCAGGGGTGGGAAATGATTCTTTTCGGTTACCAGTTCACGACTCTCGCTGGCCTTTCTCCTTTGTTATCTAATCAACTCTAGACATTTGATTGAATACTGAAACCAATGATAAGGCTTAAGTATAAGTAGTTTTTTTAGTCTTTCCCGTTAACGTGGGTAGAGTCTATCTTGCTAAAACAGCTTCAACAGCACCCGCACGTTTAATGGCAAGAGCGGAATGCAGCTAGTTATTCTTTCTATCCCTTGAGTCAGAAGCGAAGTAGAAAGCATCCGCTAAATACGTGTACTCCGACCTTGAGTAATCCGAATAGGCTGATGAGGTGAGCTCTTCCAGAACCTATAAACTTTAATGAAACCGGCTCGTCATTTATTTGATTGGGGGTCTAACTCAATGCTATCTGTCATGGTAGCAACTAAAGGAGAATTACGAAAATCATTAAAAAGTCAGTCCCTCTTTGGGTCGATCTACATTCCAAGAAATTCATCTTTTTTTATTCCTCGAATCGTGTATGTCGAACCTTCAGATGAATGTTCAATAAGCGCTGATTCTTGAACTGCTAATTCCACAGTCGAACCAGGATTAGATTAAAGAACTTTTGAGCGATAAAGCTTTGACAGATGGAGATTAGGCTCGCTAAGACCCCAAGAAAAGAAAAAAGAGAGAACAACCACTCTGAATACACCTTCCCTCTTGCCCTTTTCCCCAATCGCCCTTACTAGAGCGAGTAAGATTCCCCAGGGCATTCGAATACGTTTTCGGGTTTAGTTGTTGATGGGGCTGGAAGATAAACATTCATCAGAATAGGCATTCATTGCTTAAAGGTTGCTCGCGGCATGAAGCTAGCTTTGTGCGAAATATTCTTCTTTACGTTTTCCCGTCTTTTCTTTTATGGTAGCTTTGAAATTGTAGCGGTAAAAAATTGAGCAGCGTTGCGGCTAACAAGCGGAAAATACATCTCAGGGAATGTCAGAAGTTAGGTTCTTTCACCGTAAGGCGAGGAGGACGACGAATAATCGAATTAAGAATCTTCCCCTCCATCTTCACTTCACTCCCAGTCTAGCAAGCGCTAAGGTTCTTGCAAGTTTCTAAACTTATCTCTTCGGTGGGAATTTAACCCTACTTTACTCAATCGGACAAGAAAATCAATATCCCGAGCTCATGCAAGTCTTACTTTTTCATCGGTTGTAGCGGATGAACTTCTTTATGGCTCAGTTGTGAGGAAGTTGGGGTATTCGAACTGCCTTTCGAGAGGGGATTGAATACCGGGTGACTTCCTTCGTTGGGTAGCATCGTGGTCGTAACTCCGGCTTCACTTTTGCAATCTCTTCTCGGTCGACACTCCTAGAAGCTTAAAAAGCTTACTTAGCAGCATGTCAAATAACTCGACTCTTTTATTTCGCCTTAGACCTCTTCGCCTCTCGGTGATACCTCAACAAGCCCCTAGCCTTCCTTACGCGGAATACCTATTCGTCCTACGTACGCTAATTCATCTGTAATGGTTTTTTCTTCTCTTGCTCCAGTTGAATTTGTTGAAGGGTCTACATCTTTCTAAACGTTATCTCTTCCAATACCTTTTCCTCGGAATCATATTCATAATAATTATCGTTAAGAGAAGATAAGATAAAAATGGGTTTAACCCCAGCCCAGTGAGATACCCAAAATAAAATGAATTTCATCTGCCTGCATCTGCATCGCTTTTATCCGTAATATGCTTTTTAGCTCTTTCAGGGGAACGTACTCTTAACTCATCATCCATCTTTGCTTCCATCCGTGCGTGCCAGTCCTCTCAATCGTACTCAATGGATTGATTGCTGGCCCCGTATCATACGCGTACTGTATGAGGTAGAATCTATGCTCATGTCTCCAAGCTGAATGGGACTGGCTTTCTTCCCCCAGTGAAAAAACAAGCAAAGCAGATTAACAGAAAAGTCAAAGGAATCAGACATAAGCAAATAAGAACATTCGACTCACTCCTTTAGTAAGCGAAGGGACCGGGCATGCGATATGCTTTCGAAGGTGAGCTACAACTAGTAATCAAAATCAAGTACTTCCCCAAGAAAGAAAGCAGAAGCTATCTCCCTTAGTCCGCCCTTGGGATAGAAAGCGAGTTCAGGTTCAGACAAGGAGCTAAGGCTAGGTGCCGGTATCCGCCTTTCAAGATTATGGGTTCTTAGATTCAGAGTTACTAGAGCGGGATGGAGTTAAAAGAGGTACTCGTCCAATGCCTATCTATTTTAACGGTCTTTCTTCAAACAAGAATATTTGTAATTCAAATTGCATAGAGTGATACCCATTGAGTAAATCCGGGTTAAATAAATTCCCACCTCGATTACGCGCTCGTTGAGCTAAAGGTGGCTGGCGAGCTACGTACAAAGCGGTGTGTGATGTCTGATACCTGAAAAGCATTTAACGCTTGGCATAAGGAAGAAACTTGTCCATAGAATGAGTTTTCGGGTTTTTCAAGTATGAGTCGGATCTCTCCTTGGCGAAACCTTGGGATATCCGCTTTTTCATTTCCCGCTCTTAACCTTATTGCTCGTGTGCCATTAAGTAGTATGGCTCACTCACTCTTTTAGCTCGATTAACTCTCCGAACTCCATTAGTGCAGTCGGGGTATGTACTTTTAGTTATTTCATCCTATCCGTTTTTCTCTCAAGATAAGGACTATGGCTAGTTAATGAGTGCGCTCTCGGGCCGAAGACCAATTCATCTCGTAGGTGTAGAAAAAAAGCGCTTTTTCCAGTCCGCCTATGGGATCACCTCTAGGAAAGGCAAAGGCAATAGATCCTTAAACCCCAATTCCAGTAGTGGAGTCAATCTTCAGGGAAAGGCTAACTAAGATGACAAGTGGAATTAGCTCTTACGCCCACATCAACAACTAAGGTTTCAGAACATCGGGTGACATGATTGGCAGGCTTTGAGGGGGATTCTCTTTCGTCTTGATTAGTCGTTTAGATGAATTTATTCGAATCGGTAGCTGTGAAATCAATACCTTCGCCCTATTCATTCTAGGTTCTTGCAGCTACGAGCTAGTCCTTTATCCGCCTTTCGACTAAGGCTCGACCTTTCTACCCAAAAAAGAAGAGTTTGATCCTGGGGATGAGCTTGATGCACTATCTCCCTGAAACCCTTAACGTTTTACCCGGCTTTCGAGCTGGTATGAAGCCATTTCTCTTGGTTCGGGCTTTTATTTTAAGTCTACCCCGATCGCTTCGATAGGACTAAGCGGAGGTCTTACTTCTCTCAAGCTAGAAAAGGTGAGCTAACGATCCGTTGACTGGTACGGGCAGCAGGGGGTGAGTAAGTTTCTCAAAAGCGAGTCAATTGTTAAACCCCGTGAAAAAGCTTACTTCCCGAATTTCCCTAATAGATCCCGATTGAAATGACAAAAGTTGTTACTCACCTAGGGGCAAAAGTATGTTTTGCTAATTTAACTCTATGAGATAATTTCAAATTCGATTTTGTGTTACTCTACTAGGGTCAAAACCTTATTTTTTTAACGATTTTGAATGACCCGTTAGGAAAGGAAATCTCAAAGTATCCAAAAAAGACGGGTTTTAACAACTTTGCAGATTTCTTTTTCAATTTGTTAGCGGAAAAGTAAAAGTAACCATTTTTCCCGGGTTTTTATCCAAGTTGCAGATTTGTAATTCTATTTCTTCCCTGAAAAGTAAAAATAACCCAAAATACGGGGTTTTAACAATTTAGTCGATTTAGAATTCTATTTCCGGGCAGAAAAGGGAAAGTACCTATTTTTCCCGGGTTTTTATCCAAGTTACAGATTTTACATGATCTCCCCGAGTAAAGAGCTTTCCTTCTGGTTTCGAGCGAGTGAATGAAACCAATAAAAAACAGCAGCAGCAGATTCTGCAATTTAAATTAAGGGATGTAGTCTTCCTACTACTCTACTTGCTTCTGACTTGGGAATGATGCAACGGTAGATTTCTAATTTTCTCAGGTTGCATAGATAAAAGCACAAAAACAATTCTAGGGAACGTAGTTGCTTAAGCGAAGCCCTTGGGAATTGCTTGACATAAGGTAGCGCAGGACAAGGGGCTTTTAAACAGGATTAGACTGATTTTGGGTGACCATTCCACAAGGATTTAACATTCAGAATCGAGACAGACCTATAAGTAACCCTTCCCCTTAAGAGCGGTGGATAGCTGGGTTCCAATTCTTATCTTATCTTAGGGATAAAGAAAAAATACGAATAAATAGATAGTCTAAGTCTAGCTAGCTCAGAAAAAAGAGAAGGTAGGCCAGTAGCTAGCAAGAGAGCCTATGAGCGTATAGCGGGTAGCTAACCTTCCTAACGGAATCTAATGTAATGGGTTGAGCTGATTCTCGTCCACTCCTATATAAGGTTTCGAATCGTTCACTTTACTACAACCCCGGTATTTTAGCTTACTTCTCAATTTCCGCTAACAAATGGTAAAATTAATAGAAAACTTTTAATCGCATATAGCGGGAAAAGCTTACTTCTCCTATCGGATCAGCACCTTCTGTTCTTCTTTTAGTCGGTTCAGAAGACTCCTCGGTCTAGTCGCATGCACCCCCTGGGTTATGATGAAACCACGGTAAAACGTTACTTGATGCACAGAGATTACATTACATAATTTCTACCTATTTAGATTACATTACATAATTTCTACCTATTGATTCGAGTTGCTTTACGCTCTTCAATTTAAGAAGCGAGTTTGAACGCCCATTCGCCATCCCTTGCACCTGCTTTTCTTTCCCCCAAAGCCTGCTATCGAGCTGAGCCCATGCTAAAGTTGAATAAGGATTGAATTCATGACTCAATCAATATGATATATGATATGATATTTATTCTAAAAAGTATATGAAATAGATAGGCGAAGTTCATGACAGTACGTTTTACAGATTCCCTATGTGCTGAGCTTTCTTTCCGACTAAAAAGGTAGGGTTAGATACGGAGTGGAACTTCCCCTTAAGAGCGGTGGATAGCTGGGTTCCAATTCTTATCTTATCTTAGGGATAAAGAAAAAATACGAATAAATAGATAGTCTAAGTCTAGCTAGCTCAGAAAAAAGAGAAGGTAGGCCAGTAGCTAGCAAGAGAGCCTATGAGCGTATAGCGGGTAGCTAACCTTCCTAACGGAATCTAATGTAATGGGTTGAGCTGATTCTCGTCCACTCCTATATAAGGTTTCGAATCGTTCACTTTACTACAACCCCGGTATTTTAGCTTACTTCTCAATTTCCGCTAACAAATGGTAAAATTAATAGAAAACTTTTAATCGCATATAGCGGGAAAAGCTTACTTCTCCTATCGGATCAGCACCTTCTGTTCTTC